ATCCAGAATAATTTAATAAGATTTTCAGTTAAATACTTGCTTTAATTTACTAACTAAAAATTGTAGTAAACTTCTTTAAAAATTCACAAAATCAGAATAATGGTTTTAGCATAATTTTGTCAAGTCCTATATAAAACTTAGGCTATAAAAAAATCAATTATTTTAAATAACAAAAAGTGTATATAACGTTTGTTATTTTTTTTTAAAATGATGTTATTTCACATATTAAAATTTCATACAAATCTATGAAAACTGTACAATGTATTATAATAGCTAAATCTATTTAGTAAGAATTTCATCATAATTTTTAGGAGCATAAAACATTGGATAATCAAAAAGAAAAAATATTAATAGTAGATGATGAGACAAGTATAAGAAGAATACTAGAAACACGATTATCTATCGTTGGATATGAAGTAGTAAGTGCATCTGATGGTGAAGAAGCATTAGCTGTATTTAAAAAAGAATATCCTAATTTAGTTGTTTTAGATGTAATGATGCCTAAGTTAGATGGCTATGGTGTATGCCAGGAATTAAGAAAAGAATCAGATGTACCAATAATTATGCTAACCGCACTCGGAGACGTATCTGATAGAATTACAGGATTAGAACTAGGAGCAGACGATTATGTTGTAAAACCATTTTCTCCTAAAGAATTAGAAGCAAGAATTAGATCTGTATTAAGACGTGTAGATAAAATTCCAACATATAATAGTATACCCAGCTCAGGGATAATTAATATTGGTTTTCTAAAAGTAGATATAAACAAAAAACAAGTATATAAAAATAATACCCGCATTAGACTTACAGGTATGGAATTTAGTTTATTAGAACTTTTAGTAAGTCGTGCAGGAGAACCTTTTTCAAGATTCTCCATATTACAAGAAGTATGGGGATATACACCCGAAAGACATGTAGATACACGTGTAGTCGATGTTCATATTTCAAGATTACGAGCTAAACTAGAAGACGACCCAAGCAACCCAGATCTAATATTAACAGCAAGAGGAACAGGTTATTTATTTCAACGAATTATTGAAACTATATAAAAAATAGTTTATATGAGTTACATCAAATACTATTTTTTTAATAAAAAACATACGTCAAATATGAATCAGAAAACAAAAATAAAAACCATATTGTACTTCTCTCATTTAATTTACTTTTTATAAGATTACCAGTCACAAAATACCTATTAACCATAATTAATATTATTTTTATTTTCAGAAATATCCAAATGAAAATATTCATTTAATATTTTATATTTTAAAAAAAGCTTCAAAAAGAACTAAGAACTACATGGAAAAAAAGTATAAAACAAATCTTATGAAATACTTATTTTAAAAAAAGAACTTAATTTTAGGATAGGATCTAATTTACAAATTAAAACTGAAGTTACTAATAGAAAAATAGTTAAGAATATTGGTAAAAGAATTAATAATAGCTTCTATTGACCCTTGAGTATCAGCTTTTAAAATGATATTAATAATTTTAACATTTTTTTGCTCTTTACAACTATCAAATGTAACTCTCGTATTTAATACATTTGAAATACCTACCATCATTTGAATCTTCCAATAATTTTGAGAATCTTTTGGCAAATCAAAATTATACAGACTTTTATTAACACAACTATCAAGATAAAAACAAGATAAATAATCAGAGACTTTAATAATTTCACTAGGATCAAAATAAGATTTCAATAAAAATTTTTTTAAAATTGTTATAGCAAATTATGTTTTAATATCATAAAAGAAAGTATTTATAAAGAAAAATTAATATCATCTGTCAGCAAATAACAGATAATCTTCTTCTTTTTTAATTGTGATTATAAGTAAATTTTCTTTATCTCTATTATTAATATAATAATAATAACATAGTGAAACGTGAATATTATATAACTTGATTTTTTTTTGATTTTAACGGAATTTTACTCTATACTTTTTGTTATCTGTTTCAGTTGTGCTATTTTTTCTTCATTAAATTGAAAATTAGAAGATTCTAATGTTAGCATCATATTTTTAAGATATGATGTAATATTATTACTATTACACTTTTCTATAATGGTGATAAGCTTTGTAATTTCTTGCGGTGATAAACTTGATAAAAAATTTCTTAAACGTGATGTATCATCTTTATTTGCATTGACCCATACACGTAATAGATTTTGACTTTTTTATTGTTTTGATTGAATAAATCTACGGCTTCTTGCTCTATTCATTTCACGAATTCTAGTCAATTCTTGTTTATGCTTATTTATACATTCTATATTTGACTGTGATATTATAGTTGCAATAAAATCATGTTTTCTGCTTCTTCTAGACTTTTTAGTGTTTACACCCCATGGATATGCTATATTAAACGTTTACTAAATCTTCTATCAAAATCTCAGAAGAAAAACCAGAAGGTCTTATAACATGACATAAATAACAATAAAATAAACATAATTCACAATTATTTAAAAGACCAAATGTTTTCCAATTAATTAATGTATAACCATGTTCTGCTCGTAACATATCAACTATTAAACCACAAAGCTCAAGTTGAACTGATAAAAGCTTAGAACTACGAATAGTAATAAAATTAAAAATATTGCCTGAATACTTTACAAAAACGTCTTCAGACATACTTTTATCTTGAAGTATTTGACCTTTTACATCCAAGAAACATAGATTTTAGATAGTTTTTCTAATGGTTGAAAAAACTTTGAACAACCAGAACTAGAATAGCTAAACTGAATAAAATTAATCATAGAATAAATATCCAAAGTGATAGAATTTAATCTATAATAAGGAGATTGAAGCTTTGCAAGTCTAGTTATAGTCTCTGAAGATTATAATATATCACAAGGATTCCAAAAACCTTATATTATTTCAATATTTAGAAAATCTTCAGAATTTTTGAATAAAACAAACCCATAAATACTATTCTTATTTTCAAATATTGATTCAAAATCCATTAAAATTATAATAATTGAATATTATATAGATATATGATTATTATTAAATAAATCATATATAACATGAATAAATCTAAACATTTAAAAAATTAAGAAACTTAGAGAACTATTTAAAACAATAATGCTATAAGAAACTCAATATGATTTAAATTACACTTATAATTATAGATAACCGTAAAGAAAAGTAAAGTCATATAATGATAATAACATTCACATTAATATTTACTTATTTAACTTGCTTTAGATATTTAATTTATGACCATAGCAATTGGACAAGAAAAAAATCGAGGTAAATTTGATCTAATTGATGACTGGGTTAAAAGAGACAGATTTGTCTTTGTAGGATGGTCTGGTTTATTACTTTTCCCATGTTCTTATTTAGCATTAGGTGGTTGGTTAACTGGAACAACTTTTGTTACATCTTGGTATACCCATGGATTAGCAAGTTCATATTTAGAAGGATGTAATTTTTTAACAGCTGCTGTATCTACACCAGCTAACAGTATGGGGCATTCACTACTATTACTTTGGGGGCCAGAAGCTCAAGGTGACTTTACACGTTGGTGCCAAATAGGTGGATTATGGTCTTTTATCGCTCTTCATGGGTCTTTTGGATTAATCGGCTTTTGTTTGAGACAATTTGAAATTGCACGTTTAGTTGGAATTAGACCTTACAATGCGATTGCATTTTCAGGACCAATTGCTGTATTTGTGTCTGTATTTTTAATGTACCCATTAGGACAAGCTAGCTGGTTTTTTGCACCAAGCTTCGGAGTTGCTGCTATTTTCCGTTTTTTATTATTCCTACAAGGATTTCATAACTGGACATTAAATCCATTTCATATGATGGGTGTAGCAGGAATATTAGGAGGAGCTTTATTATGTGCAATTCATGGAGCAACTGTACAAAACACATTATTTGAAGATGGTGATGCAGCTGACACTTTCAGAGCATTTACACCAACTCAGTCTGAAGAAACTTATTCTATGGTAACAGCTAACAGATTTTGGTCACAAATCTTTGGAGTTGCATTCTCGAATAAACGCTGGTTACACTTTTTTATGTTATTCGTACCTGTTACAGGAATGTGGACAAGTGCATTTGGCATTGTTGGTCTAGCTTTAAATTTAAGGGCTTATGACTTCGTATCACAAGAACTAAGAGCTGCTGAAGACCCTGAATTTGAAACATTTTATACTAAAAACATTTTACTAAATGAAGGTATTCGTGCATGGATGGCAGCTCAAGATCAACCACATGAAAACTTTATATTCCCTGAGGAGGTTTTACCACGTGGAAACGCCCTTTAATAATATTGGTGTAGGCGGACGAGATATAGAATCTACAGGTTTTGCTTGGTGGTCTGGTAATGCAAGACTAATTAACGTATCAGGAAAATTGCTAGGTGCACATGTTGCACACGCCGGAGTTATGGTTTTTTGGACAGGAGCAATGACTTTATTTGAAGTTGCACATTTTGTACCAGAAAAACCATTGTATGAACAAGGTTTTATTTTAATACCCCATTTATCTACTCTAGGTTGGGGAGTAGGACCGGGTGGAGAAATAACAAATATTTACCCATACTTTATAGTAGGAGTAGTACATTTAATTTCTTCAGCTGTACTTGGTTTTGGTGGATTATACCACTCACTTATAGGTCCTGATACCTTAGAAGAATCTTTCCCATTTTTCGGTTATGATTGGAGAGATAAAAATAAAATGACAACCATATTAGGCATACATTTAATCTTACTAGGCATTGGTTCTTTTTTATTAGTCATAAAAGCTCTTTTCTTTGGAGGGGTATACGATACATGGGCTCCTGGAGGAGGCGATGTAAGAATTATAAGCAATCCAACTTTAAATCCATCTGTAATTTTTGGCTACGTATTAAAATCACCTTTTGGTGGTGATGGTTGGGTTGTTAGCGTTAATAATATGGAAGATTTAATTGGCGGTCATGTATGGATTGGTGTTATATGTATTGCTGGTGGAATATGGCATATCTTAACTAAACCATTTGCTTGGGCAAGAAGAGCATTTGTATGGTCAGGCGAAGCATATTTATCCTACAGTTTAGGTGCTTTATCAATAATGGGATTAACAGCATCTAATTATGTATGGTATAATAATACAGCATACCCAAGTGAATTTTATGGACCAACTGGACCAGAAGCTTCTCAAGCACAAGCTTTTACCTTTCTTGTAAGAGACCAAAGACTTGGAGCCAATGTTGCTTCTGCACAAGGACCGACAGGACTAGGGAAATACTTAATGAGATCACCAAGTGGAGAAATAATTTTCGGTGGTGAAACAATGCGTTTTTGGGATTTAAGAGCTCCATGGGTAGAACCATTAAGAGGACCTAATGGACTTGATTTAAATAAAGTAAAAAATGATATTCAACCTTGGCAAGAAAGAAGAGCTGCTGAATATATGACACATGCACCATTAGGCTCATTAAACTCTGTTGGTGGAGTTGCTACAGAAATTAATTCAGTTAATTATGTATCGCCTAGAAGTTGGTTAACAACATCTCATTTTTTCCTTGGCTTTTTCTTGTTTATTGGTCATTTATGGCATGCAGGAAGAGCAAGAGCTGCTGCTGCAGGATTTGAAAAAGGAATTAATAGGGAAAATGAAGCTGTATTATCTATGCGTCCTTTAGATTAATAATTAAACTTTCATACTCATTATCAAAACTATTTTTAATTCTTAATTAAGAATGGTTTTGATAAATTTTATAAACCTAAAAAACTTAATACAGAAAAAGAATATTTAGCTTCTATATAAAAAATAATACAAAAAGCAATCATAGCTAATCTTCCATTCCAACTTTCTGCACCTTGTGAGAAACCCCAAGTCCATTTATTAAAATTATTGAAATAACGAAAATTCATAAAAAATGATATAATGTCTAACATTAATAATTATAATTACTTCACTGATAATAGAATTAAAAGTATATATGCCATTAAATATATATATTATATCACATCCCATAATAAGTACATTATCTACCCAAATTATATATTCTATCCAAAAAAACAATAAAATCAATGAATCTATTTATAATGAGATAAATTTTCTATTGATTTATGAATTATTGCGTAAATGGATTAAAGTAAAGAATATTTACATCAAAGATATTAACTATATTAAAGAAATATCTATATATAATCCAAAAGAATCATACATATTATTCGCTAATTTAGAAAAATGCTACAATATTATAAATAGTCTTAAAATTTTAATACCTAAGCTATCTATAATACACACTAATACATATAAAGACAAAAATTATAACACAAAAATTCACTATAAATACAACCAAGAAAAACATCTTAAAAATAGTAAAATTATAATTGTGCAACAAGTATTAAATAATAAATCAGTAATAAACTTTATACATGAATTAATAAACCACTATAACGTACATATTACTTCGATTAAAATTATTTGTATTGCGTGTAATAGTAAAATCTTAGAAATAATTAATAAAAAGTACACAAATTTAGAAATATACACAACTAAAATTATCAATATATGAATTGATAAATATCTATAATAAGCTTATACTTAGTAAATAATAATGAATACTATTAGCAATTCTTTTAACTTAATATTTACATCAATTGCAAACTTTTCTGAAATATACCTAATATTAATTCTTTTAAAATTATCTTTGGCATGGTTTCCAACAGTAAATTGGTATAATGAACCTTTTTGCTCATTAAATCGATTAACTGATCCATACTTACGATTATTTCGAGGAACAATACCCATGATTTTTGGTATGGATATGTCACCTATGCTTGGCATTATTTTCTTACAATGCTTAACAGTAATTTTTAATAATATAAGAATAGAATCTATAACATAAATCCACATTTTAATATTATGATCAAAATAAGACTAAAAAGATTTGGCAGAAAAAAACAACCTAGCTATAGAATTATAACTATAGATAGTAGAAAAAAAAGAGATGGTAAAGCAATAGAAGAAGTAGGTTTTTATAATCCTATTACTAAAGAAGGAAAATTTAATATAGATCTTATTAACAAACGTCTAAAACAAGGTGCACAAATGACTACAAAAGTTTATTATTTAGTAAATCAAATTCGAACAAAAGATTAAGGAGCAAAACTTTGCAAAAATTTACATTTAAAATTCTATGGTTAGAAAATAACGTCGCTATTGCAATCGATCACATAGTAGGCGGAAATTTTAGTCCATTAACCTCTTACTTTTTTTGGCCTAGAAACGATGCTTGGGAACAACTTAAAGTTGAATTAGAATCTAAACCATGGATTGCAGAAAACGATAAAATATCTATATTAAACCAAGCAACAGAAATTATAAATTTTTGGCAAGAAACTGGTAAAAATAAATCAGTATCACAAGCAGAAGCAAAATTTCCAAACTTTATTTTTACAGGCAATAATTAATAAATTAAAATTTATAATGATTAGTTACATTCTACAAACTAATCATTTATTAAAATCAAGAATCATAAATTAATGATAAGCAAACTAATTTATGTTCATAAGTCACTTAATAAACTTTTTTTAAGCATTAAAACTTTTGACATATACTTTTTAAAGACTTTTAAAAGAAATTTAAATAAATATAAAAACAAAGATAAAATAATAAAATATTATTTATCATATGATTATGAACATATAGTTAATCTATATAAAACATACAATTGCTTATGCATATATGAATTTCAATATCTATCATTAATAATATTAAAAAATTATTGTAATGACTCGAAATTAAATTTTAAGTCAAAATATAAAAAAAGATTTAAATATCTAGTCAATAAATACTTAATACAGAACATATATATACAAAATCAAAAAAAACATAAAATAAAAAATATTAAAATGGCCATTATCTATATATATATTTTAAATCAAATACATACTTCATATGGTTTTTACACATTCATTCAATACTTTTTAATAATTTAAAATATATATTTTTATTCTGATTCTTCAATTACTATACATTCTGTGGTCAAAATCATAGATGCTATAGATGCTGCATTTTGAACAGCAGAACGAGTAACTTTTGCTGGATCAATAATACCAGATTTATACATATCTGACAATAGATCTTTATTAGCATTATAACCTATAGAGAAATTACTATTTTTAACTTTTTCCACTATTACAAAACCATTTTTTCCTGCATTTTCTACAATTTTATACAAAGGTGCTATCAAAGCTTTTTCTACAATGTTAGCACCAACTAATTCCTCATTCGATAAATTACTATTTGACCATTGACTTAAAGATTCCGCAATGTGAACTAAAGTAGAACCTCCACCTGGCACTATTCCTTCTTCTATAGCTGCTTTAGTAGCATTAATTGCATCTTCTAGACGTAACTTTTTATCTTTCATTTCAGTCTCAGTAGCAGCACCTACTTTAATAATTGCAACACCACCAACTAATTTAGATAATCTCTCTTGCAACTTTTCTTTTTCATAATTATTATTACTAATTTCCAATTGCCGCCTAATTTGATCACATCTACCTTTAATATTTATAGAATTACTATCAGCAATAATTGTAGTAGAATCTTTAGTAACACAAATTCTTTTGGCAGAACCTAAGTGATCAATAGATAAATTCTCCAAACTTAAACCCAAATCTTCAGTAACTAATTGACCATTAGTTAAAACAGCCATATCCTCTAATAAAGATTTACGCCTATCACCAAAACCAGGTGCTCTAACAGCCACTACATTCACAATACCCCTTAATTTATTAATTACAATTGTTGCTAAAGCCTCTTTTTCAATATCTTCAGCTATAATTAATAAAGATTTACCTGTTTTAGATACTTGTTCTAAAATTGGTATTAATTCTTGTTGAATTAAAGTAATTTTCCTATCAGTTAATAAGATATATGGATTATCATAAACAACTTCCATACGAGAAGAATCAGTAACGAAATAAGGAGAAATATAACCTTTATCAAATTTCATACCTTCTTTAATTTCTAATTGTGTTATTGTAGACTGACCTTCTTCAATAGAAATTACTCCTTCTTTACCTACTTGTTCAATAGCATCTGCAATCATATAACCAATATCTGTATCATTACCTGCTGATATAGAAGCCACTTGAGTAATATTACTAATATTAATTACAGGAGAAGAATGTTCAGCTATTTTAGATACAACAAACTTAACAGCCTTATCAATACCTTTTTTCAAAATCATAGGATTTGCACCAGCTGCTACATTACGTAAGCCTTGTTTTACCATAGCATGTGCAAGAACAGTAGCAGTTGTTGTTCCGTCGCCTGCAACATCATTAGTTTTAGATGCAGCTTGTCTAATCAAAGCAACACCTGTATTTTGAATAAAATCTTGCAACTCAATTTCTTTAGCAATAGTTACACCATCATTGATAATTTGCGGAGAACCGAATTTTTTTTCTAAAACCACGTTACGTCCTTTCGGACCTAAAGTAACTGACACAGCTTCACAAAGTATATCCATACCTTTTTCTAAAGCTTGACGAGCATTATCTTGATATAATATTTTTTTACTCATATAAATTAATTTTTTTTATTCTTGAAAAATGATATAATTATTCTTAATAAGGGCTTGTAGCTCAGTGGATCAGAGCACGTGGCTACGAACCACGGTGTCGGGGGTTCGAATCCCTCCTTGCCCGATTTCAATATAATATTAACTTAATAGATCAATTAATAAGTTAGGATAAAAAATTATGCAATTGCTACGAGGGACTAAAGATATATTACCAGATGAAATAATTTTATGGCAGTATATAGAAAAAACCGCTGCAAAAATAATGAAGTTAGCAAATTATCATGAAATCCGTACTCCTATAATAGAATCTACTTCTTTATTCAAAAGAAGTATAGGTAATGGAACAGATATAGTCAATAAAGAAATGTATACTTTTATTGATCAAAATTCAAGAGAAATAACTTTAAGACCAGAAGGAACAGCAAGCATAGCAAGAGCATTCATAAATAATAAGCTATATAAAAATCACACAACTCAAAGGCTTTGGTACTTAGGGCCTATGTTTAGATATGAAAGACCTCAACAAGGTAGACAAAGACAATTCCATCAACTTGGTGTAGAATGCATTGGAAGCTTAAATCCTATAGCAGATGCTGAAGTTATAAGAATAGCACATAAACTACTAAATGAACTAGAATGTCCAGACTATACTATGGAAATCAATTCTATTGGACAGTTAGAAGAAAGAAAAAAATATAAACAATCATTTGTAGAATATTTAGAGCCATATATAAATGATCTAGATAATAATTCACGAAACAAACTTTACACAAACCCATTAAAAATATTAGATAGTAAAAATACAAAAACACAAGAAATTATATGTAATGCACCTTGTTTATATGATTATTTAGAAGCACCATCAAAAAAACATTTTGAAAAAGTATGTGAATACTTAGAATTTTTAAATATTCCATATAATATAAATACACAATTAGTCAGAGGATTAGATTACTACAATTATACAGCGTTTGAAATTAAAACTAACTCACTAGGTACACAAGATACTATTTGTGGAGGTGGACGATATGATTCGTTAATACAAGAACTAGGAGGACCACATATGCCATCTGTAGGATGGGCCATTGGTATGGAGAGATTATTAATTACTATAAAAAACCAATTAAACAAAAAAATAGAAAACAATAAACCACTTGTATATCTAGCAGTAGATAGCCAAAATACGGAAAAAGAAATTTTAAATATAATACAATTACTAGAAAAAAAAGATATTAGTTACAATCTAGACCTAGATAATAATAGTTTACAAAAACAATTAAAAAAAGCTGACAAACAAGGGGCAAAAGCATGTTTAATACTTAGAGACTATGAGACTAAAAATAATTGTATAACCTTAAAAAAATTATCAACAAGTGAACAACAACAATTTAATATTATTCATATAAATGATTTAATTAAAACACTAAAAAACATGAATTAGAAATTATATAAAACAAGCTTGACAAAGAAATACCTTGAATTGATACAATAGTTATATTGGGGTGTAGCCAAGCGGTAAGGCAGCGGACTTTGACTCCGCCATTCGCAGGTTCGAATCCTCCCACCCCAGATTAAATTTTAAAACAAAATACTGTAGTTAATCTTGCAAAAAAAAATATAAATAACATAATATATTTAAGAAAAGCTTACTATAATTATAATAAAACACCACTTCAATAACAACTAAGAAATAATGGCAAGTATTCAGTTTATTCAAGGCATTAATGAAACAATAATTCCTGATATTAAATTAACCAGATCAAAAGATGGAAGTACTGGTACAGCAACTTTTAGATTCAATGAACCAGACATTCTAAAATCTGATATGCAAGAACAAGGAGATATTACAGGAATGTACCTTAATGATGAAGAAGGATCAATGGTAACTAAAGATGTAAATGCAAAATTTATTAACGGAAAACCACAAGCTATTGAATCTATATATATTATTAAAAGCCCTAAAGACTGGGATAGATTTATGCGCTTTATGGAAAGATATGCCAATGATCACAACTTATCTTTTACAAAAGCTAAATAATGCATAAGATAAATAAATTAATTGATTATACATCCATATTCACTATTTCTATCTATTATAAATATTACCATATTTCACACAACAAATATGAAATTTTCTTGGAAATGGATTAAAGAACTAGCAAATATACCAAATATTACATTAGAAGAAAGCATAAAAAAATTAACGTTAGCAGGATTTGAAATTGAAACAGTTAATAACAAAAAAGATATAAATGATACAACTATAGAATTAAGCATTACAGCAAATAGATCAGATGCTGCTAGTATCATTGGAATATCTAGAGAATTAAAGACTATTTTTAAATCCAAAGAAATTTCAACAATTAAAAAAAATACAAAATTTAACACAAAAAATAATAAATTTCATACAATTGATTTAAATAAATCTAAATTCACAGATGAAAACCTTTCAGATATTCAAATTACAATTATTAAAAATATTAAGGTAAAAGATTCGCCTGAATGGTTAATTAATAAATTAAAAGGATGTGAAATTACACAAGAAAATACTTTATCTAATATTAGCAAATATATAAATATAAAATGGGGACAAGATATTGAAATTTTTGACATTAATCAAATAGATAATAAAGAATTTAAAGAAGAATTAATCTCTATTCGTCATATTAATATCAAAGAAAATATAAATCCAATCATTATATCTGACGAAAATTCAAACAATTTTATAGAAAGCTTAACATATGACAACTCTATTCTCTCTTTGCTTGGAATAAAATCAGACTCAAACTTTGATTGTGATAACAATACATCATCTATTATTATATTTGGCCATATATGCAAACCTCAATATGTCAAGAACACAACAAGATTATTACAATATAAAACAGAAAAATCACAAAAACATGTCAAAGGATTATCTAGAGATGATTTTATAAAAGCATATGATGAAACAGTAAATTTAGTTTTAAAATTAACAACAACTAAGTACGTACACTGCATTACAAACTACAAATGGCATCAGCAAAATACTAAATTAACTAATATTTTAATCAATACACAAAAAGTCAAACATATACTAGGTACCATAAATCAAGAAAAAAATTTAAATATAGAAGAAATTACACATATATTAAGACAACTAAACTTTCAACCTAAAAAATATCAAAACTTAATAGAAGTAAGTATACCAGAATATAGAAAGCATGATATTACTAGAGAAATAGATATTATAGAGGAAATTGGAAGAATATATGGTTTTAATCATTTTATAGATCAATTACCACAAATACAAAAAAAAGGGCATATTTCAAAAATTAATATACTAATAAAAAAAATTCGTAATATCCTCAAACAATTAGGACTATATGAAATTATTCATTACTCCCTTAACAATATCGATAATGAAAAACATAACTTACATATCTCACTACATAACCCATTGCAAGAAGATCAAAAACATTTAAGAAACTATTTGTTATATAATTTGTTGAATACTTTAAAATATAATAATAAGCAAAAAAATACATTTATGGAATGCTTTGAAATTGGAAAAACATTTCAGCAAAAAAAATCTCTAAAAAATAAAAACCAAATATATTATCAAGAAAACATTCATTTAGCAGGAATCATAGGAAAAGACAATTTTTCTAAAAGATTATGGTCAGAAAAAGGACAAGAACTTAGTTGGTTTCAGGCTAAAGGTTTATTAGAAACTTTATTTGAACAAATACATGCTAAAATTGAATGGACAAATCATAAATTCAATAATTTAACAATTACAGAAAATTATAAAAATATAATTAACATATGTCACCCTTATAAATTTGCTATTTTAACAAATAACAAAACAAAAAAAATAGTTGGTATATTTGGTGAATTAAATATAAAATATTCAAAAGAAATAAATCAAAACTATAAGAAATATATTTTTGAACTTAATTTAATAGAAATTATAAAAACTATTCAAATCAAAAAACATTTATCATATACTGTTACTAAATATTCTCTATATCCAAGTGTAACAAGAAATATTTGCCTAAAATTAAATAAAAAAATAACAGCCAAGTCAATTAAGGAAACATTAATATCACATAATAAACCATTAATAGAATCTATTCAGATAATAGATGAATATTATGCAAATAATCATATACAAGAATCAAGAAATATTAATTATAAAATTATATATAGATCATTAAACAAAACACTAAATGATAATGATATAAATGAAATTGATAACAAACTAAATCAAATCATTAAACATATTAATAGTAATATATCTTCAAATATTTAAGAGTAAGTCATAAGCCGGATTCTGTTCTTTAATACATATTAATAAAATGCATCAAGGGTAGTTATTTATCTAGAGTTGTCTATAGTATAACTTCTTGCAGTCTTAATAAATACTTATAATTATATAGATAATTACAAACATATATATAACTTTACTCTTAATACGGGGTTTACCTAGCTAACATTTTAATCATATTACTGGTACACTCTTAATGCACCTTTGCACCCTTACCTAATAAAATGGCGGTTTATTTCTGTGGCACTTTCCTCATAGTTACCTATACTATCTTCTATATAGCTGTATTATTCTAAATAGAGACCGGACTTTCCTCAAATTTGTTAAAAAAATTTGCAACTACCTATGCTTACTCTATAATTAAATAATCATAACGAACTATCTTATAAATTATCAATACAATCGTAATATAATAATAAAATTCTTAAAATGCAAATAAATCAAAATTTTACAGAAAATAATTTTGCATTTGTACTCAATGAGTATAAATATAATATCAACCTAGGTGATATAGTAGCAGGTACTATTTTTAACATGGAAAAACGAGGCTTTTTAGTTGATATAGGAATTCCAATAGTCTGCTATTTACCTTACGAAGAAATTTCTTTACACTATAAAAAAAGAAAAAATATTCATTATTCATACTCTATAAATAATACTACCAGAGAATTTTTTATACTTGCTTATAATAAACAGAAACACCAATTAATACTTTCGATAAAAAGACTTGAATATATAAGAGCATGGAAAAGAATAAAACAAATAGAAAATGAAGACATTATACTAAATCTCAAAATTTGCCATCAAAATAGAGGAGGAATTATCACTATTTTAGAAGGCATACAAGGGTTCATACCCAATTCCCACTTAGAACCAATAGAGAAAAAAATCCTCAAACAAAATAAACATATACAATGCAAATTGTTAATAGCAGACGAAAAAAATAACAAACTTATCTTAAGTTATAAAAAAGCTATCCTTTCCATAGTATCTAAAAAATTAAAAATTGGTAATATAGTTAATGGTAAAATTATTAAAATCGAAAACTATGGAATATTTCTTGAAATTTATCATATTTTAGGTTTACTACATATATCAGAAATAGCAAACCAAAATATTACAAATATAAATACAATATTTAAAGTTGGCGAGATAATAAAAGTCAAAATATTACATATAGACATGCAACAAGGAAGAATTTCTGTCTCAACACGCAATATGTAATTAACCACCACCAACAATTGTAACAACTTCCAAACGATCTCCATCATTGAGAAAAATCTCATTAAGACTGATCAAAGATACAATTTCTTGATTATACTCTACAACTATAGTTTTAAGATCAAACTTTAGATAAATCAAAAAATCATATAAAGACATTTTATTATGACAATTAAAAACATCGCCATTGACAAAAACTGTATTATATTGAATATTCATAAAATAATATGGTATTAATATATAGACGTAACAAAAAAAAAAGATTATAATATTCTTATTATGGCGGATGTAGCCAAGAGGTTAAGGCAATGGGTTGTGGCTCCATCATTCGCGGGTTCGATTCCCGTCATTCGCCCTTATAATTTGTTTTCATCATGAATTGCGCAAGTTCAGTACGATTTCTAGTAGAAGTTTTACTTAATAATTTACTTACATACTTTTCTACACTACGTATACTTATATTTAACTTTTCAGCTATTTCTCTATTTCTCAAACCTTTAACTAATAATTTTAATACAATTTTTTCTTTTGCTGTTAAATGTTTTAACAATAAATTAGGCTTTTTAAAATTTTCCAGCTCGTTTTGATATGATATACTTACAATATTTCGACGTTTCTCATGATATTTTAATAAATTTTTTATAATTGACAATAATTCATTAGGATCAAAAGGCTTAGTTAAATAAACATTACAACCTAAATCATAACCTTTAATTCTATCTTTTGTCATACCTTTTGCTGTTAAACAAATAACTGGTATATCATAAAATAATTTATTAGAACGTATAATTATTAGAAATTGATAACCATCTATATTTGACATCATAATATCTACAATAATTAAGTCTGGAATTTTTTTACTTAATTGATCTAATGCAGATTGAGCATTATTAAAGATAGCTACAGAAAAATTTTGAGAAACTAAATATGTCGATATAGAATTTAATAAAAATATATCGTCATCAATTAACATAACTTGTTTTCTCATTACTATAAAATTAAAATTCTAAATATAAACTCACTATATAATTATAACAAATGAAATGGCTTAACTATTTTTTAAACTTCAATATACCGTTTTATATATATAAATTGAATATGAATGATTCTATAATATATTCTCGTAATATCAAAATTAATCAACCTATGATTATTTTATATGGGATGATTTATATAATAAAAAATTTTCATAATCACAAAAAAACAACTATTGCTATATTAGATGCTGAAAACATTTTATACATAAATCATATGAAAGAAAAGAATTGTCATTATAAAATAATAGCTATAAGTAAAAGTTTTTTAATGAGTTTTCAATGGAAAAATTTAATTAATATTAATGAAAATTTAAATCATATAATATTTAAAGAACTCATAAAACTATACACAAGAACAAACAAAAAATATGAAATGATGAATATAATAATGAGTCATAAATATATTAAAAATCGTGTAATTCAACTTCTTCTATTTTGCGCACGAGATTGTGGAAATATTAACAAAACATATGTAACTATATCTCATTATATATCTCAAAATACAATAGGTTTACTTAGTGGCAGTACAAGAACAACAATTAACAGAATTTTAAAAAAATTAACTTACAACAAATATATAGAATATTCTATTGATAAAAAAATCACTATCAATATATATTACTTTTATATGCCTAATATAAAAAAACAAAGTCTAAACATTAAATAGATTTAATATGTTATAATAAATATACTTAAACATATAGTAGCTTAAAAGTAAAATATTAGATATATATAAAAACCTAAAATATGGGAAAAGTATACGACTGGTTTGAAGAAAGACTAGAAATTCAAGCAATAGCTGATGATATTACAAGCAAGTATGTGCCACCTCATGTCAATATTTTTTATTGCATAGGTGGTATAGTTTTTACATCATTTCTAATACAAGTAGCAAGTGGCTTTGCTATGACTTTTTATTATAGACCAACTGTTGCTGAAGCATTTTCATCCGTAGAATATATTATGACAGATGTTAATTTTGGTTGGTTAATAAGATCTATTCATAGATGGTCAGCAAGTATGATGGTTTTGATGTTAATTCTTCATGTTTTTAGAGTATATTTAACAGGAGGCTTCAAAAAACCACGGGAACTTACATGGGTTACAGGTGTTATTTTAGCTGTATTAACAGTATCATTTGGTGTAACAGGGTATTCTTTACCATGGGATCAAATTGGATATTGGGCAGTTAAAATTGTAACAGGCGTTCCTGAAGCAGTGCCAATAGTTGGTGGTACAATTGTTGAACTTTTAAGAGGTGGGGTAAGCGTAGGACAAAATACTTTAACTAGATTTTATAGCCTTCATACATTTGTATTACCATTACTAACAGCCGTATTTATGTTAATGCATTTTTTAATGATCCGTAAACAAGGAATTTCTGGACCACTATAAAATTAATATATATAAAAAACTTATATTTATACTAAGGAAAATAGAAATGTCTATTATTAAAAAACCCGACTTAACAGATCCCAAATTAAGAGCAAAACTTGCTAAAGGCATGGGACATCATTACTATGGTGAACCTGCATGGCCTAATGATTTATTATATATGTTTCCAGTAGTAATTTTAGGTACTATTGCATGTGATGTAGGTCTTGCCATTTTAGAACCATCAGTAATAGGAGAAAAAGCAAATCCGTTTGCAACACCATTAGAAATTTTACCAGAATGGTATTTTTTTCCAACATTTAATTTATTACGTGTTATACCTAACAAACTAATTGGAGTTTTATCTATGGCTTCAGTTCCACTAGGACTTATTACGATTCCTTTTATTGAAAGCATTAATAAATTCCAAAATCCTTTTAGAAGACCTATAGCAACAACTATATTTTTAATAGGTACATTTATAAGCATATGGCTAGGAATTGGAGCAACAATGCCATTATCTAAAGCTATCACATTAGGACTTTTCTAAATAATTAAATAAAAATTAAACGAGTAATAATAATAGATTTAATCTATTATTATTACTTATTTTATTACTTTACAGAAACTTTAGCACCAGCTTCTTCTAATTTAGTTTTCATCTCTTCTGCATCTTCTTTAGAGGTAGACTCCTTTAAAACTTTTGGAGCGGACTCTACTAAATCTTTAGCCTCTTTCAAACCTAAACCAGTAAGAGAACGTACAACTTTCAAAATAGCAATTTTTTTAGAAGCAGGCACTTCTTCTAAAATTAAATCAAATTCTGTTTTTTCATCTAATTCATTAGACCCTGCTGCAACACTAGCATCTGGCATAACAACCATACTAGATGTAGAAGCAGCAGATGCATCAACATCAAAAGTTTCTTCAATACCTTTTACAAGCTCTGCTGCCTCTAGTAAAGTTAAAGATTTTAGTTCTTCTAAAATACCATTTATTTTTGTCATATTAATTTAATAATTATATTAAGATAATCTAAACACCAGCAAATAAAATAAGCTTTATATAATAAATATAAATACAATACTTATATTATATTTTCTTTCATCATTAAAAAGTCAAGAGGAATAGAAGGTCCCATTGTAGTAGATAAATACATTGACTTCCAATATTTACCCTTAGCACCAGAAGGACGATTTTTATCAATAGAATTATATAAAGCTATTAAATTTATCATCAAATCTGCTGATGAAAAATTCAATTTACCAAAAGGAACATGTACAATTCCGGAGCGATCTACACGATATTCCAATTTACCCAACCTAAACTGTTTCACCGTATCATACAAATTTGTAGTGACAGTACCAGCTTTAGGAGAAGGCATCAATCCTCTAGGGCCTAAAATTTTTCCCAGCTTTGCAATTAATGGCATTACATCTGGAGTTGCAATTAACTTATCAAAATCTAAATAACCATTTTTTATATCTTGTATTAGGTCTTCTGAGCCAATAATATCAGCTTCCTCATTAAGAGATTGTAATTGATCATCTTTAGCTATAACTGCAATTCTAATTTTTTTTCCCGTTCCTTTTGGTAATACAACAGTTGAACGCAGTTGCTGATCTGCATACTTAGGATCTAAATTTAAAACTATATGAGCCTCTATAGTTTCTATAAATTTAACATTTGATAAATCCTTTAATAGATCAATAGCATCTATTGGTTTATATAACTTATTATGCTCAACCTTCTGTAAAATTTCTCGAAAACGACGAGAATGCTTACGCATATATTTTGTCTCCATATTATACTAAAGTATTAACCTGAATTCCCATACTTTTTGCTGTACCAAGAATAATTTGCATAGCTTGCTTTAAATTATTCGTATTTAAATCTTGAAGCTTAATTTGTGCAATTTCTTCTAATTGCTTTTCAGAAATAACACCAACTTTATTTAAATTAGGTTTACCTGACCCTTTTTTAATGCCTGCTGCTTTGGCTAATAAAACAGATGCTGGAGGAGTTTTTAAAATAAATGAAAAACTACGATCTTCATAAATAGAAATCTCCGCAGGAATGATTAAACCAACCTTATCAACTGTTTTAGCATTATATTCTTTACAAAACATAACTATATTAGCACCATACTGACCTAAAGCAGGACCGACAGGTGGAGCTGGAGTAGCTTTACCTGCAGGTAAAGCTAATTTAACTAATCCAATTGTTTTTTTTACCATAAAATTAAACTAATGAAACTATAAATATAAAATAAATAAAGATAAAGAAAAATTTAACTAAATAAATCTAACTTGCAATAAGATTATACTAAAAACAACATATACTCAACAAATATAAGTAAATAAAATTATACACGTCTTGAAGGACTTGAACCCTCGACATTAGGTTTTGGAAACCTACGTTCTACCATCTGAACTAAAGACGTATACATACATTATAATTTATAATAATGATAAAATTAAAATTTGAAAATACTGATCAATTAAATTAGATAGTCAAAAAATTACCAAATTAAAATTTATTGTTAATTTAAAATGCTGAATCCTAATTTAAATACAAAATATTTACTAGATGATGAATATATTATTTACGCACGACATTTAACACTTGATAAATTTCATGAAGAAGGACAATTTCGACTTAAAAATGCTAAAATTTTAGTTATAGGAGCAGGTGGTCTAGGATGTCCAGCAATTATTTACCTTACCTTATCAGGCATAGGACATTTAGGAATAATCGATGATGATATAATATCAAAATCCAATTTACACAGACAAATTTTATATAACCGGAGTAACATAAATAAACTTAAAACAAGAGTAGCTAAAGAAAATTTAAACAACATGAATCCAGAATGTCAAATTACTATATATTCTGAAAAAATTAATAAAAAAAATGCAAAACAATTCATTAAAGGCTACGATATAATCTTAGATACATGTGATAATTTTGCGACAAGATATTTAATTAATGATATTTGTCACGAATTACATAAAGTACACATTTATGGTGCAATAGAAAACTTTGAAGGTCATATTAGTGTATTTAACTACAAAAATGGTCCTAAATATTCAGACTTATATCCTCATAATTTACAATTAAGAGATAAACGATGCACTGGTGTTTTAAATGTAATACCAGGAATTATAGGTATTTTACAAGCAACAGAAGCTATAAAAATTATTACAGGTATTGGCACAGCTTTAAGTGGTTATTTACTAATATATAACAGTCTCAATTCATCATTTAAAAAAATAAAAATAAAAAAAATAAAAAATATTAATAAGAAAACAACTAAATTTCAAGATTCGCAAACTATTAATAAAAATAATCTAAATCAATACATTCAACAGAATCATAAAATATCAATTATAGATATAAGGCAAAAAATAGAATTTAAACAAAGTCATATTATCAATGCAATAAATATTCCTTTAAAAAAAATAAAAAATAAAAAAAATTTAGAGTTCATTAAAAAACTTAGTAATATAAGTATCTTAATTATTTATTGTAGCCATAATTCTAGATCCATAATAGCATCTGAATTATTAAGCAAAGAGAAAATTATACACTATAGATTAAAAGACGGATTTAGTAAATGGCTATAAATAAATAATCATATTTAAGATAAACATTAAATAAAATATAATAATAAAAAATATATTGAAAAAGCACCTAGATATTATATGAATAAAAAAATAACAATGATTATAAAAGATGAAAAAGATAAACATCAAGAAAAAAAAATAATAAATGTAGCAAGAGGATATGCATTTAACTATTTAATACCAAAAAACATAGCAGAAATTGCGACTCCTGGTAAATTAAAACACTTAAATATGTTAAAAGTGAAACAAAAACAAAAATTGAAAATAAATACAGATAAAGCAAGTCTTACTTTAAAACATCTAGAAACAATTAATAAAATTACTATTAAAAAAAAGCATGGTAGTAAAATGCAAATTTTCGGACAAATAAATGAAAAAGAAATATTAAAAAAAATATTTGAATATACTGGATATAACTTAAATAAAAAACAAATTGATATACCTAGTATAAAAACTATTGGACAATATCAGATAAAAATTAAACTGCTTAATAATATAAAAACAAACTTTTTACTTAATATAATACCAGAAATAATAGAAAACAATATTTAATTAAACTCAAATAGATCAAAATATAAAACTTGTAAAAAATACAGTTAATAAAAATAAACTCAAAAATTAAATAATGCATCACAAGTTTTATCTTAATTATAGCTTTGTTCAACTACTATTGACTAAACCATAGAATATTTTACTTTTTATAACAAATATTATTATATTAATTCAATACCTTATACATGTATTAAATTAATAATATTAATAATAATATAATAATGAATCATCTATATAACTATTTAATTCCACCTAACAATTATATAGCAGAAGAAATAATAATTGGCTATATTATCATTAATCCATACTTACAGAAAAATTTATTGCAAAATATGGATTCAGAATATTTTTTTCTTGAATCACATAAATTAATTTACAGATATTTACAAAAAATTTATCATAAAAATAATTTAAATTTTAAAAACTTATTTAATATTATAAATAATAATTCAAAAATTAATAATATAATTTCACTAAAAAGTATCATCAAACTAATTAAGCAAGGTCAAATTTTCAATACATCTCAAAATACGAAATTTTACCTAAATCAATTACTAAAATTAATATACGAAAATTATATAAAAAGATTATTTATTCAGCATTCTTATAATACTATTAATTTATCTTATAATTATAAGATATCTATATATAAAATATATATACAATCATCATTGTCGTTAAATGAAATTAATAAAAAATTAGAACAAAAAAATCTTGACAACTCACATTCTTTTTTATCTGAACTATTTCAAGATTTAACTTGTAATAAAAATAATCAGATAACAATTACATCTGGCTTTATATGTTTAGATCAAATCACTAAAGGACTTCCAAATGGAGACTTAATTATTATTGCTGGCCGACCATCTACAGGCAAAACTTCATTCATTATTAATATAGCATATAACATTTTAGAAAAATTTGATATTCAAGTATGCATTTTTAGTCTAGAAATGACAAGAAAACAAATATTACAAAAAATTATATCTATAGGATCAACAATTCCCTTGTATCTTATATTGCAGGGAGAAATTAATCGGCAAGAGTGGAATATAGTAGTTAATATTTGCCAAAAAATACTGATATCAAAAATTTATATTAATGATAATACAAATTTATCTATTGAAAATATTATTAATATATCAAAAAAAATATACGAAGAAATAAATAATAAAATTATAATATTTATTGATTATCTACAATTGATTAATAGTGAATACTCAACATTTCTTAATAGAAATGAAGAATTAAGCCATATAACGAGAAAATTAAAAGTTACTGCTCAATTACTAAACATTCCTATTGTTGTACTTTCACAATTAAATAGACGTATTGAAACAAGAATTAATAAAAAACCTTTACTATCAGATTTAAAAGAAAGCGGCTGTATATCATACAAATTATTTGTAAACATTGATAATAAACATAAAATTAATAACATTTTTAATAGTCATTTGAATATATATATCAAATCATATACCAATTACAAAATAAAAAAGAATGATTTATTCAACTATATAAAATATACAAAAAATTTAACAAAAAAAATTGATTTATTTATAGAATATATATTTTATTATAAAATATATAATTATAAACAACTTAAACTTACTGAAAATCACCCTATTTTAAACTACCATAAATGGGTAAAAACACGGAACATAGAACAAACCCATAAAATAAGCCTATATAAAAATATTATAAATAAAATATATAAAAGAATCAAAAAAAGTAATATATATATTACTTTTTTATATTACTCATTAGTATACGAAATTAGTAAAAAAGAATATTGTAACTTTAATTATCAAAAAATTATTCTACATAACTCTATTGAACAAGATGCAGATATAATTATTATGCTATATTCTAATACTTTATCTAATGAGCAAGAAGATTTTGCAAAAAAAATTATTGATATTAACATAATAAAAAACAGAAATGGAATTACTGGTTCACTACAACTTTTATTTAACTTATCTAGTACAAAATTTAGTGATAAGATAAATTAAATAATAAAGATATAAAAGAATTGCAAAGCAAATATAATTCTGATATAATAATGTAACATATATGCCGGAATAGCTCAGTTGGTAGAGCAGTGGACTGAAAATCCTCGTGTCACCAGTTCAAATCTGGTTTCTGGCAATTTTAAAATTATACTATCTATATTTTAATCAAAATATAGATAGTATAATTTTAAAATTCTATATAATTTAAGAAGATAAAAGCTCTAATTTTTCACCTAGGAGTACAGTTACTTTTCCTGCATCTGTTACATCAACTACAGCACTATCACCGGCTTTTATTTTACCTGATAAAACTTCTTCAGCTAAACTATCTTCTAACAATCTCATTACAGCTCTACGCAGTGGACGAGCACCATAACTTGGGTTATAACCTTCATCTACTAAACGATTTTTAAATCTTTCTGTAACTTCTAAATCTATCTCTTGCTGCTTAATTCTTTCGAATACTTCTTGAAGCATAATATCAGCTATTTCTCTTACTTCATCTTTAGTTAATTGCCTAAATACAATAATTTCATCTAATCTGTTAAGAAACTCTGGTCTAAAATATTGTTTCAACTCTTCATTAACAAGAGATCTAATACGATTATATTGAGATTCTGTTTGAGATTCTCCTAATTCGAAACCTAAACTACCTCCACCTTTCTCGATTACTTTAGAACCAATATTAGAAGTCATAATTAATAAAGTATTCTTGAAATCAATAGTTCTGCCTTTAGCATCAGTCAAACGTCCATCTTCTAAAATTTGTAATAAGAGATTAAAAATATCCGGATGCGCTTTTTCTATTTCATCAAATAAAATTACTGTATAAGGACGCTTTCTAACAGCTTCTGTTAAATATCCACCTTCACTGTAACCAACATACCCAGGAGGTGAACCTATGAGCTTAGAAACTGTATGCCTCTCCATATATTCTGACATATCTAAACGAACCATTGCTTCTTGAGCTCCAAAAAAGTAAGAAGCTAATGCTTTTGTTAATTCTGTTTTACCTACACCAGTAGGGCCAGAAAAAATAAAACTTGCAATAGGTCGATTAGGATTTTTTAATCCAACTCTAGCCCGTCTAATTGCTCTTGATACTGCGACAACAGCTTCATCTTGACCAATAATACGACTATGTAATGTTTCCTCCATATGCATTAATTTTTCTGACTCACTTTTAGTTAACTTAGTAACAGGAATACCAGTCCAAAAAGCTACTATTTCAGCAATATCTTCTTCCGTAACTATAGGATCTTCTACTTGTAAATCGGGCTCACTTTTTTTACTTTGTGCAATAGCTGCAATTTGAGCTTTAATTTCCATTTCACGGGTTCTATATTGTTCAGCTTTCTCATATTTTTGAGCCCTTATAGCTTCATCTTTAGTTTTTAAAACAGATCTCAATTCTTTATCTAACTCTCTAGCAGCAGGTGGTAATTGAGAGTTTAATAAACGAACTCTTGAGCCAGCTTCATCAATCAAATCTATTGCTTTATCAGGCAAAAACCTATCAGAAATATATTGATTAGCATATTTAGCGGCAGCAGCTAAAGCAGAATCTGACATTTTTAATTGATGATGTTTCTCATAACGATCTCGTAATCCAAATAAAATTTCAATTGTCTCTTCAACACTAGGTTCACCAACTAAGACAGGTTGAAAACGCCTTTCTAATGCAGCATCTTTTTCAATATGTTTACGATACTCTTCAAGCGTAGTTGCTCCAATACATTGTAATTCACCTCTAGCTAAGGCTGGTTTTAGTAAGTTTGCAGCATCTATAGCACCCTCAGCTGCTCCTGCACCAATCAACGTATGTACTTCATCAATAACCAATATTACATTATTAGCTGATTTAATTTCATCCATGATTCTTTTCAAACGTTCTTCAAATTCACCCCTATATTTAGTACCAGCAACTAAAAGTCCGACATCTAATGTTACAACTAATTTATCCTCTAAAATAGCTGGAATATCTCTATTTGCAATTCTTTGTGCTAATCCTTCAGCAATAGCTGTCTTACCTACACCTGGCTCACCTATAAGTACAGGATTATTTTTTGTTCTTCTACCCAAAATTTGTATAACTCTTTCAATTTCTTTTTGTCTACCAACTACAGGATCTAGAACACCTTCTACTGCTAGTTCTGTAAGATTGGAACCAAACTCTTCTAAAGTTGGGGTTTTACTTCTAGCTTGCATTGTACTATTACCATTTGCATTAGCTTCTGCATTATCTCCCAACATCTGAATCACTTCAGTTCTAATAGAAGCAACATTAACAGCCAAATTTTCTAAAACACGTGCAGCAACACCTTCACCTTCACGTACTAAGCCCATTAATAAATGCTCAGTACCAATATAATTGTGGCCTAATTGTCTTGCTTCTTCTAAAGATAACTCTAACACTCTTTTAGCTCTAGGAGTAAAAGGAATTTCAACAGCAACAAAACCAGAACCACGACCAATAATTTTTTCTACTTCTATACGAGCATCTTTTAAATTTACATTCATAGACTTCAATACTTGGGCAGCAATTCCAGTACCTTCACCAATTAAACCCAAAAGAATTTGCTCAGTACCAACAAAATTATGACCTAAACGTCTTGCTTCTTCTTGAGCTAACATAATAACTTTTATTGCTTTTTCTGTAAAACGCTCAAACATATATAAGAACCAGCTAAATATTTTATTACCTTTGATACTATATAATAATAACACAATTATATAAATAACTAAAGTTAAATACAAAATATTTATAAATAAATCCAATTTGACTAAATAAATCAATATTCAATAAAATAATAGTAGTTACAAATATAATAAAAAAATAAATATTTATGGACTTTTGTGTAAAAATCAATCCTAACGTAATATACAAGATAGAAAATCAATTAAAAAAAAGTAATATACCAAATATAGAAGTCGGTGATAGTGTGAAAATAAGAGTATTAATTAAAGAAGGAAATAAAGAAAGAATACAAGTATCAGAAGGTGTAGTGATATCAAAAAATAATGCTAATTTGAATACAACTATTACAGTACGTAAAGTATTACAAAACATTGGAGTAGAAAAAGTATACTTAATTCATTCACCCAAAATTACACAAATAAGCATAACACGAAAATCAAAAATTAGAAGAGCTAAATTATATTACTTACGTAATAGATCTGGAAAAGCAACAAGATTAAAACAAAAATTTGTCTAAAATTTTCAACAATTATAATGGATACATAACTCAGTTGGTTAGAGTATTACGTTGACATCGTAAAAGTCACTGGTTCAAATCCAGTTGTATCCACTCTAATTTAAAATAAAGTATTATTGATTTTTATTATTATATTTAGTAAACTAATATGGTGTAGTATGTGGGTCGGTGCCCGAGTGGTTAATGGGGGCGGACTGTAAATCCGCTGGCTTAGCCTACGTTGGTTCAAATCCAACCCGGCCCAATAAAGTTATATATGCCCTTATAGCTTAGTGGTAGAGCATCTTTTTGGTAAGAAGAAGGCCATGGGTTCAATTCTCATTAAGGGCTTATAAATAATTAGTATTTTCATTATACTAGTTATTAGACAATTGACTAACATTTATAAATTCACCTATTTTTTTGGACTGCTTTACAATTCCTATCATTTGAGAATTACTTTTACCAGGAGCAACCATAGGATAACAATTTTCATCTTCAACTACTTTACAATCTAAAACACATGGTCCATCATAATTAATGAAAAATTGTAACACCTGATCAATACTATTTTTAGTTTTCAGTTCAATACCTAAAATACCAAAAGCTTTAGATAGTAGAACAAAATCAGGCGAACCTTTATCCATATTAGAATGAGAATAACGCTCTCCATAAAATGCTTGTTGCCACTGACGGACCATTCCTTGCCATTTATTATTAATAATAATAATTTTTAATGGTAAATTATATAATGAAATAGTAGCTAATTCTTGTAAATTCATTTGAAAACTTGCATCACCACTAATACAAATTACTTGTTGAGACAAATGAGCCATTTGAACACCAATAGCGGCTGGAAGACCATAACCCATAGTTCCTAATCCGGCACTAGACATCCAATGACGCGGTAAAACATTCAAAAATTGAGCTGCCCACATTTGATGCTGACCAACATCTGTTGTAAAATATGCATGAGGTGCTATTTCAGATAAACAATAAAGTATTTCTTGTGGTGCAATACTATCTTCCTTCTTAGGTATTAGTAAAGGATAATTTTGCTTCCACAAAGTAATTCTTTCTCTCCAAGATCTCGTTTGATCATTCACATATTGTATACTATTATCACTATCAATATAATCAAGTATTCCACTAATAACAGATCGAATGTCTCCTACTACAGCCACCTGAGGTATTCTATTTTTACCTACTTCTGCAGGATCAATATCAATATGAATAACTTGAGCATTACAGGCAAATTCATCTAATTTACCTGTAACTCTATCATCAAAACGAGCTCCTAAAGCAATTAGTAAATCACATTCACTAACAGCAAAATTGGCATATGCCGTTCCATGCATACCAAGCATACCTAAGGATAACCTATGATTTTCATCAATAATACCCTTACCCATTAATGTGGTAGTAACAGGTATTTGAAATTTAACAGCTAACTGTTTAATCACAGAATGTGCCCCCGAAATTATAGAACCCCCCCCAATATATAATAAAGGTTGACTAGATTGTTGAATCATTTGAACAATTTTTGCAATTTGTTTGGTTTTAGGTTTTACAATAGGCCTGCAACCGGGCAAATATACATGTTTCGGTTCTATAGGTTGATAAAAAAACTTTTCTAAACCTACATCTTTAGGAATATCAATAAGTACAGGACCAGGGCGACCATGTTGGGCAATATAAAAAGCATCTGCAACTGTTTGTGACATAGCTCTAGGATTCCTAATAACATATGAATGTTTAACAATAGGCAAAGTAATACCAAAAATATCAACTTCTTGAAAAGCATCCGTACCAATAAAAGATCTAGCCACTTGTCCAGTAATTAAAATAAGAGGAACAGAATCCATTTGGGCAGTTGCAATACCTGTTACTAGGTTAGTTGCTCCTGGTCCTGATGTTGCAAAACAAACACCTACTTTACCTGTTGATCTAGAATAGCCATCAGCAGCATGAACAGCACCTTGTTCATGTCTAAATAATATGTGCTGAACTTTATTTCTTTCCTCCCAAGCATAAAGTTCATCATATATAGGTAAAATAGCTCCTCCAGGATAACCAAAAATATGAAAAACATTATGTCTAACTAAACTATCCATTAAAGCAAAAGCACCTGTCACTTTTTCACAATTTGTTGACATAGAATTTATAGTGGTATGTATTAAATAAATAATGTGAATAAATTTAATATTTAATTTTTTAATTGTTAATATAAAAATAAATATTTTTATTATTGTTAATATATAATATTATATATGTTCAATTTTATATTTTTAATCTTCTTATGTTATTGCTAACATTAACCTTAGTGTATTATATATAATTAGAATTATTGTGGCTATAATTGTTGGTATTATAATTTTCTTTTTTCTATTCCTTAATAACTTAAAAAAAGGCTCAATAGTTGTCAAGAAAAACCCTATGAATACAGCTATTATAAATAATGGGAATTTTTTTATATTTTTCCAGAAATTATTCATGACTATCTTTTTTTTTATTTTTTTTTTACAATAAATTCATAATGATAAGTTTGTTAAATTTTTGAGTTTCTATATATATTTTAGGGTTTTTTATGTTGAATTCTACTCAGTTTATACAAGATTTAATAGGTATTTCGTCTTTAATTCGTCAATATGTTGGCCAAGTAATTGTAGTTAAGTATGGTGGATCTGCTATGCAAGATGAGTCTTTAAAAAAAACAGTTATAGATGATATTTTATTTTTACACTTACTGGGTATAAAAATCATTGTCGTACATGGTGGTGGTCCTATTATAAATCAATGGTTATACAAGTGTAATATTAAGCCTAGTTTTGAAAATGGTGTTAGAGTCACAGATGAAAAAACCATGGAAATTGTTCAAATGGTTTTAGAGGGTAAAGTGAATAAGGACTTAGTTTCCATGTTAAATTTGTTTGGTAATTATGCTATAGGTCTTTCTGGTCGTGATTTAAACTTAATTCATGCTTCACCTTTATCTTCAAATAAAAATGATTTTGTTGGTACTGTAAATAATGTTGATCCTAAAATTTTGACTTCTCTTTTAAATGATGGTTATATACCTGTAATAGCTAGTATTGCTTCTGACTCTATGGGTCGAATTTATAATATTAATGCAGATGTAGTAGCTGGTGCTTTGGCTAAGGCTTTAAAAGCAGAAAAGTTAATTTTTTTGACTGATACTTTTGGTATTATGTCTGATATAGCAAATCCTAACACATTATTAAAAACTTTAAATGTTCCTCAAGTTTTAGATTTGAAGCGCAGTAATGTTATTTCAGGTGGTATGATTCCTAAAGTTGATTGTTGTATTGATGTTTTAAATTCAAATGTTCGGTCTGTACATATTATAAATGGTTGTTTACATCATGCTTTATTACTAGAAACTTTGACTTCAGAAAGGATTGGATCTATGTTAACTCTTTAAATTTTATTAAAAGAGTTTGTTTCTTTATTTATATGATGCTATAATACTTATGTAACTTTCTTGGCTCAGTAGCTCAGTTGGTTAGAGCAGGGGACTCATAAGCCCAAGGTCGCAGGTTCAAATCCCGCCTGAGCCATATTAAAAAGTTGTAATAAATATTATTTTATGGAGAAGTGGCTGAGAGGTTGAAAGCGGCAGATTGCTAATCTGTTATATGTTTATTGACATATCGAGGGTTCGAATCCCTTCTTCTCCTTGTTTTATATTGTTTAATATATAATCATTGATATTTTATAAAAAATTGGTTATTATTGACATAAGTGGGACTGTAGTTCAACCGGTTAGAGCACCGCCCTGTCACGGCGGAAGTTGCGGGTTCGAATCCCGTCAGTCTCGTTTATTTTTTTATGTTGCATATTCATATTTGTTTGGAATGGGTGTATACTCACCTATAATTTCACAAAATTCTTCACCATCTATGGTTTCTTTTTCTATTAGTAGATCTACAAGGCGATCAATAACTACTCTATTTTCTTGAATGATGGTTAATGTATTTTGATGGCATTCTTGTACAATTTTTTGAATTTGTTCATCAATTTTTATTGCTACTTCATCAGAATATTCTGATGAAGATCCCATTCCTCTGCCTAAAAAAGGATTAGACTCTTCATTTTCTAGTGATAGTGGACCAATTGAAGACATGCCAAATCTTGTAACCATTTGTCTTGCCATAGATGCTATTTGTTGTAGATCATTACTTGCACCTGTTGTAACTTCTGAGTCTCCAAATACTATCTCTTCAGCTGCTCGACCACCTAACGCACCCATAATTCGTGCTTTAATTTCTGATCTTGATATTAAATTTTGATCTTCAGAAGGTGTAAACCATGTTAAACCTCTTGCTTGTCCTCTTGGAATTAAAGTAACTTTTTGTACTGGATAATGGTCTTTTAGTAATGTACCTACAATTGCATGGCCAACTTCATGATAAGCTATTAAACGTTTACTTTTACTATCAATTAATGGCATGCCTTCCATTCCAGCAACAATTCTATCAATTGAGGTATCAATTTCGTTTAGTGTAATAGTATTTTTCTTTCTTCTGACTGTTAGTATAGCCGCTTCATTCAATAAGTTAGCTAAATCAGCACCAGAAAAGCCTGGTGTTCTTCTTGCTATTATTGATAAAGAAACTGTAGGTGCAATTTTTTTGTTACGTGCATGTACATTCAGAATAGCTAATCTTCCTTTAAAATCGGGTACATCTACACTAACTTGTCTATCAAATCTTCCAGGTCTTAGTAATGCAGAGTCTAATATGTCAGCTCTATTTGTTGCGGCGATTACGATTATACCTGTATTTCCTTCAAAGCCATCCATTTCTGTAAGTAGCTGATTTAGTGTTTGTTCTCTTTCATCGTTACCTCCTCCTATACCAGTTCCTCTTTGTCTTCCAACTGCATCAATTTCATCAATAAAAACAATACAGGGTGCATTTTCTTTTGCTTTTTTGAATAAGTCTCTTACTCTAGATGCTCCAACACCTACAAACATTTCTACGAATTCTGAACCAGAAATGCTGAAAAATGGTACATTTGCTTCACCTGCAATAGCTTTAGCTAGTAGTGTTTTACCAGTGCCGGGAGGTCCTACTAATAGTACTCCTTTGGGTATTTTAGCACCAACAGCTGTAAAAGATTCTGGTTGTTTTAAGAATGTAACAACTTCTTCAAATTCTTCTTTTGCCTCATCTATACCAGCTACATCATCAAATATTACACCTGTTTTAGCTTCCATTTGAAAAAGTGCCTTAGATTTTCCAAATGACATTGCTTGTCCTGGTCCACCATTTGTATTATTAGAACGTCGAAATAAATAAGCCAAACCTCCAATAAGTAAAAGAGGAAAAAATAGATTGCCAATTAAGTTCCATATAGCTGTATTATTTTTAGCAGGATGAGCATCCAAGTCTATATTATTTTTTTTAAGTTTTGTGATTAATTCAGGTGCGCTTGCTGGTAGTTCAACACGAATTTTTTGTAAACGGTTTCCTAATTCAGGTCCTACAGCTTCTACAATTGCTGTATGACCATTATCATAAATATCAACTTTTTTAACCCACCCCATGTCCAAATATTCTAAAAATCTTCCATAGGTCATCCTTGAATTTGCTACATTGCTATTTAAATCGTTACTACTGGGTGTAAGAAAGCCTTGCCATAAAAAAAAGCTAATAATCATTATTGGTAAAGACCATAGTAAAAATGTTTTCCAAGATAGTTTCATAATTATTAAGCCTTATATTTATTTAGTTTATATAATTTATGAATGATTAATTATATTATATTATTTAAGTGAATGTAACATTTTTTATATTTTAGTGGCAACTATATTTTATTAAATTCTTTTTATTATACCTAATTCCATTTTTATGTTTATATAAGTTAATTTGGTTTTTTATTTATTCTGATATAATAATTTAATATTATTATTTATCTATTACATTTAATATTTTTTATGATTAAAAAAGGTTCAAAAGTCAAAATTTTACGACCAGAGTCTTATTGGTTTCAGTATATTGGTACGGTTGTTAAAGTGGAAAAAGATATTAAGTATCCTGTTTTAGTAAGGTTTGATAAAGAATCTTATAATGGTGTTAATAGTAATAATTTCTCTTTAGATGAAATTAAATTAGTAAGTTAAAATGTTTGATTTAAAAGCATTATATAGTATAATGCTTTTGAAATTTAGCTACCTAGGCTTGCCCAGTCTACATCTACATTTTCTAAAATTAGTGATGAATTATATATTTGTAGTATAATTAACAAAAATAAAAAAAATAATAGCATAAATATTGCCATAATGGGTGTTGTACCCCAACCAGGAGCAACTTTGCCATATTCTGAATTTAAAGGTCTTAATATTTCTCCTAATCTAGTTCTTAGTGCCATATTTTATTTGTGTAGTGTTTATATTTTTTATGTCTATAATATTATTATAAAAAAACTAACTTTATTTGTATTTGATTTATGGAAACTGCAACAGTTCTTAGTATTTTTATTTCTAGTTTGTTATTGGGAATAACATTGTATTCTATATATACAGCTTTTGGTCCAATTTCAAAAGAATTAAGAGATCCTTTTGAAGAACATGAAGAATAGTATTTGTGTTGTAAATAGAGTTAACCACTCCCATATTTTAAATTTTGAATGTGAAATGTGAGAGTGGTATTAATATTTAGTTTTTGCTATCTATCTCTTAATATTATTTTTTATTTAACAAGACTTTAATTATTTGGCTATTCTTGGCGGATCTCTAAAAAATACAGCAAAAAATATAACCATTAAAGTGCCTACTAGCAAAAAGACGTAAACTAGTGCTTCCATGTTTTTCTCCTTTTTATATAAATTTTTTCTTTTTTTATAGAATATGATATTTTATTTATATATTCATCAAATAAAAAAATTATACTGCACCTTGTTTTTTACTGCTTCTATCACCAAGTTTTTGAAATGCACCAAATTCTACTTGTTCTGTGACTTCTGCTCCAATTCCAGCAAATACATCTCTGAAAATTGTTCTAGAACCATGCCATAAATGGCCAAAGAAGAAGATTAGTGCAAAGTTTGCATGTCCAAATGTGAACCATCCACGTGGACTACTTCTGAATACTCCATCAGATTCTAAAGTAGTTCTATCAAATTCAAATACTTCTCCTAATTGTGCTTTACGGGCATATTTTTTTACACTAGGTGCATCTGTAAAAGATTTGCCATTTAATTTGCCACCGTAAAAATTAACTGTTACACCCACTTGTTCAATACTGTACTTTGATTCTGCACGTCTGAATGGTATATCTGCTCTAATAATTCCATCTTTGTCTACTAGTATTACAGGAAATGTTTCAAAAAAAGCAGGCATTCTTCTAACTGTTAATTCTCTGCCTTCCCTGTCTTGAAAAATTGGGTGACCTAACCATGCTTCTGCAATTCCATCACCTTTATCCATTGGTCCTGCTCTGAATAAGCCTCCTTTTGCTGGATTGTTACCGATATAATCGTAGAATGCTAATTTATCAGGTATTTTTGACCATGCTTCTTCTGGTGTTGCGCCTTCATTGAGATAGTTTTCTACTCTTCTTTCAATTTCTTGTTGAAAATAACCACTATCCCATTGATATCTTGTTGGTCCAAATAATTCTAGTGGTGTTGTTGCCGAACCATACCACATAGTACCGCATGTTACAAAAGCACTAAAGAATACAGCTGAGATACTACTAGATAGTACAGTTTCTATATTACCCATTCTTAGCGCTCTGTATAGTCTTTGTGGAGGTCTAACTGTTAAATGAAATAGTCCAGCTAAAATTCCCACAGTTCCTGCTGCAATATGATGTGAAGCTATTCCACTGGGGTTAAATGGATTGAAGCCATCAGGACCCCAAGCTGGAGCTACAGGTTGTACTTTTCCTGTGACTCCATATGCATCTGATATCCAAATTCCTGGTCCAAATAAACCAGTTGCGTGAAATGCTCCAAAACCAAAACATAGCAAGCTAGATAGTAATAGGTGAATACCAAATATTTTGGGTAAATCTAAAGCAGGTTCACCTGTACGTGGATCTCTGAATAGTTCTAAGTCCCAATATACCCAATGCCATATAGATGCTAAAAATAACATGCCAGATAAAACTATATGTGTAATAGCAACTCCTTCAAAGCTCCATAAGCCTGGATTTGATATGCTTTCTCCTGTTATACTCCAGCCTCCCCAAGAGTCTGTAACCCCTAGTCTTGCCATAAAAGGCATTACAAACATTCCTTGTCTCCACATAGGGTTTAATACAGGGTCAGATGGATCAAATACTGCAAGTTCGTATAAGGCCATTGATCCTGCCCAGCCAGCTACTAATGCAGTATGCATCAGATGAACAGAAATTAGACGTCCCGGATCATTTAAAACAACTGTATGTACACGATACCATGGTAATCCCATGAATTGCATGCCTCCTTTCACAAAATATAATATATTTGCCTTTCTTACATTGTTTTGTGAAAATTTTTATTTATTTATATATTATTCTATTATAACACTCTTTATTCTAATATTTTTATTCGAATTTGTAATAAATAATGTTTTTTACTATCATTAAATTAATAATGTTAAATATAATTAATATATATATGCCTTGTTCTATTGTTATGGTCATCCATAAATTTTGAACAATTAATGCTTTATATTCTAGAAGTGTTTTATCTAGTAAATTTCTTATGATTTCTATAGCATATGTTAAAGGATTAATACTAGCTATCATTTGTAGCCAATATGGCATAAATGATAATGGTGCTAATGCTGTACTTGAAAAAAGCATTGGTAAATTAATTAATAAAATAAAAGCTAATAACTCTATATGACCTGGTAAAATGAAAGCTAAACAAATACTCATACTGCCAATACTTAAAGTAATAAGTGAAGTTATCATGATAGTTGTCAATATCATTGTAATTGAGTAATTTATATGTGTATATAAAACTATATTAAAAAAAATAATGAATAAAGTTTGTATAGTTGTAATTGTAATAATAAAAAATACATGAGAAGTAATTAATGAATTACGTGATTTAATGGGTGAAATTAAAAGTCTATTAAAAAATCCAAATTCTCTATCAAACATTAGTGGTAATCCAGCATTAATAGAACCTGTAAAAGCAGTAAATATAATAATTCCAGGGCTTAAAAATGAGTTATAATTAGTGTTTGTTGTGAATAAACCTACAGGCGCGTTTTGGAATAAAGCTCCAAATAGAATAAGCCATAATAATGGTTGTAAAATACCGGATATAAGTGTGGATGGTCTTCTTTTTGTTTGTAAGTACAAACGTTTAATGAGCGCATAAGTTTCATGATAAATATAATTTAAATTATTACCTGGTATAATTTGATTTTTAGGTTTTAATTGAATTTTTGTATATTTTAATGAATATGTCATTTTATTATTATGTTAATTTTGTAAATTTATTTCTAAATTCTTTAACTTTATTTAACGTCATTTTCTATAATTGTCGGTTTTTATTTAATTAAATTTTATATTATCTTTATACTTCTGTTTTAATATTATTTAAGAGTTCAAAATATGTTCTATCGTTATTATTAAACTCTTTTCTATATAATAAACCAAAAAGGAGAACTGATTGTGGATTATAAAGTAACACTAATTAATGAAGAACAAGATACTTCTCATGTAATTGATTGTCCAGATGATGAATATATTTTGGATGTTGCCGATGAAGCTGGAATAGATTTACCTTATTCATGTAGAGCTGGTTCTTGTTCTACATGCATTGGTATTGTAAAAGAAGGAACTATATCTCAGGAAGACCAATCTTATTTAGATGATGAACAAATAGCAGAAAATTTGGTATTGACTTGTGTTGCATATCCTACAAGTGATTGTACAATTTTAACTCATAAAGAATCAGATATATACGAATAATTTTTAGTTAATTCATTTTTATTAAAATTAGAGAATATATATTATATATACTCTCTAATTGTTACTTGTAATTATATTATAATTTGATTTCAATATCCACTCCAGCTGGAATATTTAGTTTCATTAAAGAATCAATTGTTTGTGAAGATGGTTCATAAATATCTATAATACGAGCATGAGATTTAATTTCAAAATGTTCTCTTGAGTCTTTGTCTACATGAGGGGATCTTAATACACAATATATTTTACGCTTTGTAGGTAATGTAATAGTTCCACTACAATTAGTATTTGTTATTTTTGTTGTATCTATTATTGTTTTACATGATTCTGTTAATAAATTGTGAGTGTAGCTTCTCAGTTTTATTCTAATTTTATTGTCTTTAGTAATTTTCATATACTTTTTTATTTTTATACAAGAATTTTAGATACTACTCCTGCACCAACAGTTCTTCCGCCTTCACGTATAGCAAATCTCATACCTTGTTCAATAGCTATAGGGTTGATTAATTCAGCACTCATTTTAATTCTGTCTCCAGGCATAACCATTTCAGCTTCTGTACCATCATCAGCTGTAAATTGTTTAATAGTTCCTGTAACATCTGTTGTTCGAACATAGAATTGTGGTCTATAGCCAGGAAAGAAAGGAGTATGTCTTCCTCCTTCTTCTTTTGTTAAAATATACACTTCAGCTTCAAATTGTGTATGAGGTGTAATAGTTCCTGGTTGTGCTAGAACCATGCCTCTTTCTATATCTTTTTTTTGAACACCTCTTAATAAAATTCCAATATTGTCACCGGCCATGCCTTCGTCTAAAGTTTTTTGAAACATTTCTAAGCCTGTGATAGTTGTAGTAGTTGTGTCTTTTAGTCCTACTACTTCAATAGTATCACCAACTTTAATTATACCTCTTTCAATTCTACCAGTTGCTACTGTTCCTCTTCCAGTAATAGAAAATACATCTTCAACTGCCATTAAAAATGTTTTTTCTGTATCTCTTGTTGGTGTTGGTATATATTCATCTACAGCATTCATTAAGTTATGTATTTTATCTACCCATTCGTTTTCACCTTTTTGAATACTACTGTTAGCTGATACTTCATTGAGTGCTTGTAATGCTGATCCAGCAATACAAGGTATATCATCACCTGGAAACTCATACTGAGTTAATAATTCACGTACTTCTAGTTCTACTAACTCTAGTAATTCTTCATCATCAACTTGATCTTGTTTATTTAAAAATACAACAATATTAGGTACTCCTACTTGTTTAGCTAATAATATATGTTCTCTTGTTTGTGGCATTGGTCCATCAGCAGCTGATACTACTAATATAGCTCCATCCATTTGTGCAGCACCCGTAATCATATTTTTTACATAATCTGCGTGTCCTGGACAATCTACATGGGCGTAATGTCTATTTTCGGTTTCATATTCAACATGTGCAGTGTTTATTGTTATTCCTCTTGCTTTTTCTTCAGGAGCTGCATCAATTTCATCAAACTTTTTAGCTTTTGTATTACTAGAAGCAGCCAAAGTAGCTGATATAGCTGCTGTTAGAGTTGTTTTACCGTGGTCTACATGTCCAATAGTTCCTATATTTACATGCGGTTTTTTACGCTCAAATTTTTCACGTGCCATATTTTATCCTTTTTTGTATTATATTTAGTATCTATAATGTGAGAAAGCTTTATTAGCTTCTGCCATACGATGTGTTTCTTCACGTTTTCTTATTGTATTTCCAGTGTCTCTAGAAGCATCTATAATTTCATTTGCTAGTTTAATAGATATATTTTTTCCTGATCTATCTTTAGAAAATTTAGTTAACCATCTTAAAGCTAGATTAGTGCCTCTGTATGCTCTTACTTCCATCGGTACTTGGTAAGTTGAGCCTCCAACTCTTCTTGCTTTAACTTCTACTAATGGAGTGGCATTTCTTATAGCTTGTTCAAGTATCTGTAAAGGATTATTCGATGTTTTTTCTTCAATTATATCAAGAGCTTTGTATATTATTTTTTGTGCTAATCCTTTTTTTCCATGTTTTAATATTCTTACAGTTAACATACTTATTAATTTACTTTGGTAGATTGGATCAGGATTAATAAATCTTTTTGTTGCTTGATTACGACGGGACATTTTTATACTTATTATATATTAGTTTTTACTTTTTTTAGTGCCATATTTTGATCGGCTATTTTTTCTATCTTTTACTCCAGCAGAATCTAATGTACCTCTAACTATATGATATCTTACACCTGGTAAATCTTTTACACGGCCACCTCTTATTAAAACAACAGAATGTTCTTGAATATTATGACCAATACCAGGTATATATGCTGTTACTTCAAAACCAGAAGTTAATTTAACTCTAGCAACTTTCCTTAGTGCTGAATTGGGTTTTTTAGGTGTTGTTGTATAGACTCTTGTGCATACACCTCTTCTTTGTGGACAAGATTTTAGTGCGGGAGATTTCGTTTTCTTATCAGATTTTTTACGTTCGGATCTTATAAGCTGTTGAATCGTTGGCATTGTTTTTATTTATTTATATTCAGTTTTTTTGAATATTCTTAATATTATAAATATTGTCATATATACTGTCAAACATTTTGATTTTATTGTATATATAATTATTTATTAATTATATCTTCGTTTATTTTATATTTTCTCATAAACCTTTCAACTCTACCTTCTGTATCTATAATTTTTTGTGAACCTGTAAAAAAAGGATGATTGCCAGACCATATGTCTACATATAATTCTGGTTTTGTTGATCCAACAGTCATTATGTGTTTTCCATCACAGTATACTTTTGATTCTTTGTACCATTGAGGGTGTATATTTTTTTTTGTCATTACTTTGATTATTGCTATTTAACGTTTTGAATATTGAGGTGCTTTTCTTGCTTTTCTTAATCCATATTTTTTTCTTTCTTTTACTCTAGCATCTCTAGTAAGAAAACCTTCTGATTTTAATGTGGTACGATTTTCTGGATTTATTGTGCATAAAGCTCTTGCTATACCTAATCTAATAGCTCCAGCTTGGCCTGTTAAGCCACCACCTTGAGTTTTTACATGAATATCGTATTCTGTGCTTAATCCTAATATTTTCAATGGTCCATATGAAATACGTAAATAGTTAGGACTAAATTGTAAATATGATTCTCCTGGTATACCGTTAATAATTAATTTTCCAGATCCTGGTATTAATCTGACTCTTGCTACAGATGTTTTTCTACGTCCGGTTCCTGAGTATGATATTGTTGAATCGTTAGATATGATAGTCATTTTTATACTATAGATTAATTGTAATAGTTTGAGGTTTTTGTGCTATATGTGGATGCTGTTCGTATTTATAAACATTTATTTGTCTGAAAAGTTGTCTCCCTAATTTGTTTTTTGGAAGCATCCCTTTTATAGCATGTTCTATAATTCTTGTTGGTATTCTTTTATTTAAATGTGCAAAATTTTCTATTTTTAAACTTCCTGGTTTTCCTGAATGTTTTATATATGTTTTAGCATATTTTTTTTGACCTGTAACAATAATATCTTTTGCATTAATAATAATAATATGTATTTTTGAATTGATATGAGGTGTATATGTTATTTCATGTTTACCTTTTAATAATTTAGCTATATATGTACTAATTCTTCCTAGTGTTTGGTTTTTGGCATCTATTAAATACCATTTTTGTTTATTTAATGTTTTTTGTAAATATGTATTATTCATTTTTAGTTATGATTTATTTCTTTTTCTTCTGGTAAATAAATATCTAATTTTTCTTTTAATGCTTCAATAACTTCTTCAGCTGATTTTTGACCAAAGTTTTTAATTTCTAATAATTCTTCTTGTGAATAATCTAATAAATCAGATATAGAGTGTATTTGTGCTCTTTTCAAACAATTATATGCACGTACAGATAACTGAAGTTCTTCAATTAAAACCTCATGTACTTTATCGTTGTTTTTACCTTTATTTTTAGTAGTTGATTTAAAATCTATATTTGTTAAAGGATAAAAGAGGTTAGTTAAAATATGAGCTCCTTGGCTAATTGCTTCTTGTGGTGATAAACTTCCATTTGTCCAAACTTCTATTGATAGTTTTTCTTGAATACTATTTGAATTAATATTTTTTTCTTCTACGTGATAATTAAATTTTGTAGCTGGCATAAATATAGCATCAATTTGTAGGAAGTCTATAGATTTTTTATCTACACCTCGGTCTATTAATCTATAACCATTACCTTTTTCAATACGAAATTCCATTTCAAAAATTGTATTATTGCATATGGTGGCAATGTATTGTTTTGGATCAATAATTTTAATTTCAGGAGGTAAATCAAATAAACCAGCTGTAATGATAGCTGGTCCTTGTATTCTTACTCTTCCTATTTGTGGTTCTGAGCTGTAGCTTTTCAGTACTACTTGTTTTAAGTTGAGCAAAATCTCTAAAACATCTTCTCTAACACCCGTAATTGTTGAAAATTCATGGTTTATTCCTGCTATTCTTACTGCTACTATAGCTGTTCCTTCTAAATCTGATAAAATGGTTCGTCTTAATGAATTTCCAACAGTAATTCCTTGTCCTTGTTTTAGAGGTTGTAATATAAAGTGTCCATATTGTTCACGAGCACCTTCTATTTTTGACTCTATACATTCTATTTGAAAATGAGTCATCCAAGAAAGTTCCTTATTAAATAGATATTTTATATATTAAATTAATTTATACTCTGCGTTTTTTAGGTGGTCTACAACCGTTGTGTGGTATTGGTGTAATATCTTTAATAAGAGTAATTTCTATACCCGTCGCTTGTAAAGCTCTAATAGCTGTTTCTCTACCAGCACCAGGACCATTGACCATCACTTCTGTTTGTTTCATGCCTTGTTCTAGTGCAAATTTAGCTGCTTTTTCTGCAGCTATCTGTGCAGCAAATGGTGTTCCTTTTTTTGCTCCTTTAAATCCGCTTGCACCAGATGAGCACCATGAAATAGTTTCTCCCTTTAAATCGCTAATTGTAATAATAGTATTATTGAATGTAGATTTAATATGTGTTATCCCATTTATAATATGTTTTTTGTTTTTGCTCTTTGCTTTTTTTGTTTGTCTTGCCATGAAAATTATTATTTTCTCATAAAAATATTGATATATTATTTATTTTTTAGGAGCTTTTTTCTTACCCGCCATAGTTTTTTTGATACCTCTTCTTGTTCTAGCATTTGTTCTAGTTCTTTGTCCTCTCAATGGTAAACCAATTCTATGTCTTTTACCTTTATAACAATTAATTTCCATTAATCTTTTAATATTCATAGATTCTCTTCTTCTTAGATCCCCTTCTATGTCATATTCTTCATTTAGAATATTTCTAAGAGCAATAATTTGCTGATCATTTAGATCTTTAATAATAGTATGAGTATTAACGTGAATTTTTTTTAGTATTTCTTGTGAACGTGACAAACCTATACCGTATATGTATGTTAATCCAATTTCTATTCTTTTATTTTTGGGTAAATCTACGCCTGCAATTCTGGCCATAATTTATTTTATTGATAATAATAATTGTTTAACCTTGTCTTTGTTTGTGTTTTGGATTTTCACAAATAACCATTACTTTTCTATGTCTGCGTATAATTCGACATTTTTCGCACATTTTTTTTACTGATGGTCTTACTTTCATATCGAGATATTTATAATTTAGAATTTAATTTTTAAGTATGTTTTTATTCCCCCATCATATTATCATATTGTTGGGATATTATATAAGTTTGTATTTGTTTTGCTGTGTCAATAGCGACGCTAACTAAAATTAATAGTGAAGTTATACCTAGCCCTTTAAATACAGTCATATGAGTAATATTAGATAAAATAGATGGTACTAACCCAATGATAAACAAAAAAATTGCACCTAAAAAAGTAATTTTATTTAAAATATTTTTTAAATATTTATATGTTTCTAAACCAGGTCTTATACCAGGTATACTGGCCCCCATTTTTTTTAAATTTTTACCTATATCTTCTGGATTAATTACTAAAGATGAATAAAAATAACTAAAAAATATAATTAATATAGAATATAATGGTAAATAGAAAATATGACTTGGATAAAATAGTTGTAGTAATTTTTGTATATTGATATTATGAATTATTTGTGAAAAATATGGTACTATTGTCATAGTTGCAGATGCAAAAACTAAAGGCATAACTCCGCCTTGATTAAGTTTTAATGGAATATAGCTTTGAGGATTTAGTTCTTGTATTTTTCCTAATTGTCTAGCAGACAAAATTAATATTTTTCTTTTACCTTCTTGGACAAGTATAATAATAGTTAACATTAATACAAATACTATAGATAATAGGACAAAATTATATATAGTTTCTTTTTTATAAATATTATTAGTATATTTTAGTAAAACTTTTGGTATTCCGGAAACAATATTTTGAAATATTAATAATGAAGCTCCATTCCCTATTCCATATTCTGTAATTATTTCTGAAAACCACATAATGATTATGGATCCAGTAGTTAATGTTAATATGCAGTCTAATATAAAAGATTGATTCCAGTTAAATACATATGGTTTAATCCAAAAAGCTATTGCCCCGCTTTGTAGTATAGCCCACGCTAATGTTAAGTATCTTGTAATCTGTGTTATTTTTTGTCTTCCTAATTCACCTTCTTCTTTTTGAAGTTTTTCGAGTTCAGGAAAAATATTTGTTAATATTTGTATAACAATCGATGAATTAATATATGGAACAATGCCTAGAGCAAATACGCCAATTGTTGAAAATCCTCCTCCAGAAAATATATTTAAAAAATTAATAATTTCATTTTGTGCTATATTATTATAGAAAGAATTATGGTCAATTCCTGGTACAGGTATAAATATGCCACATCTTGCAATAATTAAGATTATAGTGGTAATAAAAAGTTTTTGTTTAAGCTGAATTGTACTTGTCATATGATTTCAATAATTTTTTAAGAAATTATTTTCTTCTCATTTTAATCAATAAAATTTTGTTATTTCTATATCTCTATTTTTTGCTGTTTTAGAGAAAGTTTTTAATTTTGATAACGCATTTAAAGCAGCTCTTGCGTTGTTTAGAGTGTTATTAGATCTTATTTGTTTTGCTAGTATGTTTTTTACACCTGCTAATTCTAGTACAGTTCTTACTGAACCTCCAGCAATAACTCCTGAGCCTATAGCAGAAGGTCTAATTATAACTTTTGCAGCTCCTGAGATACCTTGAACAGTGTGTGGTATTGAATTTGATTTTGTTAAAGATACATTAATAATATTTTTTTTTGCATTAGCTACTCCTTTTTTGACAGCACCAATAACATCGCTTGCTTTACCTGTACCTACTCCAATTTGTCCTTTTTCATTGCCTACTACCAAAATAGCTCTAAAACTTAATTTTTTTCCCCCTTTAACAACTTTTGTCACTCTTCTAATTTGAACAACACGTTCATCCCAGCTTGATTCTTGTTCTTTATTTTTTGTATTTTTCTTTTTATTAACCATGAATAGTGTGTATTAAAATTGTATACCTTCTTGTCTTACTGAATCAGCTAGTGCTTTTATGCAACCATGATATAATCTCCTGCCACGGTCAAATATGACCGATTTAATACCTTTTGTTTTAGCTTTTTTTGCTATATCTTTACCGATTAATATAGATATTTCGCAATTAGCTTTCCTTTTAAGTGGTAATTGAGGTTTTAAATCTTTTGCAATACTAGAGCTACTCAAAAGAATTTTTTGTGATATATCATCAATGATTTGTACATACATATGTTTTTTAGAACGAAAAACATATAATCGAGGGCGTGTACTATTACCTTGTATTTTTTTTTTCATAATTTTGATATATTTATTTGCCTGCTTTACCAACTTTTTTTCTAATTATTTCTCCACTATATCGAATGCCTTTTTCTTTGTATGGTTCCGGTGGTCTAGTTGATCTTATTTTTGCTGCTATTTGCCCAACTTTTTCTTTATTAATGCCAGTTACAATAATATTTACGTTATCTTCTACTTTAATTAAAATATCTTTAGGTGGCTCTATAATAATTGGGTGACTATAGCCTATATTTAATATTAAATTATTTTCATTCATTTGACATCTATAGCCTACACCTCGAATTTCTAGTTTTTTTTCAAATCCTTGTGATACTCCTATCACCATATTATTAATAATAGTTCGAGATAATCCGTATAAAGCTTTTGATTCTTTATCGATTTTAATAAGAGAAAGTTGTAATTTATTATTTATATGTTGAATATTTATCATTTTAGATAAATTATATGATAATTTACCTTTTGGACCTGTAATTGTAATTGTAGATTCTATTATTTCACTTTGAATATCAGGAGGTAAAATTATAGATTTTTTTCCTATTCGAGACATTTTAAATTTCCTAATTTAAATTTATTATTTAATTACCAAATATAGCATAAAACTTCTCCACCTAAACCGTTATTTCTAGCTTTTTTATCTGTCATTATTCCTTTGGATGTTGATATTATTGCTACTCCAATACCACCAAGTACTTTTGGTAATTCTTTATGGTTAGCATATACTCTAAGTCCTGGTTTACTTATTCGTTTTAATGCTGTGATAACAGGTTCTTTACGTTTTCCTTTATATTTTAATGATATTAAAAGGTAATGTCTTAAATTTTCACCTATTTCTTCAAATTCGTATATAAAGCCTTCTTCTTGTAAAACTTTGGTAATACTTCTAGTCATTTTTGTTGCCGGTACTTGTACAATTTGATGTCTTGATAGATTGGCATTTCTAATACGTGTTAACATGTCTGCAATTGTATCATTAACCACTTTTTATATTTAATCCCCTTTTTTATTTTAATTTACTTAAATGGCATACCGAAACCTTTTAATAATGCTAAGCTTTCTTGATCATTATTTGCTGTAGTTACTATTGATATATCTAGTCCTCTTATTTTATCTATGCTATCATACTCTATTTCTGGAAATATTAATTGTTCTTTGAGTCCGAGATTATAGTTGCCTCTGCCATCAAATTTATTTTTATCAATACCTCTAAAGTCTCGAATTCTCGGTAGTGATAAATTGATTAGTTTATTGAGAAAATCATACATTTTATTTTTTCTTAATGTTACTGTTAAACCTATTGGAGCATTTTCTCTAATCTTGAAACCTGCAATGGATTTTTTTGCTCGTGTAATGACTGGTTTTTGTCCTGTAATTAATGTTAATTCTTTTATGCTGCTTTGAAGTATTTTTGAGTTTTGTGCTGCTTCTCCTAATCCTCGATTTATTGTAATTTTAGTTAATTTAGGTATTTGGTGTATATTGGTGTATTCAAATTTTTGAACTAATTTAGGGCAAATTTTATTATAGTAGAGTTCTTTTAGAGGTTTATTCATATTATTTTACTTAATTATTTCACCATTTTTGATTAGTATTTTTTGTTTTTTATTGTTATTATTTTTTTTATATCTGAATCTACTAGCAATTTTTTCATTTACACTGTAAAGCATAACGTTAGAACTATGAATAGGTCCTTCAATTTGTATAATTTTTCCTGTATCTTTTTCTTGTTTTGGTTGTATATGTTTAGTTTTTAAATTTATATTTTCTACAATTACTTGTTGTTTTTTATAAATAATTTTTGCAATTTTGCCCGTTTTTCCTTTATTTTTACCGCTAATTATTTGTACATAGTCACCTTGTTTGACATGAATCTTATTTTTTTTTCCTTTCACTATACTACCTCCGGTGCTAAAGATATAATTTTTGAAAAATTTTTATCTCTTAATTCTCTTGCGATAGGTCCAAATACACGTGTTCCTTTAGGGTTATTCTCTTGATTAATAATAACGGCGGCATTATCATCAAATCTAATATTCATTCCATCTGTTCTACGAATTGTTTTTTTAGTTCTTACTATTACTGCTCTAACAATATCGGATCTTTTAACTGGCATATTAGGTGATGCATCTTTCACTACACCAATAATGATATCACCTATTTTAGCGTAATGTGGATTACTTGTACCTAAAACTCTTATGCACATAATTTTACGTGCTCCACTATTATCTGCAACATTTAAATAGCTTTGATTTTGTATCATGATTTTGATTATATAATAATTTTGTTAATAAATCTCCATCGTTTTGTTTTACTAATGGGTTTAGTTTCTTGTATTGTTACGATATCTCCAACTATACATTCATTCTTTTCATCATGTGCATAGTATTTTTTAGTTTTTGCAATAATTTTACTATATTTTTTATGTTTTACTTGAGTTTTAACAGCAACAGTAATAGTTTTTTCCATTTTATTGCTTATTACTTTGCCAATAGTTTTTTTAGTAGCCATATATCTTTTATTTATTTTTTTTGTGTTTTTAGTGTGAATAATTGTGCTATCTTATGTTTTTTATGTTTAAAAAAATGGTTTTTGATAGATTGTTTAGTGGATTTTTTAATTTGTAAATCTAAGATTTCTTTTTTAAGTTTAAAAATATTTTCATCTATTTCCTGTATATTTAAGTCTTGAAATTGACTAATTTTGTTAAATCCCATAGTTATCTTTCCATGTTTCTAGTTATAAATTTCGTATGAACAGGTAATTTATATGTTGCTAATTTCATAGCTTGTTTTGCTGTTTCTTGTGGTACCCCTGATATTTCAAATAAAATATGTCCAGGTTTAATCACAGCAACCCAATATTCTGGTGCTCCCTTTCCTGATCCCATTCTTGTTTCTGCAGGTCTTGCAGTTACTGGTTTGTCTGGAAAAATCCGTATCCATAATTTTCCACCTCTTTTTACATATCTTGTAATTGTTCTTCTAGTTGCTTCAATTTGCCTTGAAGTAATCCATCCAGGCTCTAATGTTTGTAATGCATATTCACCAAAAGCTATATGATTACCTTTAGATGCATTTCCTTTCATTCTTCCGCGATGTTGTTTTCTAAATTTTGTTTTTTTAGGGCTTAACATATTAATATCAAATAAATTTTTAATAGATTTATGATGATGTTTGAGGAAATTTTTCACCTTTAAATAGCCATACTTTCACTCCTAAAATACCATAAATTGTTTGTGCTGTTTTGTATGCATAGTCTATATTTGCTCTTAAAGTTTGTAAAGGAACTCTTCCTTCTCTTACCCACTCGCTTCTCGCAATTTCTGCTCCGTTTAATCTTCCTGAAATCTGTATTTTAATACCTTGAATATCTGTTTTTTGGGATCTTTGAATACCTTGTCTAATGGCTCTTCTAAAAGCAATTCTTTTTTCTAATTGCTGTGTAATAAATTCTCCTATTAATGTTGCTTCACTATCAGGTTCTATAATTTCTATGACATTAATTCTAATTTGTTTATTATTTAAAACTTCATGTTTTAGTTGTTTTTTTAGTTCTTCTATTCCAGTACCCATTTTGCCTAAAACAATTCCTGGACGTGCTGTATGTATTTCTATTTCAACTTGATCTACTTTTCTGTTTATTTTAATCATGGATAAACTTGCATTCTGAAGTTTATATTCAATTATTTGTCTTATTTGATGATCTTCTTTAAGTAAATTTGAATATTTTTTCATTGGTGAATACCAAGCTGATTTATGTTCTTGTGTTATTCCTAGTCTAAAGCATAGTGGATGTGTTTTTTGACCCATGTTTTTTGTTTTGATTATTATAAATTATAATTCTTGTACCTTAATTGTTATATGGCATGTTGGTTTATGTATAGGAAATGCTCTACCTTGTGCTCTAGGTTGAAAACGTTTTAGTTGTGGTCCTAAATTTGCAAAAGTTTCACTAATAATGAGTTTATTTTTTTCTTGTTCATAATTTTTTGTAGCATTATGCATAGCAGATTGTAAAATTTTTTTTATAGTTTTGCATGGTCTATAATGCATAAATTCTAGTATTAGTAACGCTTCATTACATTTTTTTCCTCTTATTTGATCTAAAACGCGACGCACTTTATTAGGTGATAATCTTAAATATTTTCCTGTAGATATAGCTTGTAGTTTTGGTTTATTTATATTCATTTTTTGATATGAAGTTTAAGTTTATCGCTTGGTTTTTCTATCACTTTTTATGTGGCTTTTGAAATTTCTGGTTGGTACAAATTCACCTAGTTTATGTCCAACCATTTGATCTGATATAAACACTGGAAAATGTTGTTTTCCATTATGAACAGCAATAGTGTGTCCTACCATACTAGGTAGAATTGTTGATGACCTGGACCATGTTTTAATTGTTTCTTTAATATTTTTTTGATTTAGTATATTGATTTTACGAAGTAGTTTTGACTCTATATATGGGCCTTTTGATAAAGATCTTGACATTGTTTTGATTGAATTATTTATTTACGACGACGTAGTATATAGCGATTACTATATTTTTTTTTCTGGCGTGTTTTTATGCCTAAAGCAGGTTTTCCCCAAGGAGTTACTGGATGTTTTCTACCAATAGGTGATTTACCTTCTCCACCACCATGAGGATGATCTACTGGATTCATTACTACACCTCGGACTGTTGGTTTTTTTCCTAACCAACGGTTTCTTCCTGCTTTTCCTATTGTTATATTGCTAGCATCAACATTACCAACTTGTCCAATAGTAGCATAGCATTTTTTATGTATTGTTCGCACTTCACTTGAAGGTAATTTTAAAGTAATAAAATTACCATCTTTAGCAACTATTTGTGCATATGTTCCAGCGGCTCTTACTATTTGTCCTCCTTTCCCTGGAGTAAGTTCTATATTATGTACAGCAGTTCCTAATGGAATTTTATTGAGTGGTAAAGAGTTTCCTACTTCAATATTTGCATTGGGTCCAGAATGAATTTTATCTCCTATCTGTAAACTTCTTGGGTATAGTATATAACGTTTTTCACCATCAGTATAGTGTAATAGTGCTATACGAGCATTTCTGTTTGGATCATATTCTATACTGACAACTTTACCTTGAATGTTTAATTTATTTCTTTTAAAGTCTATAATTCTATATTTTTTTTTATGTCCTCCACCTTTATGCCTGGTTGTAATTACACCTTGATTGTTACGTCCTTTCTTACGATGTTTATGAATTAATAAAGACTTTTCTGGTTTTTTTCCTGTAATTTCTTTGAACGTTGATACAGTTCTATTGCGGGTTCCTGGTGTATATGCTTTATATAGACGAATTGCCATTTTTAATTTATTAAAATTTTAATTTTCTGGAAATAGATTAATACTATAATTATTTTTTAAAGTAATAATTGCTTTTTTATATCTTTTTTTATATCCTATAAATTTCCCTACACGTTTTTTCTTTGGATGTCTATTACATGTTTTAATGTGTTTTATTTTTACATTAAAAGTGTACTCAATAGTTTTTTTAATATCTTTTTTATGAGCTTTATTATCTACCGCAAAACTATATTGGTTTTCTTCTAATAGTTGTGTAGATTTATCTGTAATAATAGGGTGTTTTATTATGTCTATATTTATTGATTCAGTATTATTTGTCATTATAAGTTTTATTAAGATGATTTAATGCACTTAAAGTAATAATTACTTTGTGAGCTTTTAGTAGTGAAAAAATATTTAATTGGTGTACACTAATTAGTTCTATGTTTTGTAAATTGCGTATAGATAAATATAAATTTTTATCTTTTTTGTTTACAACAATAAGAATATTATTATGTTTGTTATTATTTAATCCTAGATTATTAATTTCTTTCAAAAGGAGTTTTGTACTAGGGTAATTTAAGTTATATAAAAAATCTGTAATTACTAATGTATCTTTCACTTTGTTGTACAGAATATTGTTTAAGGCTAAATTCTTTTCTTTTTTGTTGATTTTTATATTATAATTTTTATATTTAGGACCAAAAATAGTACCTCCTCCTTTCCATAAAGGTGATCTTATTGAACCAGCTCTTGCTCTTCCTGTACCTTTTTGTTTCCATGGTTTTTTTCCCCCACCTCGAACTTCACTTCGTGTTTTAGTGTTGGCACTTCCTTGTCTTTTGTTATTTAGTTGTTGTAAAAGTGCTCTGTGGATTATATACATTCCTGTGTATTCGTTGACTTTCAATTTTAATGTTTGATTTTGATTACTATTATGAAGGTTGTATGTTATTTCTTTTTGAATCATATTTATTTAATTATGTTTATGTTATACTAATAAGATTGCCAGGTTTGCCAGGTATAGCTCCTTTGATAATAATGATATTTTTTTCTGAGTTTATATCTATAATTTGTAAATTTTTAATTGTTATTTTGTCATAACCCATTCTTCCAGCCATTTTTTTTCCAGGAAATACTCTACCAGGAGTTGTACCAGCTCCAATTGATCCAGGTTGTCTATGATTTTTAGATCCATGACTCATAGGTCCTCTACTAAAATGGTGTCTTTTTTGATATCCAGTAAATCCTTTACCAATGCTATAGCCAGATACGTTTATTAAATGCCCTATTTTTAATTGATTGACTGTTATTACTTGTCCTATTTTAAAATTATCTGTAGATTCTATTTTATATTCTTTTAAATATTTAAATGGTGGTGCATTAACTTTATTTAAATGTCCTAACTCTGGTTTATTTAAGTTATTTTTATCAATTTCATAGTAGCCTATCTGAATAGCTTTGTATCCATGTGATTCGATATTTTTTATTTGTGTAATCATGCATGGACCTACCTGCAAAATTGTAACTGGTATAGCTTCACCTGTATTATTAAATATTTGGGTCATACCAACTTTTTTTCCTAACAGACCAACTGACACAGTTTATTTGCCTCCAAGTTCTGAAAGATTTTTACGCACAGACTAACAATTTATGTAAATAGAATATACTTATTATCTTTGAATTTTTAATTTATTGCAAGATATTTATAATTTGTGTGGTAATTACTCCTTTATTAAAAAACTAATTTATTGCAATATATGAATAAGTAATATAAAAAATGATTGATTATGAGGTCACATATTCTATGAGTAAAGTTGTTGGAATTGATTTAGGTACAACGAATTCTGTAGTTGCTGTTATGGAAGGTGGTAAACCGACTGTTATACCTAATAAAGAAGGTTTAAGGACAACTCCATCTGTAGTTGCTTATACTAAAAAACAAGATAAATTAGTTGGTCATATAGCTAAAAGACAAGCTGTTATGAATCCAGAGAATACTTTTTATTCTGTTAAAAGATTTATTGGTCGTAAAAAAAATGAGGTAAATAATGAATCCAAGCAATCTTCTTATGTTGTTAAAACAGATAATAACTCTAATATTAAAATTGAATGTCCTGCTTTAAATAAAGATTTTGCTCCTGAAGAGATTTCTGCACAGGTTTTAAGAAAATTAGTTGAAGATGCAAGTACTTATTTAGGAGAGTCTGTAACACAAGCAGTAATTACAGTTCCTGCTTATTTTAATGATTCACAGAGACAAGCTACAAAAGATGCAGGTCAAATAGCAGGTTTGGATGTTTTAAGAATTATTAATGAGCCTACTGCAGCTTCTTTATCTTATGGATTAGATAAAAAAAATAATGAAACGATATTGGTTTTCGATTTAGGTGGAGGAACATTTGATGTTTCGATCTTAGAAGTTGGAGATGGTGTTTTTGAAGTTTTATCAACTTCAGGAGATACACATTTAGGAGGAGATGATTTTGATAATAAAATAGTATCTTGGTTAATTAATGAGTTTAAAAATGATGAAGGTATTGATTTATCTAAGGATAAACAAGCTTTGCAAAGGTTAACAGAAGCTGCAGAAAAGGCTAAAATGGAGTTGTCTAATTTATCTCAAACGGACATTAATTTGCCTTTTGTTACTTCAACAAGTACAGGTCCAAAGCATTTAGAAAAAACTATTACACGCGCTAAATTTGAAAATTTATGTCAAGATTTAATAGATAGATGTAAAATACCAGTTAATAATGCATTAAAAGATGCTCAATTAAATGTTAATAATATAGATGAAATTGTTTTAGTGGGTGGTTCTACAAGAATACCAGCTGTCCAAAAATTAGTTACAAGTCTTATTGGTAAAGAAGCTAATCAAAGTGTAAATCCAGATGAAGTGGTTGCTATCGGAGCAGCTGTTCAAGCAGGTGTTTTAGCTGGTGAAGTTAAAGATATATTGCTTTTAGATGTAACACCTTTATCTTTAGGCGTGGAAACATTGGGTGGTGTTATGACTAAAATAATAACTAGAAATACTACTGTGCCAACAAAAAAATCCGAAGTTTTCTCTACAGCAGTTGATAATCAGCCTAATGTAGAGATTCATGTTCTTCAAGGAGAAAGAGAGTTTACGAAAGATAATAAAAGTTTAGGAACTTTTAGGTTGGATGGTATTATGCCTGCTCCAAGAGGTGTGCCTCAAATAGAGGTTACTTTTGATATAGATGCTAATGGTATTTTATCTGTTAATGCTAAAGATAAAGGTACAGGTAAAGAGCAATCAATTACTATTACTGGTGCTTCAACTCTTCCTAAAGAAGAAGTGGAAAAATTAGTTGAAGAAGCAGAAAAAAATTCTGAAATTGATAAGCAAAAACGAGAAAAAGTTGATTTAAAAAATCAAGCAGATTCTTTTTGTTATCAAGCAGAAAAACAATTGTCAGAAGTATCAGATAAAATCTCTGTTCAAGAGAAAGAAAATATAGAAACTAAGATTACTGATTTGAGACAAGCTATTCGGGATGAGAATTATGAATTGATAAAATCTTCACAACAAATATTGCAGCAAGCATTGATGGAAATAGGGCAAAAAGCTTATACTAATGCTAAGAATTCTAATACTGCAGACACTGATTCTTCTGTAATAGATACTGATTCTAGTGAAGCATAAGTTTCTTGATATAGATATTAAAGCGGGTAACGCGATTCGAACGCGCGACATCAACCTTGGCAAGGTTGCGCTCTACCACTGAGCTATACCCGCACTCAAACTATATAATGACAAAAAATTATCTTCTTGTCAAGAATATAAAATAGATATTATTAATATCTATTTTGTATTTATATTTTTATATAATAAATGAGTTAAATATACCTGTAATTATAACTAGTCCTGCCCATATGCCTGCACTAGTATAAATTAAATTTTTAGATTGTTCCCATTGACCAGGAGATGCTAAAGTGACAGGTATTCCCACTGTTAGTAAAATAGATAAAATAATTAAAAGAAATACAAGTAATTGAACAATTATGGTCATTGATATTCTCCTTATTTAAAATTTAAATTTGTCAATATTTTATTAATATTTATTTATTATATATATAATAATTTATATCAATATAGTTATAAAAATTAAATAAATAGTATATGATAAATTTTATATTTAATATATATTGATTTTTAGAAAACATAAATAAATAAGAAGAAAAGTTCAAAAGAGTTTATATTTCGTGTACATTTTTATAAGTATAATCTTTTATTTTTAAATTTGTATAAATCAATAGAGGTGTATTTTATGTCTACAACAATACTTTTAACACAGTTACCAGAAGCTTATGTAGTGTTTCGGCCATTAGTTGATATTTTACCTGTTATACCTGTATTTTTCTTATTGTTAGCATTTGTTTGGCAAGCTGCTATTGGTTTTAGATAAAAGTTGTTATTTAGAGGATATATCGTAATTATTTTTATTATAAGGTGGTTTAATATGGTAGAACCTCTTTTATCTGGTATTGTTTTAGGACTAATTCCTGTGACATTAGTAGGTTTATTAGTTGCAGCTTATTTACAGTACCGCAGAGGCAATCAATTTGGTATATAATTGTTTCTTATTTTGATAAATACTCTTGTGTATAAATATGATTTTTTTGCATTTTACTAAGAGTATTTATTTTTTTACCAACTTGATTTCTTAATACCTGGCAATAAGCATGCATGTGCCATTTCTCTTAATGCATGTCTTGATAATCCAAAATTTCTATAAAATCCTCGACTTCTACCAGTTATCCAACACCTATTTCTTTTTCTAAAAGGTGCACTATTTAATGGTAGTTCTTGTAGTTGTTGTTGTAAATTAATTTTTTCTTGGAAGTCAGATGTTTTTTTTATTAATTCTTTTATGTTTTTTCTTTTTTCTTTATATTTATCATAAAGTTTTTTTCTATTAATTTCTCTTTGGATCATACTTTTTTTTGCCATTTATTAATATATTTTTAATTTTTTATAAATTTTATATTATCTAATTGGTAATTTTATTGCAATAATAAACTCATCTGTTTTATCTAAAACAGATGAGTTTATAAATATAAATTTATATATAAAATTATCCAAACTTACCAGATGTAGATGCTATTACAAATGCTGCGTAAGTTAATATATAACCAACCGAAAAATGTGCTAATCCTACTAATCTTGCTTGCACAATTGATAGTGCAACTGGTTTATCTTTCCATCTAATTAAATTAGCTAGAGGTGTTCTTTCATGAGCCCATGCAAGAGTTTCTATAAGTTCTTGCCAATAGCCTCTCCATGATATTAAGAACATAAACCCAGTTGCCCATACAAGATGACCAAATAAAAACATCCATGCCCATACTGATAGGTTATTCATGCCATATGGATTATATCCATTAATTAACGGAGAAGAATTAAGCCATAGATAATCTCTCAGCCAACCCATTAGATAAGTTGAAGATTCATTAAATTGACTTACATTACCTTGCCATATAGTAATATGTTTCCAGTGCCAATAAAACGTGACCCATCCAATTGTGTTTAACATCCAGAATACTGATAAATAGAATGCATCCCATGCAGATATATCACAAGTTCCACCTCTTCCAGGTCCATCACAAGGGAAGCTATATCCGAAATCTTTTTTGTCTGGCATTAGTTTTGAGCCTCTTGCGTCTAATGCACCTTTTACTAAGATTAATGTTGTTGTATGTAAACCTAAAGCTATAGCATGATGTACTAGAAAGTCACCAGGTCCGATTGTTAAAAATAATGAATTTTTTCCACTATTAATAGCTTCTAGCCATCCAGGTAACCATACATTACTTCCAGCTTGATTTGCTATACTAGAACCAGATGATAGTAGTACATCAAAACCATATAATCCTTTACCTGAACTTGCTTGAATCCATTGTGCAAAAACCGGTTCAATCAAAATTTGTTTTTCTGGTGTTCCAAAGGCAATCATTGTGTCATTATGAATATATATACCAAGTGTATGGAAACCTAAAAATAACGAGACCCAACTTAAGTGTGAAATAATTGCTTCTTTGTGATTTAACATCCTTGCTAAAACATTATTTTTATTTATTTCAGGATCGTAATCTCTAATAAAGAATATAGCTCCATGTGCAAATGCACCTACCATTAAAAAACCAGCAATATATTGATGATGTGTATATAATGCAGCTTGAGTTGTGAAGTCTTTTGCCATAAAAGCATATGGTGGCATAGAGTACATATGTTGAGCTACTAGAGATGTAATAACACCTAAAGATGCAAGAGCTAATCCCAGTTGTATATGTAGTGAATCTGTAATTGTTTCGAATAGACCTTTATGGCCATTACCTAATTTTCCACTAGGTGGTCTATGTGCATCGATTATATCTTTTAAATTATGTCCAATACCCCAATTAGTTTTATACATATGACCAGCGACAATAAAAAGAATAGCTATGGCAAGATGGTGGTGAGCAATATCAGTAAGCCATAATGATTGACTTTGAGGATGGAAACCTCCTAAGAAAGTTAAGATAGCTGTACCAGCACCTTCACTTGTGCCAAAATTATGGTTTACGCTGTCGGGATTTAAGGCATATTCACTCCATTTTCCGGTAAAAAAAGGTTGCAAACCACTTGGGTGTGGTAATGTAGTGATAAAGTTATTCCATCCAACATCTTGTCCTCGTGATTCTGGTATTGCTACATGTATTAAATGTCCTGTCCATGCAAGAGAGCTAAATCCAAATAATCCTGATAAGTGATGGTTTAATCTAGATTCATTATTTTTAAACCAAGACAATCCAGGTTTAAATTTAGGTTGTAAGTGTAGCCAACCAGCGAATAACATAACCGCTGAGAGTATTAATAATAATAATGCTCCGTTATATAAATCATTATTAGTACGCATACCTATTGTATACCACCAATGGTATACACCGGAGAAGCTTATGTCTACTGGATAAGATACTCCACCTTTAGTAAAAGCTTTGATTGCTGGTTGACCGAAATGTGGGTCCCAGATTGCATGTGCAATTGGTTTAGTTTTTAATGGATTTATAGACCATTGTTCAAAGTTACCTTGCCAAGCAACATGAAATAAATTTCCTGAAGTCCATAAAAATATAATAGCAATATGACCAAAGTGAGAAGCAAATATTTTTTGATATAAATTTTCTTCTGTCATTCCGTCATGACTTTCAAAATCATGTGCAGTAGCTATTCCATACCAGATTCTTCTAGTGGTAGGATCTTGTGCTAATGCTTGGCTAAATTTTGGAAATTTTGTTCCCATTGTTTATTTTAATTCCTTGTTTATTTTTATCCTACTGCAATTATTCGTGCTAAGAAAAAGGCCCAAGTTGTACCAATTCCCCCTAGTAAATAGTGTGCTACACCAACTGCACGTCCCTGTGTGATACTTAGTGCTCTTGGTTGTATAGCTGGAGCTACTTTTACTTTATTATGAGCCCATACAATTGATTCTATAAGTTCTTGCCAGTAGCCACGACCACTAAATAAGAACATTAAGCTAAATGCCCATACAAAATGTGCGCCTAGAAATATTAGACCATATGCCGATAAAGATGATCCGTAAGATTGTATAACTTGAGACGCTTGAGCCCATAAAAAATCTCTTAGCCATCCATTGATAGTAATAGAACTTTGAGCAAAATTTCCTCCTGTTATATGTGAGACTGCTCCTGATCCTGATATACTACCCCATACATCAGATTGCATTTTCCAACTAAAATGAAATAATACAATAGAAAGGCAGTTATACATCCAGAAAAGACCTAAAAATACATGATCCCATCCTGAAACTTGACAAGTTCCACCTCTTCCAGGTCCATCACAAGGAAAGCGGAAACCTAGATTAGATTTGTCTGGTATTAATCTTGAATTACGTGAAAACAAAAATCCTTTTACTAGTATTAGAACCGAAACATGGATAGTAAATGCATGAATATGATGAACCATGAAGTCAGCTGTACCAAGTTTTATGGGCATCATAGCTATTTTATTGCCAACAGATATAATATCACCTCCAAATGCATAACTAGCTGTAGCTAGTGCATTTGGACTAGTATTATTTGGTGCAAGAGTGTGAATATTTTGAACCCATTGTGCAAATATTGGTTGTAGTTGAATAGCTGTATCTGAAAACATATCTTGAGATCTACCTAATGCTCGCATTGTGTCATTATGAATATATAACCCGAATGAATGGAATCCTAAAAATATACAAACCCAATTTAAATGTGAAATTATAGCATCTCTATGTCTAATAATTCTATCTAAAACATTATTATAGTTTTGTGCTGGATTATAATCTCTTACCATAAATATAGATGCATGTGCTCCAGCTCCTACTATACAAAAACCACCAATCCACATATGGTGAGTAAATAATGATAGTTGTGTTGGATAATCTGTGGCAATATATGGATATGCAGGCATAGCATACATGTGGTGTGCTACAATGATACTTAATGATCCCATCATAGCTAAGTTAATTGCTAACTGAGCGTGCCACGAAGTTGTTAAAATTTCATAAAGTCCTTTATGTCCTTCTCCGGTAAATGGTCCTTTATGAGCTTCTAAAATTTCTTTCATGCTATGTCCAATACCCCAATTAGTTCTATACATATGACCTGCAACTAAGAATAGTACAGATAATGCTAGATGATGATGTGCTGTATCACTTAACCATAAACTTCCAGTAATAGGATTAAGTCCTCCCTTAAATGTTAAAAAATCTGAATATTGATTCCAATCAAGTGTAAAGAAAGGTATTATTCCTTTGCTAAAGCTTGGATATAGTTGAGCCATTAGTTCTCTATTTAATAAGAACTCATGTGGTAATGGTATTTCTTGTGGTGATACTCCTGCATCTAATAACTTATTTATTGGTAAAGAAATATGTATTTGATGTGCTGACCATGATAAGCATCCTAATCCAAGTAAACCTGATAAGTGGTGATTCATCATTGATTCAACGTTCTGAAACCATTCTAGTTTAGGTGCAGCTTTATGATAATGAAACCAACCTGCGAATACCATTAAACTAGACATTAGCAAGCCACCAATAGCTGTAGCATATAATTGAGATTCTGTAGTAATTCCAGAAGCTCTCCATAATTGAAAAAATCCCGAAGTAATTTGAACTCCTTGAAATCCTCCGCCAACGTCTCCATTTAAAATTTCTTGTCCAACAATTGGCCATACAATTTGCGCACTAGGTTTAATATTTGTTGGGTTTGTTAACCAAGCAATATAATTTGAAAATCGAGCACCATGGAAATACATACCACTTAGCCATAGAAAGATTATTGCTAGTTGTCCAAAATGAGCACTAAAAATTTTTCTAGATACTTCTTCTAGTGAAATTGTATGACTATCAAAATCGTGCGCATCAGCATGCAAATTCCAAATCCATGTTGTAGTTTTTGGACCTTTACTAAGTACTCTAGAGAAATGACCTGGTTTTGCCCATTTTTCAAAAGATGTATCTATTGGGTCTTTATCTACAGTAACTTTAACTTTTTTTGTCTCTTGCTCTTGTGAGCTAACTGTCATCGAGCTTCTCCTAACTATTTTTTTTAAAATTTTTTTAAAATTAAAATGAGACAAGAAATAAAACGCTCACTATTTTATATTGTAGTTTTAATAACTCTTAATTTAATAAATAGAGAAATGTGAGTTTTTATTATAATATATTATTATAAATATAATTAGTGTTCTATTAGAAATCTGTTAACAATAGTTAAAATCTAATTTATATTGTTTTTATTGAATGTTGAGAGGCTTAACTCTCATAAGTGCTTGTCCACAGTCAATTATTTCTCCATCTTTGACTAAAATTTCTACAATTTCTCCATAAATCTCCGATTCTATTTCGTTCATTAATTTCATTGCTTCAATAATACAGACTGTTTGTTGTTTTTTAACAATATCATATATTTGTACAAATGGAGGTTCATTAGGAGCAGGTGAACAATAAAATGTTCCTACCATCGGTGATACGATTGTGAAATAAGTTTCAGGTGAATTAACAATATTTGTGTCATTCTTTTTGATCTTTTTTTGATGATTTTTTTTCCTAATATTTGGATTATATGTGTTTTCAATTGTTTTTATAATATTTTTTGTATTGTTTAATAGATTTAATGATTTATTAATACTTAATTTAAGTGTATTGCTATAGATATGAATTTCATCTATATTATTTTCTTGAATGGAATATAAAAGTTGTTTTAAGTTTTTTATTTGAAATTGCATATGAATTGATGGGGTCTTTTTAGTTTATAAGGTTGTGATTTCTTTTTTAAGTATCCAGATTCTACTATAATCTTTTAGTTCTATAATAAATACAATATTTTGATTTTTGATTTTTTTTGTACCTATTATAGTACCAGTTTTGTAAAGAAAATTATTTAGTTTGGAATTTTTGTTTCTTGTTAATTTTGTAATTTTTACGATTTTATTAATTTTTTTATTCATTGATATGGTATTCAATATACTGCTAGTTTTTCATTCAGATGATTTTTATTATTAGTAGTTTAATATAATTAAAATTTTGTGAACAATTTTTTATAAAATAATGAATAATAATATAATAAAATATATTTTCTAGATATAAAATGTATATTAAATATAAAAAAAATGTTAATAGCAGATGATTTAGATAAGCTTTTAAATATATTACCTGATTTTATATATCAACCTTTAAAAAATCATCCTAAACGTGGACTTTTGTTAGAGGTTGTTATAGATTTAGGAAGAAAGCCTGAAGCACGTTTTCTTAAAGGTCCAGAATATCTATCTAATAGAACTATTTCTTGGCAAGATTTAGATTTTTGTATTAAGAGGGTGGGAAATTTTAGTGGAGATAATCGTTCAGGAATTGAAAGAACATTACATCGTATTAGTTCTATAAAAAATAGAAATGGTAATATTATTGGTTTAACTTGTCGAGTTGGTAGAGCTGTTTTTGGTACTATTAGTATTATTCGTGATTTATTGGATAATAATCAGTCTTTGTTATTGTTAGGTAAACCAGGTGTAGGTAAGACAACAGCTATTCGTGAAATAGCAAGAATCCTAGCTGATGAAATGGAAAAGAGAGTAGTGATTATTGATACATCTAATGAAATAGCAGGTGATGGAGATATTCCTCATCCTGCTATAGGTCGAGCTCGTAGAATGCAAGTGACACGTCCAGAATTGCAGCATCGAGTTATGATTGAAGCTGTTGAAAATCATATGCCTGAAGTTATTATTATTGATGAAATAGGTACAGAATTAGAAGCTTTGGCTGCACGTACAATAGCTGAAAGAGGTGTTCAATTAGTTGGAACAGCGCATGGTAATTATCTTGCTAGTTTGATTAAAAATCCTACATTATCAGATTTAATTGGTGGTATACAGTATGTTACTTTGGGTGATGATGAAGCAAAACGTAGAGGGTCACAAAAGAGTATAATGGAAAGAAAAGCTATTCCTGCATTTCAAATAGCGATTGAAATGCATGAACGCAATAACTGGATTGTTCACGAAAAATTAGATAAAGCTGTAGATCAAATTTTACAAGGTATGGATATAATTATTCAAAGACGTAAATTAACTTCATGTGGCAGTGTTTACATAAAATGTGAACATTTAAAATCTAATGATTTTTCTTCTAATATTAATCCAAGTTTTAATATTAAGCAAAAATATGCAAAGCAGAATAATACAGTTAAACCATTAAATACTACATCTATGTTTTTAGATAAAAATGAAAAATTTATATCTATCATTCAATCAAAAGATAAATATTCTAGAAAGACTCAAATTGAAAATCATTTTAGATCTTCTAATTATTATAAGCAATCTATGTTTTTATATCCTTATTGTATTAATTTGCAGCAAGTAGAGGCTGTTATTAATACTTTACAGTTGCCTATAATTTTAACTAAAGATGTTCTTCAATCAGATGTTATACTGGCTTTGAGATCAAATGTTAAACAAAATACTAAGTTAAGACAAATAGCAAAGTCTAGAAAAATGACTATATATACTATACATAATACAACAGTACCACATATTACTAGAGCTTTAAGACAAATTTTGAATATTTATAAAGTTTCCTACTTAAGTTGGCAGCAATTATGTATTAATAAAAAAAGTGTAGAAATAGAAGCTTTAGAAGAAGCTCGTATAGCCATAGAAAAAATTGTTATAGGAAAAAAGCAATCAATAGAATTAATGCCTCGTGTTGCTAATTTGCGTAAATTTCAGCATGAATTGATTGAGTCTTATAATTTGAGATCCAGAAGCTTTGGAGAAGAACCAAATAGAAGATTGCGTATTTATCCTATGTAATTATTGTTTAATATTTGTTATATTTATAGATACAGGACTGAATATAGAGTTTACAATAAATTAGGGATTATAAATATTATGGTTGCATTAGAAGACAAGATTTTTGAAGAATTTAAAAAAATTGTGATACAGCAATTAAGTGTTCAACCAGATGAAGTTGATTTAGACTCACAGTTTATTGAAGATTTGGGTGCTGATTCTTTAGATATGGTAGAGTTGGTACTTGCTATTGAAGAGGGTTTTCAAATTGAAGTACCTGATGAAAAAGTTAATGAAATAAATACAGTTGAAGAAGCAGTTAAGTTAATTCGTAATGCTGTTGAAGAAAATAATATGTAAATTTATATGATAAACGGAGAGGGTGGGATTCGAACCCACGGAACCTTGCGGTTCATCTGATTTCAAATCAGACGCAATCAACCAACTCTACCACCTCTCCTAATTCATGAAATAAGTTTAACAAAAAAAGACTAAAAAAACAATATTATCTGTTGTTATTAATCTTTTTTATAAGATCATTATACTTTAAAAGAGCCTATTATGAGTGTATATGAAAATGTTAGTAAGGTTTGGTAGTTATATTATATTCTTAATCAACTTTTTTAAATGAAACAAATTTTGAATTATAATTTGTTTTTTAAAAAATATTGTTTAAGTTTATATATAGTGCATTTATTCGTAAGTAGCTTTACCACTAAATTTTTTATTTACTGGGTTATCGTTTTTACCAATAGAATGTTGAATGTTACCAACACCTTCACGACCTGGATTTACTTTTTCTGGAAATACTCCATCTTTAGGGTGTAAATATTGTACTTCTCCACTAGGAAAAATTCTATATATTTTGAAGTCATTGATTTTGAATTTTTTTGTTAGCTGTGTTCCTAAAGCTAAGCACTGTTCTTTTTTAGCTAAATATAATAAATTATCGTCTTCCCGCATGATTGCGGCTCCACCTGTAGGCATTTCAAAAAATTGTTCTTTTTTACTTGTCCATGTGATGGCATACTTTTCTTCTATTTCTGCTGCTCTTAACCATCCACCTGTACTTCCTCCAAATGTTGGAGAAGGTATTTTTAAATTTATTGTATTTGTCATTGAGTATTATTGTAATATATATTTTGTTTATCTATATTATATATTTTATTTATAAAAGTTATATATAAAGTATAAAGCTTCATAATTTTAAATATAAAATATAATTTGATTATTTATAAAATATCAAATTATACTTTATACTATATTATATCTATTATCTTACGCTACATGTAATTTTAGATGATTCTATTGGATCCATTAGGTAAAGCTTTAAGAAATTAGTAACCAATTTAATGTATATAGGTATTTTAGATATTTGTTTTTTTACCTTAATTTTTTTTGATTTATCAATTTCTATTAGAAGTTTATTTTGTGCTGCACATTCATCTAAGTACTGGAAAAATTCTGGTTTATCAACGTTAAGAGCTATTGGGAATATTCTTGAAGCGCTTTCATTTGTTTTTCTTATTACTTGTATATCATATTGTCTAGCATCAAGACCTATTGATTTGTAAAAATCAGATCTTTGAAAATCATTAAGATACATAGTTACAAATACACTTAATAAAAAAAATCGACACCATAGTTTTGCTTGTAGATTATTTAAAAATTGAGGTTGAGATTTAAGTAACGCTGCAAAAAAGTCTCCATGACGGTTTTCATCTTGACACCAGTTTTCGAAAAATTTAAATATAGGATATACTCTATGTTCTGGATATTTTTCTAAATGTCTATATATAGTAATATATCTCCAGTAACCAATTTTTTCTGATAGATATGTAGCGTAAAAGATAAATTTAGGTGAAAAGAATGTATATTTTCTATGTTTTGTCAAAAATCCTAAATCTAAGGATTTATTAAAATCTCCTATTGCTTTGTTCAGAAATCCAGCGTGTCTTGCTTCGTCTCTAGACATTAGTAAAAAACATTCTGCAATGATAGGATTAATATTTTGCAATCTACGAGAAAGTTCTTTATATAGTAAAAATCCAGAGAATTCAGCTGTACATGATCTTTCTAAAAATTCTATAAACAAAGACTTTGTTTGATTATCTAATTTATCCCAAGATTGCTCAAATTCTTCATCTCTAATAAAATGTTGTCTATTATAATCAGCTCTAAATTCTTTTAAAAGTGCTTTAAATTCAGATAAATTGTGTGATATATCTAATTTTGCCATTTCTTCAAAATCTGTTGTATAGAATCGAGGCGTTAATAATGTTTCCTTAAGGTTAACTTCTTTTGTGTTAATTGTGCTTTGCATATTTTTTTATAATGACATGAATTTCTTCATTTTTTATTAATTTGACTTAAATTAATATCTTTATATTAGCTGTAACTATTTTATTATTTATACTTAATTTTGAAAAATTTACATTCTTGAATAAGTTATAGAACTTATAAAATATTAAGTAAGATACTTTGTATTAATATAGTAAAATACGAAATATATTTATTATATTAATATAATTAGCTTAGTTAAGAATCAATTTTAAATTTAACATGATTTAGTAAATACAATAAATATCTTATATCAATACAATATATGTTATTATATAGTAAATTTTATTTTTCAAAAAATAAAAAGGAATAGTTAATTCATGGATATTATTAGTCTAGGTTGGGGATGTTTTTTAGCTGTTTTTACATTTTCAGTTGCTTTGGTCGTATGGGGAAGAAATGGTTTTTAAATTTCATGTATAATTATAAATTAAATTATCAAGAAAAGCTATGACAAGTTTATATATCGGCAACGAAATTATTGAAGCAAGTATTATTAGTTCAACATTAATTTTGTTTGGATTAGTCTTAGGATTTGCATTATTAAAGATACAAGGTGAATAATGTTTTATTTAATATAGTATAAAATATATGATAAATTTTTTATCATATTTTTTTATGATAAAGTATGGAATATTTTTATATAACAAGAAAAGTATGAGATTTATGTGGTATTTAGTAAGTATTATAATTATATCTTTAGTATTAATAAATAATCCTAAAGCAAATAATTTAAATAATTTTGGTCAACAGTCAAATACCTTTAGTTTTACACGTAGTACTCAGCAAAGTCTAAACTGGATAATTGCAGGTAATGTTTTATTATTTTTTTTATTCACTATATTTTCATTACTATTTATTTATGTATAAATTGGTACTATTAGTATAATTAATGTTATGTTTGCTCCAAAAAATGTGTGTCCTGTTCCATTTGATCAACAACCTTTGAATGAATATTTAGCATTAAAAAAATCTTGTTTTTTTGCATGGTCTGTTTTGTCTTTAAATAAATATATGAATACAGTTTTTTCTATTTTTATTTTATCTCTAACTTTTATAATCCCTGTTACATGGATTTTATTTTATAATAAAATGAGTTTATTGTATGTATTTTTTTATAGTATTTTAGCTGTTAATATAATCTTTATTTTATTATTTATTAGACTATATTTAGGTTGGTCATATATAGTGAAGCGTTTGTTAAGTGCAACTGTTTTTTATGAAGAGTCAGGTTGGTATGATGGACAAATTTGGATTAAAACAGTAGATATTTTGACTAAAGATCGTTTAATTGGTTTGTATGAAATTAATCCTTATATTAAAAGAATAAAATATAGTTTATTATTATGTGTGTTTTTATTTCTATTAGAGTCAATTATTTTATATTTGATTTAGTATAGTGATTTGTATAATATAATAGTATCTTTTAAACGCGGGGTAGAGCAGTCTGGTAGCTCGTCGGGCTCATAACCCGAAGGCCAATGGTTCAAATCCATTTCCCGCTATAATTGTTGATAAATTATTTATAGAAATGTGTTATATTATTTAGTATCATAGTTTTTGTATATTAATTTTATATTTTAAGAGAATTTTTAGATGACGGTAAAAATTAATTGCATTAGGGTTGGTCAAGAAGCACCTGATTTTCGTTCTATTGCAGTATATGATCAAGAGTTTCAAGACATAAAGCTATCAGATTATCTTGGTAAATATGTGATTCTACTATTTTATCCATTGAATTTTACATTTGTTTGTCCTACAGAATTAACTGCATTTAGTGATGCTTATCAAACTTTTGTAGATTTGGGAGCAGAAATTTTAGGTATATCTGTGGATAGTGAATATTCTCACCTTGCTTGGTTACAAACAGATCGTGAAATAGGTGGATTAGGTAATTTAAATTATTTATTGGTCTCTGACTTAAATAAAAAAATTAGTTCATCTTATAATGTTTTAACAGATGATGGTAAAGCTTTAAGAGGATTATTTATCATAGATAAAGAAGGTATCATACAACATTCTTTAGTCAATAATTTGGATTTTGGTCGTAGTGTTGATGAAACTTTACGCACTTTACAAGCTATTCAGTATGTTCAGTCTAATCCAGATGAAGTATGTCCTGCTAATTGGACTCCTGGTGATCCAACGATTGTTAGTAATCCTATAGGTTCAAGAGAATATTTTAGCTCTATATAGTGCTTTAAGATTTTTAATATAAAAATTAATTAGAAAGTTTTATTGTATTTATAGAATCGTTAATTTATATAACATTAATAATATATAGGAAGTATCATATGTCTACTAATTTAGCTCAACAATTGCGTATAGGGACTACTAAATCACATAGTATGGCTGAAAATGTAAGTTTCGTAAAATCTTTTCTTGGTGGAGTTGTAGATAAAAAATCTTACCGTAAGTTAGTCGCGAATTTATATTTTGTGTACGTGGCAATTGAAGAAGAAATGGAAAAAAATAAAGAGCATTATGCGGTAAAGTCAATATATTTTCCTCAACTTTATCGCCAGTCAAGTTTATGTAAAGATTTATTCTATTATTATGGTTGTGATTGGAAAGATCTTATTCAACCTTCTTTAGCAACGAGAACTTATGTTAATCGTATACATGAAATTGGCACAGCTCAACCAGAATTATTAATAGCTCATGCATATACTCGTTATATGGGGGATTTATCTGGAGGACAAATATTAAAGAAAATAGCTAAAAGTGCTATGGGCTTATCTGATCAAGATGGTACTGAATTTTATGATTTTCACGACATTGAAGATGAAAATTTGTTTAAAAAACAATATAGAGATGCTTTAGATAATGTTCCTATTAGTAAAAAGCAAGTTGTTCAGATTATTGCAGAGGCTAATATTGCCTTTAATTTGAATATGGAAGTATTTCAAGAATTAAATTCAAATTTTATTAAAATTATGTTAATGTTACTTTTAAATACAGTAAATAATTTTCGTAAATAATTTTATCATAATATTAATATACTATCTATTAAACTGTTGATTTATGTCTAAACTTAAAACATCTAAGTCTATATTTAAGCGATTTAATATAACGTCTAATTGTAATTTAATAAGACATTGTGCTTCTCGTAGTCATTTATTACAAAAAAAAACATCGAAAAGGAAACAAAGGTTAAGAAAAAAGTTTTGTGTTAATTCTAGTGACTTAGGTAATTTTATTCATAAATTACCTTATGTTTGTTAAAGATATTGTATAATTTATAAGCTTTATGATATAAATATTAATCATTAAATATATTAAAATGTAAAAAACTTATGACTCGTGTTAAAAGAGGTAATGTTGCTAGAAAAAGACGCAAACGTATACTTAGTTTAGCAAAAGGTTTTAGAGGTTCTCATGCTTCTTTATTTCGTACAGCTAAGCAGCAAGTTTTTAAAGCTTTGAAGTATTCTTATATTGGTAGAAAGCTTAAAAAACGTTATTATAGAAGTCTTTGGATTATGCGTATTAATGCTGCTGTTCGTCCATTTAATATGACTTATTCAGTATTTATGTCTAGCCTTAAAAAGTCTAAAATAGGATTAAATCGCAAGATGCTATCGCAAATTGCAATCATAGATGTTCAAGCATTTGATGTTTTGATAAAACAAATAGTGTAATTATTATGATTTCAAGATTATAAAATATATTGTTTTTACTTGAAATATAATAAACTATTACTTTAATTATTTAATATATTCTATGTGTTATATAGCTGCTAAGTAATTGAAGAGTGTTATGGGCTTCACAAGAATATTTATTATCTAAAGCGTTTAAAGCAGCTTGTATATGTTCTTCTGCTAGATCTTTGGCCTTATAAATAGCGTTGGTTTTGTGTATGATATCTATTGCATATTCTATATCTCCTTTATTTTTAAATTCTCTAGTGATTAAATGATATAAGGATTCATTTTCTTCTAAAGCGAAAATAATTGGAGATGTTAAATAACCATTTTTGAAATCTGAACCAGCTGGTTTTCCTAATGAAGTATTAGATCCAATTATGTCTAGTATATCATCAATAATTTGAAAAGCTAATCCTAAATGTTTACCATACAGGTAAAATTGTTTTTGTATGTTTTCATTGCAGTTGTTTAACATAGCAGCACCTTTACAACTTGCTGCTATGAGAGATGCTGTTTTATAAAAAGATTTTTCAATATAGTCATCTATAGAAATTTTGTAATTAAAGTTATTACTTCCTTGTCTTACTTCTCCTTCAGCAAAGTCAGTAATTACTTTTGAAATAGTTTTAACAACTTCTAGATTATTTAAGTTAGCTAAGTACCATGAAGATTGAGCAAATAAAAAGTCACCAGCAAGTACAGCAATTTTAGTATTAAATGTTTTGTGTACTGTGTCAACTCCTCTTCTAGTGTTACACTCATCTACAACATCATCATGTACTAAACTTGCTGTATGTATAATTTCAGTGATTTCTGCTAGTCTATGTTGTTCATTAGAAATTGTATTATACTGGCTAGTTGCTTTTGCAACTAATAAAACTATTGCAGGTCTAATACGTTTTCCTCCAGCATCAAATAAATGTTCGGCTGCAGCATATAATATAGGATTTTTGGCCCCTATCATTTTTTTTAAATTTTTATCTAAATGTAATAACTCCTTGTAAATAGGAAGTAAAATATTATTATACATAGTTATTGTTTTATATGTTAATTTTTATTTGGCATATTATTATAGCTTGAATAAATTATATATGTACATATATTTGCTTTGAACTAGTTCTATATTTTGTACTACTATTTTTTTAATAGTTTATAAAATCTTTTATTTATATTTTTTATTTTATAAATTATTATTATGAAAGTGAATATTTATATTGATTTTGTGAATTAATATTTTTAATTTTAGGAGATTGTGAATATATCATGGATAATAATATTACGTTACCATCGAAGTTGTATGATATTGATAACATTGATATTGATATAATGTTGGATTTGTATAAAGATATGTTATTAGGGCGTAATTTTGAAGATATGTGTGCTCAAATGTATTATCGTGGAAAAATGTTTGGTTTTGTACATTTATATAATGGTCAAGAAGCTGTTTCTACTGGTATTATAAAAGCTTTAAATGATTTTGATTACGTATGCAGTACATATAGAGATCATGTTCATGCTTTGAGTAAAGGTGTTCCTCCTCGTTTAGTTATGGCAGAGTTATTTGGAAAAGAAACTGGTTGTAGTCATGGACGTGGAGGCTCTATGCACATTTTTTCAGCTCCTCATAATTTTTTGGGTGGCTTTGCGTTTATAGGAGAAGGTATTCCAGTAGCTACAGGTGCTGCATTTCAAAGTGTATATCGTTCTCAAGTTTTAAATAGTTCTGGGCCTATGTCGGTTACAGCCTGTTTTTTTGGTGATGGTACAAGTAATAATGGACAGTTTTTTGAATGTTTAAACATGGCTGTTTTATGGAAATTGCCAATTATTTTTGTCGTTGAAAATAATCAATGGGCTATTGGTATGGCTCATAATCGTTCTACTTCGTCACCAGAAATTCATAAAAAAGCTATTTCCTTTGGTTTACCTGGAATAGAAGTTGATGGAATGGATGTTTTAGCTGTTAGGAAAGTTGCTTGTGAAGCAATTCATAGAGCAAGATCAGGCAATGGACCGACATTAATAGAAGCTTTAACATATCGTTTTCGTGGTCATTCTTTAGCTGATCCTGATGAACTGCGTTCTCGTCAGGAAAAAGCAGCGTGGATTGCTCGTGATCCTATCAAATCTTTTAAAAATTATTTATTAGATAATTCGATTATTGATTCAAAATGTATTCAAGAAATACATTTAAATGTTAAAGATCAAATAGATGATGCTATTCAATTTGCATTATCTAGTCCTGAACCACAAGTAAAAGATTTAAAGCGTTATTTATTTGCTGAAGATTTGTAAGAACTTATTATATTTTTTTTAATTAATAGTTTAAGAATTATGAAACAATTATTTATGTTTGATGCTTTGAGAGAAGCTACCGATGAAGAAATGGAGAAAGATTCATCGGTTTTTGTTTTAGGTGAAGATGTAGGGCATTATGGTGGATCTTATAAAGTAACAAAAGATTTGCATACAAAGTATGGAGATTTAAGAGTATTAGATACTCCTATTGCTGAAAATAGTTTTATGGGAATGGCTATAGGTGCTGCTATTACAGGTTTGCGTCCGATAGTTGAAGGTATGAATATGAGTTTTTTATTATTAGCATTTAATCAAATTTCTAACAATGCTGGTATGTTACGGTATACATCAGGTGGTAACTTTAAAATACCTATTGTGATTCGTGGTCCAGGGGGAGTTGGAAGGCAGTTGGGGGCTGAACATTCTCAAAGATTAGAAGCTTATTTTCAAGCTATTCCTGGTTTAAAAATTGTTGCTTGCTCTACTCCATATAATGCAAAAGGATTGTTGAAATCAGCTATTAATGATGATAATCCAGTGATATTATTTGAGCATGTATTATTATATAATTTAAAAGAAGATTTGCCTGATTATGAATATTTTTTACCCTTAGATAAGGCGGAATTAGTCAGGTCTGGTAGTCAAGTAACAATTGTTACATATTCAAGGATGCGTCATCATGTTATGCAAGCGGTGGATCAGTTAATAGAAGAAGGTTATAATCCTGAAGTAATAGATCTAATCTCGCTGAAGCCTATAGATATTGAATCTATTGGTGAATCTCTAAAAAAAACACATAAATTGATTATAGTAGAAGAATGTATGAGAACGGGTGGTATTGCAGCAGAAATAATAGCTCAAATTAATGATATTTATTTTGATCAATTAGATGCTCCAATTATTCGTTTGTCTTCAGAAGATATTCCAACACCTTATAATGGTATTTTAGAAAAAGCAACTGTTATAAATCCTCATCAGATTGTTAAGGCTGTTCGAGATTTAGTGAAACTATAGTCTTTATTATGTAAATAAGTAAGGTATATAACCTACTTATTTAACATTTTATTTTTTAAAAATTCATTTCAGCAGCTTGCACTTTTTCCCATTGTTTTTTCTTTAAAACAAAGAAGATTTGAGCTAGTGTTACAGTAAAAAAGAATATAATCATTCCTTGTATTCTTGCTGGACTTTGTAGAACAATTTCTGTTTCATTTTGTCCAAAACCTCCGGCATTAGGATCTTTCGTTAAATTTTGATTGACTATTATGTCGTTACCTGTTTTGACATTTAATTCTAATCCATTTGGAATATCAATTTTAGTACTTTCACCATTGTTTTTTTCAATATATATATTATATCCACCATTATTATCTAATGTATCAATTTTGCTAATTCTACCGTTTGTTAATGATGTAATAACATTATTATTTGATTTATCACCAGTTGGATAAATTTGTCCTCTTCCTCTGTTACCACCAACGTATATTGGGTATTTAATAAAATGTACATTTTTATCTTTACTAGGATCAGGTGATAAAATAGGAAAAATAATTTCTTGGTTTTTATCACCAGGTACTGGTCCTACTACAAGTATATTAGATTGAGAGGTACTATATGGTTGAATATATGTTCCTTTTGTTTTTTCTTTCAATTCTTTAGAGAGTAAATTTTTTGGTGCTAATTTAAAGCCTTCAGGTAAAATTAAAACAGCACCTACGTTTAATGGACCTTTTTGTCCATTTCCAAGAATTTGTTGATTATTAGTATTATATGGTATTTTGACAATTGTTTCAAAAACACTATTCGGTAATACAGATTGAGGTGCTTCAATTTCAACTTTTTTTTGTGCTAAATGACAGTTTGCACATACAATACGTCCTGTCGCTTCTCGTGGATTTTCATATGCTTGTTGTGCATATATAGGAAAAGCGATAGATTTTATAGGTTGTAATGTATGTAAAATACCTAAAGGGATTAAGATCCAACTAAAAATAATTTTTCTAATGTATTTTAATTTCATATTGTCGTTTCTAATATCAGTAATTTAAAAAAATCATATGTGTTTTTTATAATAATAACATTGTATCTTATTTATTCATGCTTTTTAAAATTAAAATTCCAACAAGGTATAATAAAATAATTGCAAGTGACATACATATCTGCGTTAAAGGATCAGTTGAAGGAGTAAGAATAGCACTAAGTATGGTTGAAAGAAAAATAATGTATTTCCAATATTTTAACATTTGCTTTGAAGATAATACGTTAGTAGTACCTAAAATTATTTGAATAATAGGTATTTGGAATGATATACCTGTACTAAAGAGCAATAACAAAATAAAATTAAAGTATTGTTCAAATGACCATATTGGTTCAACAATATTTGCACCATATTCAATTAAAAATTTTAAAGCAGCTGGTGCTAGAATATTATAAGCAAAAAAAAGACCGCAAAAAAATAAGAAAATGGATGATATTAAAGTAGGAATAAGAAAATAGCTTTCTTTTTTTGTTAGTCCTGGCAAAATAAAAATCATCATTTGATAAATTGTAAAAGGACTACTTAAGATAAATCCTGTATATGCTGCAATTTTTATAGAGGAAAAAAAATACTCTCCTGGTGCTAGTTGCAAAAATTTTATTCCTTTTGCTGGTTGTTGTAATATAAAAGATATATTTTTATTGTATAAAAGGCAGATTATAGTAATAATTATAAAAAATATTAATGCTTTAAACACTTTTTCTCTTAATTCTTCTAAGTGTTCAAAAATGGACATGGTTGTATTATTTTTTAAATTTTTTGTCATGATAGTATGTAGAAAAATATATAATATTGATCAATAATAGTAAATTATTTAATAAGTATTACAAAATTTATATTTATGCAAGCTAGCTTTATATTTACTTATATTATAGGAATAAGTATTTAAAAAATACAAAAAATGTCCTAAATTCAATTTTCTTTTACATTTTTATACAGTATGGGAAATTGTGAAATCAATATCTTATAACTTTTGTAAAGTTTTGATGATAATAAATAAACAGTTTGCATATAAGGAGATATGATTATATGAGTGTAAAGGCCAGTGGTGGGAGTCCTGTTGCGCGACCGCAGCTTTATCGTACAGCATCCATATCTACTATCTCACAAGCAGAACAGCAGGATAGATTTTTACAGTTGGGTGAATTAAATGAATTAGTGGCATTTTTAAATTCAGGTAATAAACGTTTAGAAGTAGCTGATTTATTGAGTAAAAATGCTAATATTTTGGTTGCAAAAGCAGCAGATAAAATATTTGTTGGTGGATCTGCTATTTCTTATTTAGAAAGACCACAAGCTTCATTTTTGTCTGATGATTCTTCTTCTGATATAACTACGATTCAAAACTTATCAGGAGATACGCAAGCTAATGTTTTTCAAGGAGTGGCTTCTGTATTTAGCACTAATGATTCTTTGCCACCAGGATTTAAGCCGATTAATGTTGTTCGTTACGGATCAACTCGTATGAAAAAATCATTAAGAGATTTAGATTGGTTTTTACGTTATCTTACTTATGCTATAGTTGCAGGTGATCCTAATATTTTATCAGTTAACATTAGAGGTTTGCGAGAGTTAATTGATAATGCATGTTCAAGTGCAGCAGCCACTGTAGCTTTAAGAGAAATGAGAAAAAATGCTTTGAATATTTTTATTAATGATATATATGGACAGGAATTAGTCAAGCAATATTTTGATATAGTTATTAAAGAATTTGATGCTCCTTCGTTAACTGATAAAGTTCGTAAAAGAACTTTTGGTTATTTGCAAGGTTTACGTTTGCCACAAATATATGCTAAAGCTGGTTCATTAAAGCAAAAATTTGTCATGAAAACTAGTTTATCTATAGAAGAAAAAAATAATGTAATTCGTGCTTCTTATAGACAAATTTTTCAAAGAGATATATCAAAAGCTTATTCTTTATCTTTTACTGATTTAGAATCTCAAGTAAAAAATGGACAATTGTCAGTTAAAGAATTTATACGTTTACTTGGTAAGTCTAAAGTATATAGGCAGCAATTTTTTAATCCATTTGTTAATAGTCGTACTGTTGAGTTAGCATTTCGTCATTTTTTAGGTCGAGGGTTAAGTTCCTTGGAAGAATTTCAGCAATATTTTTCTATTTTATCTACTCGAGGATTGGATGGTTTAATTGATGCTTTGGTTAATTCTTCAGAATATACTGATTATTTTGGTGAGGAAACTGTACCATATTTAAGAAATTTAGGTGAGGAAGCTCAAGAATCTCGTAATTGGGGTGCTCAAATTGAGTTATTTAATTATAGTACACCATTTCGAAAAATACCTCAATTTCTTACTTTGTTTAGTAATTATAAGCAAAGTTTACCAGATCAACATCCTTATGGTTTAAGTAATGATCCACTGTATATACAATTTGGAGCTATTTTCCCTAAAAATTTGGTTAATTTAAGAAAAAATTCGGCACCTTTTGGTAAAGATACACGCAGAATTTTAGTGCGTCGTGGACCAGGAATTTATAACCAAATTGGTAACCCATCATTAAGAGCTAAATTTACTGGGTCTTTAGGCCCTAAAATTTTTCAGTTAAATGTTGTAAGTGAAGTATCAGATAACATCACAAATTTGGATCAAGTTATTAGAGCGACTTATTTGCGTGTTTTTGGACGTCTTGTATATCAAGAAGAACAGTTATTAATTAAACGTTTTGAAAATCAATTGCGAGATAATCAAATTTCGATTAAAAACTTTGTACGTCAATTGGCTAAATCATCGATTTTTAGATCTTTATATTGGCAGCCATTATATATTTGTAAAGCTATTGAATATATTCATAATAGGTTAATTGGTCGTCCTACTTATGGTAGACAAGAGATTAATCAATATTTTAATATTGTTTATCAACGTGGTTATTATGAGTTTATTGATGCTATTATTGATAGTGATGAGTATATAGAATCTTTTGGTGATAATATTGTTCCTTATGAACGTTATAATACTCCTTATACAGTTTCTGCTAGAAATTTAAGACCAAGTAATCAACAGTTTCAGATGAATTTATCAGTAAAGAGTGATTATGCGAATAATTTTCTGGATTTGGGTTTAGTTTCTGAAAAACGTAGTATGAATAGTGTTAGGCAGAGAATTTCACAAGGTGTAAGCGCTAAAAGAGATCAGAGAGTAATTTTTGCTATTGATAAATCAACTGAAGTCACAAAACAGAAACAAGTTTTAAGAGCTATTTATCGTCAAATTTTTGAAAGAGATTTAAATTCTTTTACAATAGGTGATGAATTTTATAATTTAGAGAAAGCTTTTATAAGTAATCAAATAACTGTACAAGAATTTATTGAACAATTGGGTACATCTGCTTTATATAGAAAAGAGTTTTATCAACCTTTTCCTAATACAAAAGTAATTGAACTAGGAACAAAACATTTTTTAGGTAGAGCTCCTAACAATCAGGCTGAAATTAGATATTATAATCAAATTTTAGCATCTCAAGGTTTAAACTATTTTATAAGTGTTTTGGTTAATAGTATAGAATATAAATCTATATTTGGTTCAAATGTAGTTCCTTATCGGCGCTTTCCAACTTTACCTGCTGCTAACTTTCCCAATACAGAAAAGTTATATAATACTTTAACTAAACAAAATCAATCTATTGTTGTTCCTAGTTTTAAAGCTATAGTAGGTAATCAATAAGTTTTGTGTAGTTTATCTTTCTTGTTTATGTACTTTGCAGAATAAAATAGTACCTATACAAAAACATTTGAAGATATGAATGAATAATGTAATTTATGTAATATACTATTAGTATATTTATATAATTTGTTATGCGTTAGTTAATATATAATAAATTTATTATAGGAGTTATATAAATGAGTATAGTCACAAAATCAATTGTAAATGCAGATGCAGAAGCTCGCTATTTAAGCCCGGGTGAGCTAGATAGGATTAAAAGCTTTGTTTTATCTGGCCAGAGACGTTTGAGAATATCTCAAATTTTGACAGATAATCGTGAGTTAATTGTCAAACAAGGAGGACAGCAACTGTTTCAAAAGCGTCCAGATGTTGTATCACCAGGTGGTAATGCTTATGGGGAAGAAATGACAGCTACATGTTTACGTGATTTAGATTATTATTTACGTTTAGTTACTTATGCTATAGTTGCAGGTGATGTTACACCCATTGAAGAAATAGGTTTAGTTGGTGTAAAAGAAATGTATAATTCGTTGGGTACTCCTATTTCTGGTGTTTCAGAAGGAGTAAAGTCAATGAAAAGTATTGCTTGTTCTTTACTATCTGGAGAAGATTCTGCAGAAGCAGGTTTTTACTTTGATTATACATTAGGGGCTATGCAATAAAATTGTTTAATAATAAATTTTAAATTGATACGATATATAAAAGGATAAAAAAACTATGCAAGACGCTATTACTTCTGTTATTAATACAGCTGATGTACAAGGAAAATACTTAGATGATACTTCATTAGATAAATTAAGAGGATATTTTCAAACAGGTGAATTAAGAGTTAGAGCTGCAGCAACTATAGCTGCAAATGCTGCAACTATTATTAAAGAGTCAGTAGCTAAAGCACTATTATATTCTGATATTACTAGGCCAGGTGGTAATATGTATACAACTAGAAGATATGCGGCTTGTATTCGTGATTTAGATTATTATTTACGTTATGCTACATATGGTATGTTAGCTGGTGATCCATCAATTTTAGATGAACGCGTTTTAAATGGTTTAAAAGAAACATATAATTCTTTAGGTGTTCCTATTGGTGCTACTATTCAAGCTATTCAAGCTATGAAAGAAGTTACATCTAGTCTTGTTGGGGCTGATGCTGGTCAAGAAATGAATTCCTATTTTGATTATATTTGTTCTGGTTTAAGTTAGTAGCATCTAAAAAAACAAAAAAGCTAGTCAGCTTTTTTGTTTTTTTGTTTAATTATTTAAAACATTAAGAGCTTGAATTCTTGCACGTGCTTTTCGTAAATTTCGTGTAGCTTCTATTTTATCTTTGTTTGTCTTAGCTATTGCAAGAGCTTGACTAGCTTCCTCTAGATTATTTTGAGCTATATCTATATTTAAATTAGATGTTTCTTCTGCTCCATTTACTAATATTGTAATGTTATTATTATCAACTTCTGCAAATCCTCCTAAAAGTATAATAGGTTGCCATTCTTTATCTATACGTACTCTCATAACACCAATATCTAAAGCTGTTAGTAAAGGTACATGATCTTTTAAGATTCCTAATTGTCCTGTACTGCTAGGTAATATAATTTCTTGTGCTTTGGCATCCCATACAGTTTTATCTGGAGCAATGACACGTATATTTAACGTCATTTTAATGATCCTTTATTTTAAAGTTTCAGCTTTGCTAATAGCTTCTTCTATATTTCCTACTAAATAAAATGCTTGTTCTGGTAAATCATCTAAGTCGCCATTCAAAATCATTTTAAATCCTTTAATAGATTCTTCTAATGATACATATTTACCTGGAGAACCAGTAAATACTTCTGCAACAAAGAAAGGTTGTGATAAAAACCTTTCAATTTTACGTGCTCTTGCTACAGTTAATCTATCTTCTTCAGATAACTCATCTAATCCTAAAATAGCAATAATATCTTGTAGTTCTTTATACCTCTGTAATGTTGATTTAATTTGTTGTGCGACACCATAATGTTCTTCGCCTACAATTCCAGGTTGAAGCATTGTTGAAGTTGATCCAAGTGGATCTACTGCAGGATAAATACCTTTTGCTGCTAATCCTCTTGATAACACAGTGGTTGCATCTAAATGTGCAAATGTAGTAGCTGGTGCTGGATCTGTTAAATCATCAGCAGGAACATATACGGCTTGTATAGAAGTTATAGAACCATCTGTAGTTGATGTAATTCTTTCTTGAAGTGCACCCATTTCTGTAGCTAAAGTTGGTTGATATCCTACTGCAGAGGGCATTCTACCTAAAAGTGCTGAAACTTCAGAACCAGCTTGAACAAATCTGAAAATATTATCTATAAACAATAAAACATCTTGTTTGTTAATATCTCTGAAATACTCTGCCATGGTTAATGCAGTTAGACCAACTCTCATCCTAGCACCTGGAGGTTCATTCATTTGGCCATATACTAAAGCTACTTTTGAGTCTGTTAGGTTTTCAGCATTAATTACTTTTGATTCTTTCATTTCTTCATACAAATCATTACCTTCTCTAGTTCTTTCTCCTACTCCACCGAAAACAGATACTCCTCCGTGAGCTTTGGCAATATTGTTAATTAATTCCATAATTAATACTGTTTTACCTACACCAGCTCCACCGAATAAACCTATTTTTCCACCTCTACGGTAAGGAGCTAATAAATCAACTACTTTAATGCCTGTTTCAAAAATAGATGGTTTAGTTTCTAGTTGTACAAAAGAAGGTGCAGATCTATGTATAGGCAATGAATCAGTTGATGAAATTGATCCTAAATTATCTACAGGTTCACCTAAAACATTGAATATTCTTCCTAAAGTTGGTACACCTACTGGAACTGTAATAGGTGCTCCTGTATCTATTACAGGTATACCTCTTTTTAAACCATCAGTAGAACTCATTGCTACAGCACGTACTCTATTATCTCCTAGTAATTGTTGAACTTCACAAGTAATTGTATTGTTTGGACCTTCAACTTTAAGTGCATTAAATACTTTTGGTAGTTGTCCTGTTGGAAATTCAATATCTAGTACAGGGCCAATAATTTGAGTTACAGACCCTTTGATTTGTGTAACCATTGCATTTTTGTATTTTTATTTAGTCAATAGACAAAATTTCTTTATATGGTTTTTACTATTTATAGTATATATTTTCTTATATTATCTATTATAATATCTTAAAGAAAAAGAATAAAATATTCTATTATATAAATTACTTTATTTATTATTCAAAAACATTAATTGATAATATCATTTAAGCGACTACGTCCAGTTGTTTTGAGCCAGTTTTGTGCCTCTATGTAATTGTTAGGAGCTAAGTATATTGCTTGTTGCCAGTATTCAGCAGCTTTATCAAACATGGATTTAGATACTTCTAAATTATTTTTATTTGCTGCTTTTAAACCTTGGTAATGATATATTACAGCAATATTATTTAATGCTTGTGGTAATTTATTATTTAGTTCTAGTGCTTGATGATAATATTCTAGAGCTTTAATATGTTCTCCATTGCTTGCATAAATTAATCCTATGTTGTATAATATATAAGATCTATCATAAGGATCTTCTTCTAAAGCTAACGCTTCGTAGTAATTTTCTAAAGCTTCAGCATACTCTCCTTCTGATTGAGCAGACATACCATCACGATAATAGCAAAAAGCTTCTTTTTCTTCTTTACTAGTAGGTAGTATTTTTAATATAATATCGGCTAGTACAGTAAAAGTTTTATCAATAAAATTGTCATTTTTTTGTAAACGAGGCATTTTAGTTTATTGTATCTGATAATAAATGATGATGGAAATAGTTTATATATTATCTATATATATTTTGAGAATTATTTTAAAGTTCTTGTTTAAAACGTCTCTTGTTCATTCTTCTTAAATTAATTTATTTACTTAATAAGTACATTATAGTATATATTTATAATAATAAAAAAAATATGATTAATAAAGTATTATTTAAATATTATTTTTTCGCTGCAATAACTCAAGATTGTAAATATGACTTTTGCAATTCTAATAGTTATCAAGGTACAGTTATTTTACTTAAAAAGCCACTTTTAGTATGTGATTATTATTTAAATGATTTTGATATAAGTAAAAAACAGTTAGTCAAAGATATCATTTTTAATAATATAGAAAAACCAGAAGCACCAGTTTTGATTGGCATTTCTAATAAAGATAAAGAAAAAAAAAGTAAAATTAACAGTCGTTTAGATAATATAGAAATCAAAAGTGACTTAAAGAAAAATAAAATAAAATTAAAAAGGAAACAGAGAAATAAACTAAAATTAGATAGTAAAGATATTTTATTTGAACAAAATTTTGTTTCAAGTATTGCTCAAGAAGATGATAAGATAGATATTGGGTCAACAAAATCTTTAAAATTAAGTAAAAGTAAAAAAAAGTATAAAATTAGAAAAAAGATTAATGATATTAGTAATCAGTTTAATATAAATTTAAATCAGAAATTAAGTCAAAAAGATAAATTATTAGATAAAGAAATTATTTTAGATAAACATTTAACTGTTGAAGAATTATCGGAAAAATTAGGCATTCCAGAAGCAGCTATAATTACATGGTTATTTTTACAAGGGATTTCTGTGACAATTAATCAAGTTGTTGATGTTGAAATTGCGACTAAAGTCGCTGAGCATTATAATTTTAATGTTGTTAATAATCCAGATATAAATTTATTCTATAATGAGACAAAATCAAATCAATTTTTATCAGAAGTTTTAAATAGAAATGTGCAGAGACCTCCTATTGTAACAATTTTTGGTCATGTTGATCATGGTAAAACAACTCTCTTAGATAGTATTTTAAAAACTAATTTGGCATGTCAAGAAGTTGGTGGTATTACTCAATCTATTAAAGGTTATGAAGTGGAGTTTGAGTATTTAGACAAAGCAGAAAAAATAATTTTTATAGATACCCCTGGTCATGAAGCTTTTACTAATATGAGATTGCGAGGAGCAGAAATTACAGATATAGCATTATTGGTTGTAGCTGCTGATGATGGTTTAAAAAAGCAAACTATTGAATCTATTAATTATATATTAAAGCGTAAAATACCATATATTATTGTTATTAATAAAATTGATAAAACAAATTTAAACCTTGATAATATTAAGCAACAACTCGCAGAATATAATATTATTGATAAGACATGGGGTGGAGATAGTACTATTGTAGAAGTTAGTGCACTTAAATCATTAAATCTTAATTTATTATTGTCTTCTATATGTAATATGGCTAAAACCCAGAATCTTCAAGCGAATCCTCAGTTATGTGCTCAGGGAAATATCTTAGATAGCTATTTAGATAAAAAAACAGGTACAGTTGCAACTCTTGTAATTAAAGATGGCACATTAAAAATAGGTGATATTATTATTGCAGGTAATCTGTATGGACGTGTGAAAAATATAGTTTCTAGTAATGGAATAAAAGTTTCTGAAGCTTTACCGTCTGCAGTAGTTGATGTATGGGGGTTTTCTATTAATCCAAAAGCGGGATTAAAATTTAGTGTTGTGTCTGATGAAAAAAGTGCTAAAAGCATTATAAGTCAGAATCAGAAATTGTATCAAGATGATTTTGGTATTTCAAATGTATTAAATACGAGAGTTACATTTGATAGTTGTAAAGAGCAAAAAAATGTTAAAATTATTAATGTTATTTTAAAAGCTGATACTCAAGGGTCAATAGAAGCTATTATTAATTCTTTTACTAATATTTCACAAAAAAAAGTTCAAATTAATATTATTTCTACTAATTGTGGTTTTATTTCTAGTAATGATCTAGAGCTTGCTATTACAAGTAAATCCATTATTTTAGGTTTTAACATAGGTATAAGTTCTTCTTTAGCTCAAAAAGTTAAAAAGCTTGATATTACAATGGCTATATTTGACATAATTTATGGTTTATTAAATTATATGCACGATTACATGCTTAGTTTTGTTAATCCTGAATTTGATCAACAATTAATTGGTAAAGCAAAAGTTCAAACAGTATTTAAGATTAATAGAGGTTTAGTCGCTGGTTGTTTAGTAGATTATGGAAAATTAAAAAAGGGTTCAAAAATCAGTATTTACCGTAATCAAAATTTATTACATGAAGGTTCAATTGATTCTTTGAAACGTCTTAAAGACGATGTTAACGAAGTTTTAGAAGGTAACGAGTGTGGTGTTATGTGTTATAGTTATCAGTTTTGGCAGTCATTTGATGTTATAGAAGCGTATGAATTAATCGAAAAGCCGAAGGTTTTATAAAATATATAAAATAAAGCAGCAAAATTATAGAATAATATTACTGTTTATAATTATATTCAAATTGTTGAAAAAAATAGTCATTAATAATTAATCTTTATTCAAAAAAGGTAATAAAGCAAGTACGCGTGCTTTTTTAATAGATTTGGTTAATCTTTTTTGTTGTTTTGCTGTTAGTCCTGTTGAACGTCTGGACAAAATTTTTCCTTGGTCTGTAATAAATTTTCTTAGTAAGTCAATATCTTTATAGTCTAGATTTTCATCTTTTTTAATTAGTGTAGATTTTTTATTATATAAAATCATATTAATAAATTACTTAATTTCTTTAAAAGTACTATGACAATTGCAATTGGGGCAAAATTTATTAAGCTGTAAACGATTTGGTGTATTTCTTCGATTTTTTGATGTGGTATATCTAAAAATTCCGTTTTTACGTTTTGCTATATTATTTTGCTGTTTACATACACATTCTAAAGTGATAGTAATCCGAGCTCCTTTATTTTTTCCCATTGATATTCTGATAATTTGTTAGCTAATAATTATTTTTATTATCTCATTTTTGTATTTTAACTATCAAGTATTTTTAAATATTTTTTAATTATATATTCAATCTTGTACATATATTAAGCTCGTGTTATAATTATTTTTATAGAATATAATTATTCAATTATTAAAATTTGAAATTACAGTATTATTATTTTACCATTATGTCTAAACATTTATCTGCAATGAAAAAAACACAAATTTCTTTCAGGAATCGTGCTAAAAACAGGTCTTATAAAGCAAGTATTAAAACTTTAACTAAAAAGTATATTATAAGTTTAAATAGTTTAGATAATTCTAATTATGATAATGCTATGTGCAATTTAGCTTTTGTTTATAGTAAGATAGATAAAGCTGTAAAAAAAGGGGTTTTACCTAAAAATACTGCTGCTCGTAAAAAATCCATTTTGGCTCGTGCTCTAAAAAATACTTTTCAATAAATATATTAATAGTTTTAGATATAGTTTATTATATTTTAAATAAATTCTATGATAATTGTGAAAGATTTATATCAAAAATCTTAAAATAGATATTTTATCAATAATAATTAAGGCACATTTATTATATATATATTATTTAGTACTAAATGTCATTAAAGAAGAATCATGGTATTTGTATTTTCAGACTTAGCTGCTATTCAGAGAGAAAGTTTTAGATCTTTTTTATATCACGGTTTAGGAGAAGTTTTAGATTCTTTTCCCATTATTACGGATCCTACTGGTAAGTTGGAGCTGCAATTTTTTGGTAAAGAGTATAAATTAAAATTTCCTAGACATAGTGTTAGAAAAGCTAAAAGTAGAGATCGTACATATAGTGCTCAGATATATATACCTTCTAAATTGACACGAAAAGATACTGAATTAATAAAAAAAAATAAAAGTACAGGTTTTTTAAATATTTTACATAATCATAGTACAGATAAAAATAAAAAGTATAAAAAAAGACCTGTATTTGTTGGTGATTTACCTTTAATGACAAATCGTGGAACATTTATTATCTCTGGTACAGAAAGAGTAATTATTAATCAAATTGTCAGAAGTCCTGGTATTTATTATAAAAAAGAATTAGATAAAAATGATAAGCATATATATAGTGCTAGTTTAATTTCTAACCGTGGTTCTTGGTTAAAGTTTGAAATAGATGCCAAAAATCAAATGTGGGTTAGAATTGATAAAACTCATAAAGTAAATGCATATATTTTCTTGAGGGCAATTGGTTTAAGCTGTGATGAGATAAAGAAAAGTTTAACGAAATATTCATTTTTACTTCATGCTTCTGCTTTATATGAAACGAAAGAATTAGATAAGGAAATTGGTAAAATATCCGTAGAAGAAGTTACAAATGAAGAAGCATTGTTAATTGTTTATGGTAAGCTTCGTCCTAATGAACCTGCAACTGTTAATGTGGCTAAACAAATGCTTTATACACGTTTTTTTGATCCTAAAAGGTATGATTTAGGTGAAGTTGGAAGACATAAAATAAATAAAAAATTAAGTTTAAAGCTACCAAAATCTTTTCGTGTTTTATCTCCTCAGGATATTGTCTCTTCAATTGATTATTTAATTAATATTAAAGAACAAAATATTGGAAGATTTGATGATATAGACCACTTAGGTAATCGAAGGGTTAGGTCTGTTGGAGAGTTATTACAAAATCAAATTCGGGTAGGATTAAATAGATTAGAGAGAATTATTCGAGAACGTATGATGATCTGTGATTTGGATTCTTTAAGTTTATCTAATTTAGTAAATCCTAAGCCTTTAATGGCTTCTGTGAGAGAATTTTTTGGCTCTAGTCAATTATCTCAATTTATGGATCAAACAAATCCTTTATCTGAGTTGACACACAAAAGAAGAATTAGTGCCTTAGGCCCTGGAGGCTTAAATAAAGATCGTGCTGGTTTTGCAGTTAGAGATTTGCATCCTAGTCACTATGGTCGAATATGCCCTATTGAAACACCTGAAGGGCCTAATGCTGGTTTAATAGGATCTTTAAGTATTTATGCTCGAGTAAATTCATATGGTTTCATTGAAACACCATTTTATCAAGTTGAATCAGGTTATATTTTAAAAGACAAATATCCTATCTATTTAACTGCAGATGAAGAAGATGATTTACGTATTGCACCAGCAGATATATTCATCAATCAAAATAATTGTATTAATAATCAGGTAATACCAGTAAGATACAAGCAAGAATTTATTACAACACATGTTAATCAAGTAGATTATATAGCTGTTTCTCCTATTCAAGTAATTTCAGCAGCTACTTCCTTAATTCCTTTTTTAGAACATGATGATGCAAATCGTGCTTTAATGGGGTCAAATATGCAAAGACAAGCTGTACCTTTACTGTATCCTGAAAAACCTATTGTTGGTACTGGTTTAGAGTCAAAAGTAGCAAGAGATTCTAGAATGGTTGTTATAAGTAAAACAAAAGGAATAGTAAGTTATGTTTCTGGAACTAAAATTGGTATTCAAGATAATAATGGTTCCACAATTCATTACAGATTAAAAAAATATTATCGTTCTAATCAAGATACATGTATTAATCAAAGACCAATTGTTTGGCCTGGTGAAGTAATTAAAAAAGGTCAAGTTATTGCTGATGGAGCTTCTACTGATGGTGGTGAAATAGCATTAGGGCGTAATATATTAGTAGCATATATGCCTTGGGAGGGGTATAATTATGAAGATGCTTTTTTAATTAGTGAACGTTTAGTATATGAAGATATTTATACTTCTATTCATATTGAAAGATATGAAGTTGAAGCAAGACAAACTAAATTGGGTTCTGAAGAGATTACTCGTGATATTCCAAATGTGGGTGAAACGTCTTTAAGTTCATTAGATGATAATGGAATAGTAGCAATTGGTTCTTGGGTTGATTCAGGTGATATTTTGGTAGGTAAAATTACTCCTAAGGGAGAAGCTGATCAGCTTCCAGAAGGAAAATTGTTAAGAGCTATTTTTGGTGAAAAAGCGAGAGATGTAAAAGATACTTCTTTAAGATTACCAAATGCTGCGAAAGGTCGTGTTGTTAATATTAAAGTATTTACAAGACAAAAAGGAGATGAATTACCCCCAGGCACAAATGCAATGATTCGTGTATATGTTGCTCAAAAGCGTAAAATTCAAGTTGGTGATAAAATGGCTGGACGTCATGGTAATAAAGGTATTATTTCTCGCATTTTATCTAAGCAAGATATGCCATATTTACCAGATGGTACACCTATAGATATTATCCTAAATCCATTGGGTGTTCCTTCAAGAATGAATGTTGGTCAGTTATTTGAATGTTTATTAGGATTAGCTGGACAATATTTATGTAAACGTTTTAAAATTGTTCCATTTGATGAAATGTATGGAGCAGAAGCGTCACGTGCACTAGTCAATAATAAATTAAAACAAGCAAGTTTATTAAAGAAAAGAACTTGGTTATTTAATTCTTTACATCCAGGCAAAATAGTTTTATTTGATGGTAGAACAGGAGAACCTTTTGATAATCCAATTACAGTTGGTAAAGCTTATATGTTAAAATTAGTTCATTTAGTAGATGATAAAATACATGCTAGATCTACTGGTCCTTATTCTTTAGTTACACAGCAACCTTTAGGTGGTAGAGCCCAACATGGCGGACAAAGATTAGGTGAAATGGAAGTATGGGCTTTAGAAGCTTTTGGTGCAGCTTATACATTACAAGAGTTATTGACAGTAAAATCAGATGATATGCAAGGAAGAAATGAAGCTTTAAATGCTATTGTCAAAGGTAAGCCTATTCCTAAGCCTGGTACTCCAGAGTCATTTAAAGTTCTGATGAGAGAATTACAGTCATTGGGTTTGGATATTGCTGTTCATAGGGTAGAACTATTTGAAAATGGAGAAAACCAAGGTGTGGAAGTTGATTTAATGTCTACTGAATTTCAGTCTGGAATTTTTACTAATCATAAAAATAATTATCAAAATAATATAGGTTCTAAAGATATATTGGTAAATAAAGTTAATATTCACTCTGATTTAGAAATGAATAGTGATTACTAATTTCTTCTTGTAGTACCATAAGAAAAAATATATATATGAGTAAATTCGAGCAACATTTTGATTATGTAAAGATAAGTCTTGCTTCTCCTGAAAAAATTAGGCATTGGGGAGAAAGAGTATTGCCTAATGGACAAATTGTAGGGGAAGTTACTAAACCAGAAACTATTAATTATAGAACTTTAAAGCCAGAAATGGATGGTTTATTTTGTGAAAGAATTTTTGGTCCAGTAAAGGATTGGGAGTGTCATTGTGGAAAATATAAGCGCTTTCGTTATAAAGGTGTAGTTTGCGAAAGATGTGGTGTTGAGGTTACAGAATCAAAAGTTCGACGTCATAGAATGGCTTATATTGAACTTGCGGCTCCAGTAACTCATGTATGGTATTTAAAGGGAAGTACAAGTTATATTGCTTTAGCATTAGATTTAACAGTCAAAGAAGTAGAAAAAATTGTATATTTTCATTCTTATATTGTAACTCATCCTGGTAATTATGAAAAATTAAATTATAAGCAGTTATTAGAAGGGTATGAATGGAGATCTTTAGAAGATAAATTATACCCGCAGTCATCTAATTTATTTGGAATAGAAGTGAGTATAGGTGCAGAGGCAATTTTAAAATTATTAAAAGATATTAATTTAGAAATGACCGTAGAAATATTACGAGAAGAAGCATTAAAGCCACCTAAATTGTCTAAAAATCCTTCACCTAAGTTTAATAAAAAGATGAAAAGATTAAGGCTGCTAGAAAATTTCATCTCTACGGGTGCAGAACCAGCCTGGATGGTTTTTTCTGTAATACCTGTAATACCTCCAGATTTAAGACCTATGGTTCAATTAGATGGTGGTAGATTTGCAACGGCTGATTTAAATGAATTTTATCGTAGAATTATTAATAGAAATAATCGTTTAGCTAGATTAAAAGCTATATTAGCTCCAGAAATTATAATTAGAAATGAAAAAAGAATGCTGCAAGAAGCCGTAGATGCATTAATGGATAATGGTCGTCGTGGTAGAACAGTAGTTGGAGCTCATAATAGACCGTTAAAATCTCTATCAGATATAATTGAAGGTAAACAGGGCAGGTTTAGACAAAATTTATTAGGTAAACGTGTTGATTATTCTGGAAGATCAGTAATAGTTGTAGGTCCGAGTTTAAAGTTACATCAATGTGGTTTGCCTCGTGAAATGGCTTTGGAGTTATTCCAACCTTTTGTTACTCATCGTTTGATTTTGCAGGGTTTAGTAAATAATATTAAAGCTGCAAAAAAAATAATACAAAAAAATGAGCCTATTGTTTGGAATGTTTTAGAAGAAGTAATTCATAGCCATCCTGTTTTATTAAATAGAGCGCCTACGTTACATCGTTTAGGCATTCAAGCATTTGAGCCTATTTTAGTAGAAGGGAGGGCAATTAAATTACATCCTTTAGTATGTCCTGCTTTTAATGCAGATTTTGATGGAGATCAAATGGCAGTTCATATACCTCTATCTTTAGAAGCTCAAACAGAAGCTAGATTATTAATGTTAGCTCCTCATAATTTTTTATCTCCTGCTACTGGTCAACCTATATTAATGCCTAGTCAGGATATGGTACTAGGTTGTTATTATCTAACTTCAAATAATCCTGCTTCTCAAAAAGGTCAAGGTCAATATTTTTCTGGCTTAAATGATGCATTAAAAGCTTATCAACAGAAAAAAATAGATTTACATGCATTTATTTGGGTACGTTTTAATGGATTATTACAATCTAATAATGAGAAATTAGTTGAAAAATATTCTGATAACCATGATATTACTACATTTATTTTTAATAACAGAATAGTTAAAGAATATTCAGATCATAAAATTTTAGTTCAGTATATACGTACTACTGTTGGTCGCATTTTATTTAATAATGTAATATATGAATCTTTAGTTTAATTTTATTCTATAAAAAGATTAATTATGAAAAAAAGCTTTACAAATCCTTTATTTATTAATAATGTTGTAGATAAAGTCCAGTTAAAAAAAATTATTATATGGTCATTTAGAAATTATGGTGTTGCACGTGCTGCTAATATGGTAGATAAATTAAAAGATCTAGGATTTTATTATGCAACCAAAGCAGGAATTTCACTTAGCTTAGAGGATTTACGAATACCTCCTCAAAAACAAAATCTTTTAAAACAAACAATTAAATCAATTGAACATACGGATAATCGTTATAAAAGAGGGGAAATAACAGCTGTTGAAAGGTTTCAAAAAGTAATTGATACTTGGAATAATGCCAGTGAAGCTTTAAAAAAAGAAGTGATAATGTATTTTAAAAATACAGATCCTTTAAATACAATATATATGATGGCTTTTTCTGGTGCACGTGGTAATATTTCACAGGTGAGGCAGCTTGTTGGTATGAGAGGTTTAATGGCAGATCCACAGGGGCAAATTATTGATTTACCTATTTCTAGTAATTTTAGAGAAGGTTTAACAGTTACAGATTATTTTATTTCATCTTATGGTGCACGTAAAGGTTTAGTAGATACAGCTTTAAGAACGGCAGATTCAGGTTATTTAACAAGAAGATTAGTTGATGTTGCTCAAGATGTAATTATTCGTGAAGTAAATTGTAAAACTTCTAAAGGTATACTATTAGAAGATATGATTGATCATAATAAAACATTAATTAGTTTAGAACAAGCATTACTAGGTAGGGTTCTTGCAGAAGAAATCAGAGATCCTCTTTCTAATGTTATTTTAGCACGTCCTGGACAAGCCGTTGATCCTTGGTTAGCTACTACAATTGTTAAATTAGGGTATAAAAGTGTTTTCGTTAGATCTCCAATTACTTGCAACTCTGTAGGTTCTGTATGTCAATTATGTTATGGTTGGAATTTAGCACATGGTCAAATGGTGGATCTTGGTGAAGCAGTAGGTATTATTGCTGCACAGTCTATTGGTGAACCCGGAACACAGTTGACAATGAGAACTTTTCATACAGGTGGTGTATTTACTGGTGAATTAGCACAAAAGATTATTCATACTCATGATGCACAAGTTAAGTATTTAAGTGATATGCATATGGTAAGTTCTCGCACGCGTCATGGTGATTCTGCTATGCTTATAACAGCAGATTGTAAATTAAAAATCATAGATTTATCTGGAAAAAATCATTTTATTAATTTAGTCAAAGGTGCTTTATTATTAGTTAAAAATAACCAACAAATACGTGCTGGACATGTAATAGCTGAATATCCTTTAAGTAATCGTATTATAAAAGAAAAGGCTCAAAAAGCAATAACGGCAGATTTTTCTGGTAATGTGTATTTAAAAGATTTTAATCCTGAAGACATTCATCTTAATAGAAATATGGTTCATACTATATCTGGTAGTGGTGTTTTATGGATTTTGTCTGGAATTGTTTATAGTATACCAGATGATGCTCATTTAATTATTAATCAGAATCAACAAATTTATGAAAATAGTTTATTAGCTAAAACTCAGCTTGTAAGTCGTTATAATGGAATTGTTCAAATTTTAGATAATCAAGCCTCATATAAAGAAATACAAATTGTAACATCTTCTAAAACTTGTACTAATGTTAAAGTATATTTAGATAAACAAAATAATTATAGTAATTATATTCTTGAAATAAATGATCTAGATAAATTTGTTTTAAAAATTGATATTAAACAAAAAGTAATAGATGATCAAGTAATAGGTGATCTTATAACAGATATTTATAAAACAAAAACAGGCGGAATTATTAAATATTTAGATCTCCCAATTTCTAAAAAAAAGTTTCATAATAATTATGAGTATTATGATATTTTAGGGTCAGGATATATTTTGTGGATACCAGAAGAAACCCATGAAGTTAATAAAGATGTTTCTTTATTGTTAGTTAAGCATGGTGATTTTATTAGTGTTGGTACAGAAATTATTAAAAATGTATTTGCAAATAACGCGGGCACTTTAGAAGTAGTCCAAAGAGATGGAATTATTCGCGAAATAATAATTAAACCTTGTAAAGCTTATGGTATTAAAAATAAAAAAGTTCATATACCATCATATATGAATAAACGGAGAGGTTTTTTAAGACCAGGAGAAAAAGTAATTGATGATGTAGTGGCAGATAAACTAGTTTATTGGGAATATATGCACACTCAAGAAGAAGATTTTGTTTTAGTTCGACCTGTGATTGTATATTCTGTTCCTAAAAAAGGATTCACTATATCTTATACACAAGACTCTTTTGGACTTGATATGTTTAATTTACAGATGATAAGACGTACATATTATCGTGATGGTGCAAGAGTGAAATCTATTTATGGTATTGACTTATTAAAAACACATTTAGTTGTTAAATTAGATTCTTTAGTTTCTGGCTTAGTATGTAAAATTAATTTGATACCATATTCTGAATCATTATTTTTTTTAAAGCTTAGTACTTCAGATATACTATCATTTAAGGAATTTTCTGTAGAAAAAAATAAAAATTTTTATACTAAAACTTTAATAAAAGTAAAGAATGGTCAATATATAAAAAATAACTCAGTCATTGCTCAAACTGATGTATTATCAAGTATATCTGGAACAGTTCAAAGTATTCAACAAAATAAATATTCTAATCGTCGTATTTTAATTACTACTTCTATAGATTTAAAATGTATTCCTTTTGCTAATAATCAATTAATAAAAGTGAAAGTAAATGATTGGGTTTATGCAGGTGATGAAATAGCTTCTAATTTATTTACTTATAATTCTGGAAAAATAATTGCTATAAGAGATAATCAAATTATACTAAGAATAGGTCAACCATATTTAATTTCAACAGGTTCTATTTTACATGTGGCTGATGGTAGTTTAGTGCAACGTGGTGAAAACATATCAACTTTAATGTTTGAAAGAGCTAAAACAGGTGATATTATTCAGGGTTTACCAAGAATTGAAGAAATACTTGAAGCACGTAAAAAATCTGATAATTCTTTTAATCCTCATCTAATATTAGAATCAAGTTTTAGATCTTATTTAAATCAAGGTTTAAGTATATATGATGCAACAAGATTAAGTTTATTAAATATTCAATTATCTTTAGTTAAAGAAGTTCAATTAGTATATCAATCCCAAGGAGTAGAAATTTCTGACAAACATATTGAAGTTATTATTAGGCAAATGACTTCCAAGGTTAAAATTGAAAAAGGTGGTGATACAGAGTATTTACCCGGAGAAATAATAGAATTACAAAAGGTTGAATCAGTGAATCATTCATTATCTGTTATGAATAAAAAAGAAGCTTCTTATTGTCCTATACTTTTGGGTATTACTAAAGCTTCATTAAATACGGAAAGTTTTATTTCAGCAGCTAGTTTTCAAGAAACTACAAAAGTATTAACAGAAGCAGCTATTTCTGGAAAATTAGATTGGTTAAGAGGTTTAAAAGAGAATGTAATTATTGGGCGTTTAATACCAGCGGGCACAGGTTTTAATAGTTATAATTCTATTTTAAATAAATCTAATAGTATAAATGTAATTAATAATGATATATCTAGTGTATCACATTCTGTAAATACACAGTCCAATATGTCAATATCTAGTTTTGAGGATATTATTTTAGATGATAGAAGTGCTCGAAATTATCATTCAAATATTAATAAAGATTCAAGTAATTCGATAAGTGATAATTCATACTAATGAATATTTTTTTGGTTTTTCATTATAAATCACTATCATGTTGCACTTATATTTTTTTATGTATTATGCTATTATTTTTATAAGTTTTTTAATTTTACAGTTTTTTATATAGTTGTTTTGAGAAAGTTTATAAGTTTTTACTTTTTATATTATTAAAAATTAGTTTAATTATTATGGCAGTAGTATCATTATCAGAATTATTAGAAGCTGGTGTTCATTTTGGTCATCAGTCTAGACGGTGGAATCCCAAAATGTTTCCTTATATATATACTGAAAGAAATGGTATACATATCATTGACTTAGTGCAAACAGCTCAATTATTAACAGAGGCATATGATTTTGTTAAAAATTGTGCAAGTGAAGGAAAAAAGTTTTTGTTTTTAGGTACTAAGAGGCAGGCAGCTGGTATTGTTGCTCAAGAAGCCTTACGTTCTAATTCATATTATGTTAATCAAAGATGGCTAGGTGGTATGTTAACTAATTGGGTAACTATTAAATCCCGCGTAGAGAGACTAAAAGAGTTAGAAGAAAGAGAAAATTCTGGCTTGATTGATAATTTGCCTAAGAAAGAAGCTGCAAAGGCACGTAGAGAATTATATAAATTAAAAAAACATTTAGATGGTATTAAAGAAATGAAAAAAATACCAGATTTAATTGTTATTATTGATCAAAAACGAGAAACAACTGCTATTCAAGAATGTATTAAATTAGGCATTCCTACAATATGTATATTAGATACTAATTGTAATCCTGAACTTATAGACATACCTATACCAGCTAATGATGATGCTATTAGATCTATTCAATTAGTTGTTAGTAAAATAGCTGATGCTATTTTAGAAGGAAATCAAATGGGTTAATAAATATTAATCAATGATGAGGTTATGTAAATATAAATATTTTATATAATATTTGAAGATTTCTACTTTTTCACTAATTTAACGTATATTAAGTTAGTATAACATAAGGAGTAATGATGGTAATAAAAATTTCTGCCAAATTTGTTCAAGAATTACGTAATAAGACAGGTGCAGGTATGATGGATTGTAAAAAAGCATTACAATCTTCTGATGGTGATATGCAGTTGGCAATAGAAGCTTTAAGAAAAAAAGGTTTAGCAATGGCTGATAAAAAAGCTAATAGAATTGCTGTTGAAGGTATTATAGAAAGTTATATACATGCAGGATCTAGAATAGGTGTTTTAGTAGAAATTAATTGTGAAACTGATTTTGTTGCAAGAAGATCGGAGTTTCAAAATTTAGCAAAGGATTTAGCAATGCAAATAGCAGCTTGTCCCTCTGTTAAGTATGTCTCAGTAGATCATATTGATAATAGTATTATTGAACGTGAAACGAGAATAGAATCTGAAAAAGAAGATTTATTAAATAAACCCGCAAATATTAAAGAAAAGATTATTTCTGGAAGAGTAGAAAAAAGATTAAAAGAAATGTCTTTGATTAATCAACCTTTTATAAAAAATACAGATATTTCTATTGAAGAATTGATTAAACAACATATTGCTTTGTTAGGAGAAAACATTAAAGTAAGAAGATTTGAAAAGTTTTTACTAGGAGAAGGTTTAGATAAAAAAGAAAATAATTTTCTTGTTGATGTTGAAAATATTATTAATAAGTAAAGGTAAATTCATTTAAATTAACTTAATAATGTTCAATAATTGTTAATATACATATATAATTATGTATAACAGTATTTTTTTATAGCGTTATAACAAAGTTAGTCTTATCAGATACTTTAATAAATTAATAATGTATTATTTTATATTAAAATTAAAAGATTTTTTTACTAATCATAAATACTATGGTTTTTATATATCAAAAAAGTATTCAAAATTTATCTCTAGCAGTATCTGGAGTTGAAGTCGGTAAACATTTGTATTGGGAAATAAATGGTTATAAAATTCATGGTCAAGTTTTTATTGTATCATGGTTGGTTATTTTTGTTTTATTATTATTAGCATTTATAGGTACTAGAAATTTAGAACGTATTCCTAAAAAATGGCAAAATTTTATGGAATTTGTACTAGAATTTTTACAAGATATTGCGAAAAATCAAATAGGTGAGCATGAGTATAGGCAATGGGTTCCTTATATTGCTACAATTTTTTTATTTATTTTAGGTAGTAATTGGGCTGGTGCTTTAATACCATGGAAATTAATTGAATTACCAGAAGGTGAATTAGCTGCACCAACTAATGATATTAATACTACCGTTGCATTATCTTTATTGACTTCTTTATCATATTTTTATGCTGGTATTAGCAAAAATGGTATAGGTTATTTTTCTAGATATATAGAGCCTACACCTGTTCTTTTGCCTATTAATATTTTGGAAGATTTTACGAAGCCTTTATCTTTGAGTTTTAGATTATTTGGTAATATATTAGCGGATGAATTAGTTGTTTCTGTATTTACTTTATTGGTACCTATTTTAATACCTTTGCCAGTTATGATATTAGGTCTATTTGCTAGTTCAATTCAAGCTTTAATATTTTCAACTTTATCTGCTGCATACATAGGAGAAGCTTTAGAAGGTCATGGTGATCATTAAATATATTCTTGATCTATGTTTTTAAGAATTTAGAAATCTGTTAATTGTCTATTTATTGTATTAAATTTATATATATTTATTATGGATTCTATTATTTCCGCTGCATCTGTAGTCGCTGCTGGTCTTGCTGTTGGTTTAGCTGCAATTGGTCCTGGTATTGGTCAAGGAAGTGCAGCTGCAAATGCTGTTGAAGGTATTGCAAGACAACCAGAAGTTGAAGGTAAAATAAGAGGAACTCTTTTATTAAGTTTAGCTTTCATGGAATCTTTAACTATTTATGGATTAGTAGTAGCTTTATCTCTTCTTTTTGCTAATCCTTATACAGGTTAATTGATCTTTACTAACGCTTAGTTTAATTATATTATTGACTAATCTAAGCGTTTTGCTAAGATCTTATTTCTTTATATTATTTTATAAATTAACTAAAAACAAAGATGATAAATTTACCTCTTTTATTTGCTTTACAAGCATCCAGTACAAAAGTTGAAGGAGGTCTTTTTGATTTTAATGCAACTTTGCCATTGATGGCATTACAATTTATTATTCTAACTTTTGTATTAAATTTTATTTTTTACAAGCCGGTTAGTCAGGTTTTAGATGACAGAGATGAATATATTCGTAATAGTTTAACTACTGCTTCAGCATCTTTACTTAAAGCTAATGAATTGACAAAAAAGTATGAAAAAGAACTAGCTCAATCTCGAAAAGAAGCTCAAAATATTATTAAAACATCTCAGCAAGAAGCACAAAAAATTGTTTCTGTTAAAATTAAAGAAGCTCAGCTGGATGCTGAAAAACTAATTGCAGAAGCATCTGATCAGTTAAATATTCAAAAAGAACAAGCTCTTAAAACTTTAGAAGCTCAGGTTGATGCATTAAGTGATAAAATTCAATATAAGCTATTAGAGAATCAGTCATTAGTATAGAAAAATATATTAATAATTATAATTTTAGTGGTAATGGGAGAATATTATGAATAATATTATTCGAATATTTACGATATTTGCTAATGATAATCATCATTCAGTAATAAGTTTAAATTCGAATTTTTTAGAGGCTAATGTTATTAATATATTGCTTCTTCTTTCTGGTTTAATATATGTGCTAAAGCAGTTTTTAGGTTCAGCCTTGTTGGTAAGACAAAATAAAGTTTTATCTGCTATTCAAGAAGCAGAAGAGCGTTTGCAACAAGCAAATCTTCGATTAGAAGAATCAGAAAAACAATTAGCACAAACACAAATAGTTATTAAAAAGATACAAGGAGAAGCTAGTTTAACGGCTCAAAAAGTTCGTGAATCAATATTAGCTCAAGGAAAACTTGATATAGAACGTTTAACTTCTGCTAGTAAGGCAACATTATCTATAGCTGAAAATCAAGTTAGACAAGAAATACAACAGCAAATTATAACTTTAGCAATTAGTAGAGTAGCTACACAATTGCAAAATCAGATGACACCTATAATTCAATCAAAAATTGTGGATTATAGTATTATGCAGTTAGGAGAAAAAATATGAGTTCTCAAAATGCAAATGATAAAATAGCTTTGCCATATGCAGAAGCACTTTTAGAATATGCAAGTGAAAATAAACTTATAAGTGACATGAATAGCAGTTTATCTTCTATTCAAAATTTGTTAGCTGAATCTACAGATTTTAAAGTATTTTTAAATAATCCATTGACGGCCACAGAAGTTAAAAAAGTTGTTATTACTAAATTATTAGCCAATCAAGTTAATGATTTTTTATTAAAATTCTTATTAGTTTTAGTTGATCGTCGTAGAATTAATTTAATTAACTTGATTATTGATAAATATTTTGAGTTAGCATATAAATTAGATTCAATTACTATTGTAAATATATCTACATCTGTTGCTTTAACTGAAGCACAACAAGAGGCTCTTATTAATAAACTGAAAACGATGACTAATAGTCAGACAGTAAAACTGGAAATGAATATAGATACTAGTTTACTAGGAGGTTTTATAATTCAAATTGGTTCTAAAGTTATTGATACTAGTCTAGCTGGTAAGTTAAAAAATATGGCTTTTTATTTAAATAATATGTAAAAAAAGAAAATTATGTAGAAATTTTTATAATTTTGATATTGAAATTAAACAAAAAATAAATAATATATTGTATATAAAATATTGATGATATGGTAAATATTAGACCTGATGAAATTAGTAATATTATACGTCAACAAATTGATGAATATGATCAGCAAATAAAAGTTGCTAATGTAGGAACAGTTTTACAAGTAGGTGACGGTATAGCTCGTGTATATGGCTTAGATGAAGTAATGGCTGGAGAGCTATTGGAATTTTCAGATCAAACAATCGGTATTGCTTTAAATTTAGAAAGTGATAATGTGGGTGTTGTTTTGATGGGAGATGGTAGAGAAATTTTAGAGGGAAGTTCTGTAAAGGCGACAGGAAAAATTGCTCAAATTTCGGTTGGTGATGATTTTTTGGGTAGGGTAGTTGATTCGTTAGCACGTCCTATCGATGCAAAAGGTATTCCAAATACATCAGATACGCGTTTAATTGAATCTTATGCTCCAGGTATTATTGGTAGACAGTCTGTTTGTGAACCTTTGCAGACGGGTATTACAGCTATTGATTCTATGATACCTATTGGTAGGGGTCAAAGAGAATTAATTATTGGAGATAGGCAAACTGGTAAAACAGCTGTTGCTTTAGATACAATTATTAATCAAAAAGGACAAGATGTTATATGTGTCTATGTAGCAATTGGACAAAAAGCATCGTCAGTAGCTCAAGTTGTTTCTACTTTAGAAGAGAAAGGAGCTTTAGACTATACTATTATAGTTGCTGCTAATGCTGATGATCCTGCTACATTACAATATATTGCTCCTTATACTGGAGCAGCCTTAGCTGAATATTTTATGTATAAAGGAAAAGCTACATTAGTTATCTATGATGATTTAACAAAACAAGCTCAGGCATATCGCCAAATGTCTTTACTTTTGAGAAGACCTCCTGGTCGAGAAGCTTATCCAGGAGATGTATTTTATTTACATTCGAGATTACTTGAAAGAGCAGCTAAATTAAATTCTGATCTTGGAGGTGGTAGTATGACAGCTCTACCTATTATTGAAACACAAGCAGGAGATGTTTCTGCTTATATTCCTACAAACGTGATTTCAATTACAGATGGTCAAATATTTTTATCTGGTGATCTATTTAATTCTGGTATTAGACCAGCAATTAATGTTGGAATCTCTGTATCTAGGGTAGGATCTGCTGCTCAAATTAAAGCTATGAAACAAGTGGCTGGTAAATTAAAGCTAGAATTAGCTCAATTTGCTGAATTGGAAGCTTTCTCTCAATTTGCTTCAGATTTAGATAAAACAACACAAAATCAATTAGAAAGGGGACAAAGACTTAGAGAAATTTTAAAACAAGCACAAAATTCTCCTATTCCAGTAGAAGAACAAACAGCCGTAATTTATACAGGTGTTAATGGATATTTAGATGATATTGCATTAAGTCAAGTAAAAGATTTTATTACTGCGTTAAGAGAAGATTTGAGAAATTCAAAACCAGAATTTGGAGAAAGTATCAGAACTACTAAAAAATTAAGTCCTGAATCAGAAGAATTATTAAAAAAATCTATAGAAGATGTTAGACAAGCTTTTTCTGTAGTATAAATTAGGGAATTATATTAATTGCATATATATTATTTTTTCTATAAATAAGAAAAATAAAGCAAGATAGTTATTTTATATATTATCTTGTTTATTTTTTATTATCTGTTGATTATAATTTTTTCTTTGTTAGTTCCATAATGATTTTACATGGTTGATGTTTGATTGTATATAATATTTTCGTATCCATATTTTTCTAATTGTTTTGCTGTATCTGCATTCCCAGTATATACAATCTTACCTTCTTTCATTATATGAATATAATCAGGTATTACATAATCTAATATTCTTTGATAATGTGTAATAATCATTATAGATTTTTCTTTTGTTAATATTGAATTTATGTTTTTGCTTATATTTTTTAATGCATCTATATCAAGTCCTGAATCAATTTCATCTAATATACCAAGTTTACTATCTAATAAAATCATTTGTAAGATTTCATTTTTCTTTTTTTCACCCCCAGAAAATCCTTCATTAACATTACGTGATAAAAATTGTGGATTCATATCAATTTTTTCAATATATTTATTTATAAGTTCAAAAAATGATAATGGATCTAATTCTGTTTTTTTATATGCTTTTTGTTTTGCATTATATGCAAGACGTAAAAAATCTGCATTGCTGACTCCAGGAATTTCTATTGGGTATTGAAAAGCTAAAAAAATACCTCTAATAGCTCTTTCTTCCGGGTTCATATCAGTAATATTTTGTCCATTAAATTTAATATTACCATGTGTAATATTATAGTTAGGATGTCCTGCAATTACTTTGGCTAATGTACTTTTGCCTGACCCATTTTTACCCATAATAGCATGTATTTCACCTGGTTTAATGGTTAAATTGACTCCTTGTAAAATATCTATATTATTAACAGTAACATGTAAGTTGTTAATATTTATTAAGTTATCATTCATATTTTGTTAACCTATTGTTCCTTCTAATTTTAAATTAAGTAGTCTATCTGCTTCCATAGCAAATTCCATGGGTAATTCATTAAATACTTCTTGGCAAAAACCACTAATCATGATTGATAAGGTCTCTTCTATTGAAATACCTCTCTGTAAAAAATAAAATATTTGTTCTTCACCAATTTTAGATGTTGATGCTTCATGTTCAATTTTAGAAAAGGAATTTTGAGCCTGTAGATATGGGTAAGTATTTGCTTTTGATTTATTACCTATAATTAAAGAGTCGCATGATGAATAATTATGAGAATAATTTGCTTTTGGTCCAATTTTTACTAAACCACGGTAACTGTTAATTGATCTGCCTGCGGATATACCTTTTGAAATAATTTTACTCTTTGTATTTTCACCAAGATGAATCATTTTACTACCAGTATCTGCTTGTTGATAGTTATTTGTTAATGCGACAGAAGCAAATTCTCCTATTGATTGTTTTCCGATTAATATACAACTAGGATATTTCCATGTAATAGCAGAACCAGTTTCAACTTGTGTCCATAAAATTTTGGAATTTTTGCCGATACATAAACCTCGTTTAGTAACAAAATTATAAATACCTCCTTGTCCTTTGCAATTACCGGAATACCAATTTTGAACAGTAGAGTATTTAATAGTAGCATTATCTAGAGCAACTAGTTCTACAATTGCAGCATGTAATTGATTATTATCAAATTGAGGTGCTGTACAACCTTCTAGATAGCTAACGTAACTATTTTTATCAGCAATTATTAATGTTCTTTCAAATTGACCTGATTCTTTATTATTAATTCTAAAATATGTTGATAATTCGAGTGGACAGTGTGTATTAGGTGGTATGTAGCAAAAAGATCCATCACTAAATGCAGCTGAATTTAAAGCAGAGAAATAATTATCTCCTATGGGTACTACAGAACCTAAATATTTTTTTATTAATTTAGGATACTTATGTATTGCTTCGGATATAGAGCAAAAAATTACACCAACACTGGCTAATTCTTTTTTAAACGTTGTAGCAACAGATATACTATCAAATACGGCATCTACAGCAACATTCGTTAATCGTTTTTGTTCATTTAGTGGTATACCTAATTTCTCAAAAGTTTCCAAAATAGTTGGATCTACATCGTTTAAACTATTAATTTTTTTCTTATATTTGGGTACAGAATAATAGATGATATTATCGTAATCAATTTTTCTATATTTTAGTTCACCCCATGTTGGTTCTTGCATTTTTTGCCATTTTTTGTATCCTCTAATTCGAAAATTTAATAAGTAGTTAGGTTCTTTTTTATTTATACTAATTAATTCAACGATTTTTTCTGTTAAGCCTTTAGGAAAACTTTGTGACTCTATATCAGTTTGAAATCCATATTTATATGGTTTATTTATGAAATCATTTAAATTATTTACTTTTGTATCATTGTATTTAATATCTGTCATCTTTATGTATTTTTTTAATTTAAATTATAAAAAATATCATTAGTTATAAGTTTTTATTATTTTTTCAGATTAACAATAGAAAAATTAATATAATTAAATTTTTTTATTTGTATAATATATGCCATTCTTATAATTTGACAATAACTAAAGTTTAGAAGGCTTATATAAAAAGCATATAATATATTGTTTTGATTAAATTTTAATATAAAATTGGTATTTCTCATAATAATAGTGATATATAAGAAGGAAATTTTTTGAGAAATTAATAGAATCAATTGAGAAGATAAAGCTATAATAAATATAATTTTTTTATAGTGAAAACTTTTGTTTTTCTGCATAAAAGATAATATGGATAATATGATAAACTCATATTTAGTTGTTAAAAACAGTATTTTAAGCCACAAATTATATGTAATAGGAATTAATATAGATCTTATAAAAAATTCTGGTATTACTATTTTTATATCTTTTTCTTTATAGATAGTATTTATATTATATTCATTTTTATAATTTATATATAAAAACATATTAACAAGAAAAAAAAAGTTATTAATAGATTATTAAAGGTTAATATGCATTTTTTGCTAGGTACAGGTAAATGGATAATAATTAATAAAGATATTACCATAATTAGAATATTATATATAATACTAAAGTAATAAAAGCAAGATAAGTAGAATATAATAATAAAGCTTTTTTGGTTATTTTTAAAATAATGTAACCATGTTTTAGGAGCTATAATATATTCATTGAAAAATGTAATAGGAATTAAGTGAGTAAACATAATTAGATGTATTTTTTAATATTTTCTTGTTATAATAATATCTATATATAAAATTTGTAACTATATTAAGAGGGTAGATGGCGAAATTGGTATACGCATCACACTCAAAATGTGACAACTATAGTTTTGAGGGTTCAAGTCCCTCTCTACCCATTTGCTATAAATTAAATACATATTACATATTATAAAAACAATGAGTTTATTAATTTTAGGTGGTACTGGTACATTAGGAAGACAGATTGTAAGGCGTGCTTTAGATGAAGGTTTTCAGGTTAAATGTTTAGTGAGAAATTTTCGTAGAAGCTCATTTTTAAAAGAATGGGGTGCTGAACTAATTTATGGAGATTTAAAGGTTCCAGAAACAATTCCTTTGACTTTAATTGGTATTACGGCAATAATAGATGCTTCATCTGCAAGACCTTCTGATCTGTATAGCACAACTCAAATAGATCTATATAGTAAGTACATTATAATTAAAGCTGCTAAAAAAGCTAATATAAAAAAATATATATTTTTTTCTATTCTAAATGCTCAAAAATATCCAGAAATTCCTTTAATGAATATGAAACTGAAAATAGAAAAATCATTAAAAGAATCAGGCTTAAATTATACAATTTTTACTTTAGCAGGTTTTTTTCAAGGTTTAATTACTCAATATGCTTTACCAATTTTAGAACAAAAGTCTGTATGGATTACTAAAAGTAAAACAACCATTGCTTATATTGATACTCAGGATATAGCTAGATTAACTATCAAAAGTTTATCAATTGAACAGTCTAATAAATGCATTTTGCCATTAGTTGGAAATTATGCCTGGAATTCATTAGAAATTATAGAGCTTTGTGAAAAATTATCTGGCCAAAGATCGAAAATTATAAGAATTCCAGTGTATTTATTGAAATTTACTCAAAAATTCACTAAATTATTTCAATGGAGTTGGAATATTTCTGATAGATTAGCCTTTACAGAAGTTATTAGTAGAGGAGATAATTTTAATTGTTCTATGGATGATGTTCATATTTTATTAAATGTTAGTAAAAAAGAAATAATAGAATTAGATATTTATATGCAAGAATATTTTACTAAAATAATGAAAAAATTAAGAGAATTAAATACAAAAGAAGTAGTTGAAAATACAAAATTTTAATCAAATTAACTAAATGAATTTATTTATTGGAACAGGTAAAATAATGAGTAACCCAAGACTTTGTCGTATTAAGCAAAAAGTTTTCTTGAAAATAAATATTATATTGTTTAATAAAAAGAAAAAAATGTACCTATATTCAATTATTTGTTTCATAAAAGGTAAGTTAGGAATTCATTTATTTGATATATTAAAAAAAAATGATATTGTAATCATTGAAGGGTATATTAAAATAAAATTTGAAAAAATTTATCATAATAATAAAAGTGTAAAAATGGTAACTATTCAGGCTAAAAAAGTATATAATTTGAAAAGACTAGTATTTTAAGTCATTTAACTATGTGTTAATTAAATAATTTTAAATTATCATTTTTAGTGTACAATATTATTTAATGTTAATATTGTGCTATAGTTTAGTATAATTTTAAGGAAATATATTATGTTTACATTAAAGATTTTCGTTTATACCACAGTGATTTTTTTTAGTTCTCTTTTCTTTTTTGGTTTTTTATCTAATGACCCATCAAGAAATCCAAATCGTAAAGATTTAGAATAATTATTTATTACTAATAGCTAGTTTAATCTATGCTATTAGTTTTATTTATAGAAATTTTAATATCAGATGTGAAACAGATAGATTGATATTTATCATTAATTTTAATAATTCCAAATGATAATTTAAAGTTTTTATCAATAAAATAAATATATTCTATATATTTAATATTCCTGATAGAATTTGTTATTTTTAAAACTTTATTAGAATTAAAAACGAATATATACTGTTTTATTGTTTTATTTTTAGTTCTATTAATAAAGCCTTGTTTATTGTTTAATATACATGGATATATATCTCTATATATTGTATACTTATTGTTATTTTTAGTAATACAAACAATGTTTTGTAAATCAGTATAATTTAAACTATTTAATGCTGGTATTTCGGTAGTGAATTTTTGTTTATATATCTTTTGATTTTTTAAATTATAAATAGTTTGATTAGATATCCACTGACCTTCTAAATAATTCACTAGATTTTTGAATGTTAGTATCATAATTTTAATTAATTAATTGTTGTTAGTCTAAGATTAAAATAATCTTAATTGATAATGATTTATATCATATTGATTAATTTTGTATTCAAAACGAATCTTTGGTAATTTTTTAATAGGTATATCCATTTGTATTCCTGATCCTAGACTATAATTATATTTAAAAATTTTATTTTTATAATAAACTTTATTATTAATATTACTAAATACATAGTAAGAACAAAATTTACTTAAAGAAATATGGTATTCTATTTGATATAAACATTTTGCATTATATTTGATCATTCTTGTATACCTTTTTTGAAAATATATTTGAAAATTTATATGGTTTATATCATTAAGCATATTTGTGTAATTATTATAGATGATGAAAGAATTCATGTTTATAAAAATATTGATAGCATTTTTTTTAATAAATTTTAAATATTTAGGTAATAAAATAATTTGATAATATTTAAGTTTTATATTATTTTTACTAAATTTATCTTTATTTAAAATATTTTTTTTGATAATTTTTTGAGGCTTTAAAAATAAAAATTCAAATGTAACAACTTTTCCTGACTCTAGAAATTTTCTATATTTTAAGTTACTATATTTAATCTCAGTATTTATTAATATAATTTTTTGTTGAACTAATTTTTTGTATCTTTGAATTTTTAATTTTTTAATTAATGATGTGTTTAAGTAATATGTTTTAAAATATAGAAATTTTTCTGTAAATAAATTATGTACGTTTATATATTTAAATTTGTATTTAAAGTTTTTAAATATATTTTGATTAATTATTATAAAGTTACCTCTTGATTTTATATTAATACTATGCATTATTTTATTTTTTATGACTATATCATTTGTTATTTTATTTTGTTGAGGATATATTTTTTTATTTTTATATATTTTTTGATAAATATTTAATTTTATAAAGTTAAATATTATTTTATTAAGCTTAATGTATGGTATTAATATTAAAAATTCAAATTCCGGAATATTATTAATAGTTTGTAAATTGATTTTATAATTGGAGTTAATATAATTTAAATAATAATTAAACCTTAAATATTTAAAATTAAAAATCTTCTTTAAATTACTTTTATATTTTAAGTAGATAACATGAGATTTATGTATTTGTGATATTTGTTGAATAAATTTCTGTAAAATTCTCGGTAATGTATGAAAATTAATTGGAATGGAAAGAACATAATCATTATTTAAAATTTTGTATAATAATAATTTATTAATATTAGAATCATAATTGTAAATATAACCATAATGATTTGTAATAATAGAATATTCAATCTGTAATACTAAACCTTGTTTATATTTTTGGACTTTGTAATGACATGTTTTTAATAGCTGTATTTTTTTCAGATATATAATTCCTCTATCTATTTTTTTTTTATTGAATATTGATTTTTTTGATACGCCTAATTCTTTTATTAGTATCTTGTTTATTTTATTAATTATTGTTGAACTTAAAATATTATTTGATTTACAGATTAAATAATTTGCAATAATTTGCCCTTCAAAAATTTGTACATATAAATTCTGTGATTGCTTTTTGTACTTTAATTTAATATATGTATGTGAAAAACCATTATTAATATACCATGCATAAATTCTATTTATAATATGGTGTATTTTAGAATAATCTATAGGTGCACCTAATTGAGGTTTTAAAATATGTATAAGTAATTTTTGTGGTATTTGTAAATATTTATAATTTTGAATTTCTATTTTTTTGATAATATTATTTATATGAACTTTTATAATATAATATTTTAAGTTATTTATATTAATAATAAAGTAATTTAATTGGTTTATTGTACCTATATTTTTCAGATATTCTAAAATTTTTTTTACATGTATTTTAGATTTATATTGATTTATTTTATTATAGTAATTTGGTAAAATTTTTAAAAATAATTTTTGATTTTCTATCTTTGAATTATTAATTTGTATTTTATTTTTATAATGGATTATATATGCTTGAAATGCTAGTTGTTGATTGTAATTTATAGATTTTTGAATTTTACTTTTATATAAAAAAATAGAGAATATAAAGAAAAAAATAATTAATATTTGATTTGTTTTTTTGAATATATAATATATATTAGTAGTAAAAAATTTGTACTTTATCCATATATTATTTGCTGTTCTTTTCATTATTATGTTGTGTTTATATTTTGATCAGCTTGTAAATAGTAACTAATTTTATAATATTTTATTATTATTAATATAATAAAAATACAATGAAGTATTGGAATTTGAAAAAAATTAACCGCTCAGCACTTGATAAAACAGGTCTTATACCTAGGTCTATTAGTAAACTATTTGAAAAATTTAAGAAAGAACTAGATCCTAATGCTGAAATTGAGGTATTAGAAGAGTTTAAAGTGTCGCGTTATCAAACTGTAACATCTGTAAAATATTTACTTATTTTATTTATTATACCTATACTTGTAAACCAAATATCAAAAAGTTTTATTTTTGGACCTTATGTCAATTATTTATGGAATCATCATGAGCATAGTATTTTTCTAAATGAATCACAAGAAGAACGAGCATTTGCTGAATTGCAACGTTTTGAGGAAAAATTGCATTTTGATATATTAGTTGGTGAAATCAAAAATCCTTCCCGTATTGTTATAGATAATCAGATTACTCAAAAAGCATTAGAAATAGCAGCAGAGTATACTCGTGAAAGCTCCACCGCGATTAAAAATATTTTAGCTGATTTTTTATCTGGAATAATCTTTTTATCATTATTAATTATTAATAAAAGGCAAGTCTCAATTTTAAAATCTTTTGTAAATCAACTTATTTATGGTTTGAGTGATACAGCTAAAGCTTTTTTGATTATTTTATTAACAGATATGTTTGTAGGTTTTCATTCTCCACATGGATGGGAAATTATTATAGAAGTAATTCTGAGACATTTTGGTTTACCTGAAAGTAGAGATTTTATTTTTGTATTTATATCTACATTTCCTGTGATTTTAGATACTATATTTAAATATTGGATATTTAGGTATTTAAATAAAATATCTCCCTCAGCTGTTGCTACATATCATAACATGAATGAATAATAGATAAAATACGGCAAAAGTCTTGCGTTTTTAAATAAATCATTGTAAAATGCCTTCAAGGCATCTGTGGCCGAGAGGCCGAAGGCAGCGGACTCATGTGTGATCCGTTTATGTTAAGGTTTAGTAAAAGTTGTAAAATACAAAACCTTAGTCAATAAAATACTTTAAACATTCAGAATGTTTAAAAATTTTAATAACTATATTTTCATTGTTAGTTTAACAACTAACTATTCTAAATCATGAATATACTCAAATGATCAATTTTTATTTATATTAGCCTTGATTATATAAGAATTTAAGCAGATCATTCGGATAATTGATAAGGTTAGGAAAACGAACCATTGCTAAAAGTACTAAATATAATTTTAAATAATAATAAAATTTAAATTTTTGAACCCATAAGCACATTCATTGTGAGTTGTTATGTGTATGATTTTTTCTTGAGGTTATTAGTATATAAAGAGGAACCTAAGTCAATTGAAGTTTTGAAAATATGGAACGGAGTAACTAATAAGTAAAATTTTTTTGTAATTTAAATTAAAAAATTAAGTTAAGGCAACAATTAAAACTTATTAGTGAGAAGCAATAAGAAGCAAAAAAATGCAGACGTATTGCGCCTATTTATAATCTAAGATTTGAAATTAAATCTATTATAATGACTGAAATTATTTTAAATCCTTTGGTATCTTGGAAATCACTACCTTGGATAAAAATATCTCAGAGAATTTTTATACTTCAAGAAAAAGTTTATAAATTTTCCAAGCAATGTGATCAACATACAGTTCATAAGCTCCAAGGTCATATAATAAATTCTAGTGATATAAAGCTATTTATTATAGAAAAAATTATTAATAATGTTAACCAGTATTATTGTAAATATAAAAAAGAAAAGTACAAAGTAAAAGATATAGAAAAATTTTGTATATATAAAAATTTTTTTCATATTCAAAAACATAAAAAGAGTATAAAAATAATTTTAGAATATATCAAGCAATACTTAGTATATGTATGTATAAAACCTGAATGGGAAGCTAGATTTGAGCCTATGTATAAATTTAAGTTAAATATATTAAATAAATCTTGTTTTATATATAGAACTAGTAAATTCTTATCTAATTATAGTAAAAATACACAAAAAGTATATAATATGTCTTTATATATTAATAAAAATACAAAATATTTATTTGTTTCGTATTTTATTAAACGTATTCAATCTTTACCATGTATAAGGTATTATATAAATTATTGGTTAAGTTATCAAAGTATAAATAATTCTCTAAATTTAAAAGATTTATATTATAATTTTTATCCATCCATATTTAATTGTTTAGATATGTTAATTGATTATATAATGTTTAATGGATTGGAGTGGTATTTAATTTATAATGTTAATTTTTTAAAAAAAATCTCGAAAGTATTTAAAGATATTTATATACTAATTGATAATAATAGTTATGTTAAAATATATTTAAATAATTTTAAATTCAATATATATTTATTGAATTTAATAAGAACAATTTACCATAATTTAAATTTTTATTATTTAAGTTTTTTATACAGTTATAGTATTAATACAAATAAAGATTAAGACTTTTGATCTTAGATTTTTAAAGAGTAGGTTATTATAAAACAATAGATTTTATTAAAATATAAAATAGGTAGTAGCCGTATGAAATGAAAATTTCATGTACGGTTTTGAAGGAGAGGTATCGATGATATCGACTCTAATAATCCGCCATCCTGTATAAGGACGTCGCTGGTTCGAATCCAGCCAGATGCATAATATTATAAATTTAGTTTTAATATATAAAGCGGGTAGCGGGAATCGAACCCGCATCATTAGCTTGGAAGGCTAAGGTTTTACCACTAAACTATACCCGCTATACAATAAATATAACATAAATTTATAAATTTACTCAATAGTGTATATATTACATATTAATTCATTCCTTCCAAAATAACACCTAAAAATTTTGCTAAAAATGTTGCTTTTTCTTCTATTTCAGATAATAATAAAGGTTGTCCAACTGACGTTAAAGGAATTTCTCGATTATCTTTTGTTTTTAAATAAATTTCTCTTTTGGGTGTAATTCCCTCTTTTATATCTACTTTAATAGCTTTAATATCTTGAATATCATACTCTAATTTTAAAATACGATTTTTTCCTGGAAATCCTAATCTAAAAATTGTAATTTTTCCTTTTTCATTATTAAATTCATTATACCCTGCTCCTATATTCCAAAATATACTTAACCATAAAAACAAACTAATTAATATAGCTATAGTACCATAAAAAATCATTATTAAGCCTTGGGGTATAAACAAAATGGCTGAAGATTTTGTGAAAGGTAGTAATTGTACATTCAAATAACTAGATAAACCTACTAAAAAAAAACCAGCACCACCTAATAGTATACATATAGCCCACCAGTAATTACTAAATCTACGAGAACCTACGATTTGATCAGTTTTTATATTAAACATAGTATATGTTCTAGTTTTAAAATGAATATAAAATTTATGTAAATAATATCCAGAAAAGATATTCTTATCTGGAATATCAATCTTGAAAATCTAATAATTTTTATTAAATTTTAAATTAATTTTATAGCTTGCAAACCATAAAATAAACCTAAAGCTAATGCGATAAAAATAGTTATAAATAATAGATAACTAAAAGTAATAGACATAATGAAAAATCTTCCTTTTGTACAAAAATAAATATTCACTAATAATTATTACATATATATTTAAGATATATGTAATAAGTATAGTCAAAATAAATACATCTTGCTATGGTATATATTATTATATATCTTGTGGAGTATAAGCTTATGTCAGATTTTATTCAGCCTTATAATAATGATCCTTTTGTAGGAAATTTATCAACACCAGTAAGTACTTCAAGCTTTACTAAAAGCTTATTAAGTAATTTACCTGCCTATAGACGTGGTTTATCTCCACTATTAAGAGGTTTGGAAATAGGTATGGCTCATGGTTATTTTTTAGTAGGACCTTTTGATAAATTAGGACCTTTGCGAAATACTGATGTGGCTTTACTATCTGGTTTTTTATCTGCAGTTGGTTTAATTATTATTTTAACAACTTGTCTATCTATGTATGGAAATACTTCATTTAGTATAGAAAATTCTAAAGATTTATTGCAAACAAAAGAAGGTTGGAATCAATTTACAGCAGGTTTTTTAGTTGGTGCAGTAGGTGGCGCAGGATTTGCTTATTTATTATTAGCTAATATTCCTGTTTTGCAAAGTTTAGGATTGAGTTTATTTTAAATAAATTTATTAAAGCTAGTAAAGGGACTTGAACCCATAACCTGCTGATTACAAATCAGCTGCTCTACCAATTGAGCTATACTAGCAATTATATTAAGATGCTAATTTATATAGCATCGTTTTTTAATTATTATAAATTTTAATTTTTTGTATTAATCTTTATTTATTTGTTCTTCTTCCAATTCATGACTATTGTAAATTGAATTATGTTCTATATAGTAATTTAATGTTTGATTAAAACATATTGATGACCATCCAACAGGTTGATCAAATGACAGTTCATCATTATTATACTTATCATCATTAGTTAAAAATAGGTTATCTATATATTCCATTTTTTTCTCCCAAAATAATCCTAAAGTATACTAAAAACTATAATATCATAGTTTTTAATAATTGTCACTATGTATATTAATTTAATCTATAAAAAGATTTAAGGGCTTTTGTAGAAATTTTTATTTTAATCCATTTTTTTTTCTTATATGACCAAATTTTTTTATTTTGTAAGTTTACTTCTTGTATTTTCTTAGTTCTAGTATGAGAATGTGATACTTGATATCCATTATTTGACTTTTTTCCTGTAATTTGACATATTTTAGACATATATAATTATTTTTATATTGAGTAGTTTTTTAGTTTTCTGTTGTTTTGTTTATATAAATGTTTTTGTAATGTACTGGATAAAGTACTTTTAGGTACTGCACCAATAACAGTATCTATTCTTTTCCCGTTCATAAAAATCATTAATGTGGGAATACTTCTTATACCATATTCTGTTGCTGTTGTTGGATTTTGATCTGTATTAATTTTAACAACTTTTACTTTATCTTTATATTCTTCTGCAATAATATCAACTACAGGTGCTACCATTCGACATGGACCACACCATGGAGCCCAAAAATCAACTAAGACTAATAATTTAGCATTTATAACTTCTTGATTAAAAGAAGAATCATTTACTTGAAGCACAGACAATATATAATCTCCATATTTTTCTCCTTTCTGTACAAATTTTATCATATAGAGTCTTATATTTTCCATGCTTCTGTTTTATAAAATATAATTATAATAAACACTTTTGATATTAGCAAAACTTATCACTGTTATAAACAAGATTACAATTATTTGATGTGAATATAATGATAAATTTATTATTAAGGTTAAATTAATATAAAATAGCATGATTTATTTCACATTTATATTCACAGTTGTAATTAAATATAGTTAAAATCAATAATCTAATTATTATTTTCTACCTAATATGACTACTGTACTAACCATAACCTAATGATACTGCCTTAAATTCAAGGAGGAATACATGTCTCAATCTGTAGAAGAACGGACAAGGATTAAAAATGAGCGTTACGAGTCTGGCGTAATCCCATATGCTAAAATGGGATATTGGGATCCTGAATATGTAATTAAAGATACAGATGTATTAGCTTTATTTCGTGTAACTCCACAACCAGGAGTTGATCCCGTTGAAGCTTCTGCTGCTGTTGCCGGTGAATCGTCTACTGCAACTTGGACAGTTGTTTGGACAGATCTTTTAACTGCTTGTGACTTATATAGAGCTAAAGCATATAAAGTAGATGCTGTTCCTAATACATCAGACCAATATTTTGCTTTTATTGCATATGATATTGATCTTTTTGAAGAAGGATCTATTGCAAATTTAACAGCTTCAATTATTGGTAATGTTTTTGGTTTTAAAGCTGTAAAAGCTTTACGTTTAGAAGATATGCGTATACCAGTTGCCTATTTAAAAACTTTCCAAGGACCAGCAACAGGTATTATTTCTGAACGTGAACGTATGGATAAATTTGGACGTCCATTCCTTGGAGCAACTGTAAAACCTAAACTAGGTTTATCTGGTAAAAACTATGGTCGTGTAGTTTACGAAGGTCTTAAAGGTGGTCTAGATTTCTTAAAAGATGATGAAAATATTAATTCTCAACCTTTTATGCGTTGGAAAGAAAGATTCCTATACGCAATGGAAGGTGTAAATAGATCTGTTGCGGCAACAGGTGAAGTTAAAGGACATTACTTAAATGTAACAGCTGCTACGATGGAAGATATGTATGAAAGAGCTGAGTTTGCAAAACAGCTTGGTAGTATTATTATCATGATTGACCTTGTAATTGGTTATACTGCTATCCAAACTATGGGAATTTGGGCACGTAAAAATGATATGATCTTACATTTACACCGTGCAGGTAATTCTACATATTCTCGTCAAAAAATTCATGGTATGAATTTCCGTGTTATATGTAAGTGGATGCGTATGGCTGGTGTAGATCACATTCATGCAGGTACTGTAGTAGGTAAATTAGAAGGCGATCCTTTAATGATTAGAGGATTCTACAATACTTTATTATTACCATATCTAAAAGTTAATTTACCTCAAGGTATTTTCTTTGAGCAAGATTGGGCATCTTTACGTAAAGTTACTCCAGTTGCTTCTGGCGGTATCCATTGTGGTCAAATGCATCAACTTCTTGATTATTTAGGTAACGATGTTGTACTTCAGTTTGGTGGTGGTACTATTGGACATCCTGATGGTATCCAAGCTGGTGCAACAGCTAATAGAGTAGCTTTAGAATCAATGGTTATGGCTCGTAACGAAGGTCGTGATTATGTTGCTGAAGGACCACAAATTTTACAAGATGCAGCAAAAACATGTGGTCCTCTACAAACAGCATTAGATTTATGGAAAGATATTACTTTCAACTATACTTCTACAGATACAGCTGATTTCGTAGAAACTCCAACAGCTAACGTTTAGATAATTTTAGTATTTTATTTACTAAAATTTGTATAACAACAACAAGATTAAAATCTTATATAATTGCTTAAATATCCAAGGAGTACAAGTAGTGAGATTAACACAAGGAACTTTTTCATTCCTACCAGATTTAACTGACGAGCAAATTACTAAACAAATTAATTACGCAATATCTCAAAATTGGGCAATTAATATAGAATATACTGAAGATCCTCACCCAAGAAACAGTTATTGGGAATTATGGGGTTTACCTTTATTTGCTATTAAAGATGCTTCTACAGTAATGTATGAAATTAATAGCTGTCGTAAACAACATTCAAATATTTATATTAAAGTAAATGCATTTGATAACACTAGAGGTGTTGAAAGTTGTGTCTTATCTTTTATTATTAATAGACCAGCTTATGAGCCAGGTTTTGAATTAATTAGATCAGAAGATATTTCTCGTAACCAAAAATATTGTTTCCGCAGTTACGCCACATTTAAACCTGAAGGTTCTCGTTATTAGTATCTTTAATTAATGAAGCCAATATAAAATTTAATTAAGATATATAGAAAAACTATTATAGTAAGTTTTTCTATATAAATCTTTAAATCAGTATATTAAAAATATAATTTTTTTATGACAAAACATTTTTCTGATGATACTCTTGTTAATCTACAAGAAGAATACGATAAAACTCAAATACAAGAAGTAATTGATGAATTAGAACAAGAACTAATTGGTTTAAAACCGGTAAAGACACGGATAAGAGAAATAGCAGCTCTTCTATTAGTTGATCGATTAAGAAATAATTTGGGTCTTGTTTCTGGTAGTCCTGGTTTACATATGTCATTTACTGGTAGTCCTGGTACAGGAAAAACAACAGTTGCAATGAAAATGGCAGATATCTTAAATAGACTAGGATATATTCGTAGAGGCCACTTATTAACAGTAACACGTGATGATCTAGTTGGTCAATATATTGGCCATACTGCACCAAAAACAAAAGAAGTTTTAAAGCAAGCTATGGGTGGTGTCTTATTTATTGATGAAGCTTATTATTTATATAAACCAGATAATGAAAGAGATTATGGTGCAGAAGCTATTGAAATTTTATTACAAATAATGGAAAATCAAAGAGATAACCTTGTTGTAATATTTGCAGGATATAAAGACAGAATGGAAAAATTTTATGAATCAAATCCTGGTTTATCCTCTAGAGTAACAAATCATGTAGATTTTCCTGATTATACTGCAGAAGAATTACTTGAAATAGCTAAATTAATGTTAGAAGAGCAACAATATAGATTTGCACCAGATGCAGATAAAGTATTGCTAGAATATGCAGAAAGAAGAATGAAACAACCTCATTTTGCTAATGCAAGAAGTATTCGCAATGCTATAGATCGAGCCAGAATGAGACAAGCAAATCGTATTTTTATTAGTGGAGATAAAGTTTTAACTAAACATGATTTGGTGACTATACAATCAGAAGATATTTTAAAAAGTAGATTATTCACAAGTTAATTGAAATATTTCTTGACAAAATAAAGTATTTTTAAATATTATTATCTATACTAAGGCGGTATAGCTAAGTGGTAAGGCAGAGGATTGCAAATCCTTTATCCCCAGTTCGAATCTGGGTGCCGCCTAGTATGAAATACTAATAAAAAGATATATAATAGGGGGTGTGGTGGAATGGTAGACACAACAGACTTAAAATCTGTTGATCTATAATGATCGTGAGGGTTCAAATCCCTCCACCCCCAATAAACCAAAGAACAAACAGTATGTGTATATGTATTAATTGCAAACATGTAAAAAATTGTACAACGTACAAGATTATTTTAATAGAGCATAATCAACCCATACCGAAAAAAAACAAAAACAATATAGTATTCACTCCTAACAATACATTAATTCAAATAAATATCAACCAAGCTTTATATAGTAATAGTATAAAATACGAATGGGACCTAGTAGAGTGTTCATCTTTTGTAGAAAAGCCTGGATTTTGGCTAAGTTCATAAATATTAATTACTTGTATATTACAGTTGTTTTTTGTAAAGTATTTCTTAAAAATTCTGTATCTACATTAGAAGCGCGAGTTAAAGATATTTTTCCTGTACGTGCAATTTCTACAATGCCATATTGATTTAATAATTGTTCAATTGCTACCATTTTTCCTGGATCTCCAGTAACTTCTAAGATTAAGTATTCATGAGCCATATCAACTACTTTAGCTCTAAATATATGTGCTATTTCTAAAATAGATGATCTTGTTAATGAAGAAGCACTAATTTTTATTAAAATTAATTCTCTTTCAACACACGGAATATTGGTAATATCTTGAACTTTAAGAACATTAATAAGTTTATATAATTGTTTAGTTAACTGTTCTATTGTTCTATTATCTCCTGGAACTATCATTGTTAATCTAGATATACCAGGTTTCTCCGCAGGTCCAACTGCAAGACTTTCTATATTAAATCCACGTCTAGCAAATAAACCAGAGATTCTTGAAAGTACACCAGCTTCATCTTCTACAAGAACAGACAATGTATGTTTCATAAAAAATTACTTTTGCTTATAGTTAGCTTAATGTTATTATTTATGTAATGGTATAATAATTTGCAGGTATTTGCCAACTTTTTATATAAACTTACATACTTTATTATTAATCAGTGTTAGAAAAATCAAACAAAACAAAAAAAAGAAATAATGATTATCCTCTTATAAATGAAGAAATTAAATTTGGAAAAATTCGCTTGATTGATGTAACAGGAAAACAGCTAGGCATTTATACATCGACAGATGCATTAAATATTGCGATAGAGCAAAATTTAGATTTAGTAATGCTTAGCGATAAATCTATACCTCCAGTGTGTCGTATATTAGATTATGGTAAATATAAATTTATTCAGGAAAAAAAAGCGAAAGAGGCACGTAAAAAACAACATAATGTGACTTTGAAAGAAGTTAAAATGCGTTATAAGATAGAACAACATGATTATAAAGTACGTATTAATCAAGCATTACGTTTTTTACAATCTGGAGATAAAGTAAAAGCAATTATCACATTTAGAGGTAGAGAAATTCAGCACATAAATTTAGCAATAGAATTATTGAAAAAAATGGCTCAAGACTTAAAAGATCTAGCAGATATACAACAACCACCATCTAAAGATGGCAAACAAATGATAATGGTATTATCACCAAAAAAAATTATAGTGAAATAGATAAGTATATTTATCAAAAATTTCACTCAAAATATGGATTGTATTTAAATAATAATGAATCAATAAAAATAAGGAAAAAGCATGTCACGTTATCGAGGACCACGTTTAAAAGTTTGTCGCCGGTTAGGAAACTTACCTGGATTGACAAGAAAAAAATCAAAAAAACAAACTTTACCTGGAGAACATGGAGAACAATCACGTAAACCATCAGAATATTCATTAAGATTAGAAGAAAAACAAAAGCTGAGATTCAATTATGGCTTAAGTGAAAGACAACTTCTAAGATATATTAAGAAAGCTAAAAAAGTACAAGGCTCAACAGGTCTTATACTATTACAAATTTTAGAAATGAGATTAGACAATACTATTTTTAGGCTTGGTATGGCACCTACTATACCTGCTGCAAGACAATTAGTAAATCATAATCATATACAAGTCAATAATAAAAATGTATCTATTTGTAGTTATCAATGCAAACCAGGGGATATTATTCAAATAAAGGAAAGAAATTCTTCACAAATTTTAGTAAAAAAATATCTAAACTTTCCAGGCTTATTGAGTATCCCTAGTCATTTAGAATTGGATAAAAATCAATTAATTGGTAAAGTTAATGGAATAATTGATAGAGAATGGGTAGCAATAGAATTAAATGAATTATTAATTGTTGAGTATTATTCAAGAAAATAATACTCATAAACAAATTTATTATCTATCATATATTATGTATTTAAAACTAATCAATAAAAACTATAAACTTACAGGCTGTTTACTTGTTAAAGACCAAATAATTCTGTTAATTATTGTTTTTATTGCTGTTATATTATGCATCAAATTTTCATAAGTAGTTTTTTGCGATTTTAAAAATAAATTTGATTGTAAAAAATCAAAAGATTCTTTCGAAGGAATAAATATACAACCTTTTAAATATAAATTTTGATCATATCTTTTAATATTATTATTTATAAAATCTTCCAAATTATATACTAAAATAGAAGGTTTATTAGGCAAATCATAATACATATTATGTTTGATAAATTTTTGCCAAGCAAATAAAGCAACATCATAATTTAAAAAAATATACTCATTTATTTGATCATTTAATTTTTTATTAAAATAATAATTATATTTAACAAGCTCTATCTTTTTAGTTTTTTTATTTTTTACCATTAATGGCTTAATGAAATATACTGGTTGTCCTTGAAATAAATATTGATTATACTTCTGATTTTTATGAAAAGAAACATTACTTTTATACTGATAAGTATGAATTAATTTGCCTAATTCTTTCAAATCAGGTATTAAATAGAATTGTACTCTTGATGATAATTTATAAAATAATTGATAATAAAAACTTAAATTACAAGTTAGTGTACTTAAAGTTGGTTGCTTATCTATAGATTTATCTTTATACCCAATATATTGTTTATATTCCAAGGCATCATACGGATTAACAAAAAACAAGCTTTGGTACACAGGACGATTTTTATTATAAATAGCAAAATTATAAAAACACCATTGATATAATTTATCTAATAAATTTTTTTTATAAATTAATTCGTCAGATGGCTCAGAAATAATCATTTGAGATGAATTATTAACAACTGTAAATAAAGGAAAATGTTTTAATTGCAACCTATTTAATAAATTTAGTTTTTCATTATTAAAATTTCTTATTCGATTATATTCAAATAATAAACTTAGTAAATTACGTGGTACGAAGCCATTAAAGCCTTTTTTCCATATATATTTTATTTCATTAGTTAAATAATTAGTAATTTGATAATCTTTATTACTGTCATTAAATGCTACCTGTATTCTACCAACTGATAAAGCTTTACTAAAATCTGATAAGAATTTTTTATATTGATTTTTATATATTGCTAAGCCATCCGCTTTTAATTGATTACTATATGTATTAGATAATAAATTAGATCTTGAAATAAAAATAGTTTCCTGCCAATATGTATTTAATAACTTAATCATAAAATTACGAGAAACCAATTTTTTATTTGCTAAATTTTTTTTAACTTTGAATAAATTCTTCATATTATCACGAGTTTCTACCATCGCAATATAATTATAGTAATTATATTGTTTCTTTATGACTCCAGATATAAAGTTAATATTACTTACGTTAAAAGATTGATGTTTTAATACTTGGTAAATAATCATTATTAAAAAAAGTTAATATTTATTGATACTATAACATTATAAATATACATGAGCCAAATATATTATATATTGATTCAAGAAATCAAATAAAACAATATATATTAAAAAAATGCATAAATTATTTATCTCAACTAATAAAAATAAATAATAAATCAGGATTTAATGGAACTGGTGGGAATTGAACCCACGTCCATATAAATACAGTATGCAAAGTTTACTTTAATAAAATAAAATTATTTAATAAAAAAGTAAGAGACGTTTAAATAATTAAAATTATTTCTACTTTACTTAAAATCAAAAGAAGTTAAGAGCAATCATAAAGTACGAATTAAAAAACATGATGATAATACTTTTTAATATTCTAAAAATAAACAAACAAAGATATAAAATTATGCCGGTATTAAATTTTTAGATAGGGAAATTATTTGATGTTTTGCATTTATTTAAAATTATATAATATATAAATTTAAGTTTGATTATTTGTCTCAACTTTAAACATTCTGTAATATATGTAGAAACCTAACAGTCCCTTAATTTAAATTATAATTTATTAGCCTAATTAATAAAATTACAAATTTTACATGAGCAAGGAAGGATTTGAACCTTCGACCATCAGAATCGGAATCTGATACTCTATCCACTGAGTTACATGCCCTTAATATTTTCTGATAATATACTTTAGTTTTTAAGAATAGTCAACTTAAATTAATCAAGAATGTAAATATTAACTTTGAATATATTCTTGATTAAAAATCAAAGACAACTCTGCTTTATATAATTCTTTGCCTAGATATAAATAATGGTCAAAAGAAAAAAAATTACAATAATAATGTAAAGACATTAAATAATAGATAGCATCAGAACTTTTACCCGTAATACAAATAGGATAATCAAGCATATTATTTGTTACAAAAAATAAATACAGTGAAATATTAGAATTTTTAGTAATTCTAATTAAACAATAATTACAATCCATATTAAAATAAAATATATTTGTATCATACATATTTCTCAAATTACTATACAATATCAATAATTATCAACAAATAATAATATAAGTAGATCAAAGACTAAATAAATGTAATACAATAAAATCATAACATTTCAAATCATATATTAAAGAAATAAATAATATAAGTCTTATTTGAAGAAAAAAAATATTTACTCGGAGAACAGAATCATGCAAGATGCTATAACTAACGTATTAAATAAATATGATTTAACAGGTAAATACTTAGACACTTTTGCATTAAGTACAATACAAAATTATTTTTCTAATGCTGTTATAAGAATAAAAGCAATAGAATTAATTAATAGTAAATCATCAAAAATAGTTCGAGAAGCAGGCACTAGGTTATACAATGAACAACCCGAATTACTTAGGCCAGGTGGTAATTCATATACAACTAGAAGATACGCTGCATGTTTGAGAGATATAGAATATTATTTAAGATATGCAAGCTATGCAATTATGGCTGGAGACATAAATATTTTAAATGAAAGAGTCTTAGACGGATTAAGAGAAACTTATAATTCATTAAATGTACCTATTGGTCCAACTATAAGAAGTATAAAAATATTAGAAGAAATAATTCAAAATGAATTACAATTTACTTCACCTGACTTACAGTTAATTATTAATGAACCATTTGAACATATGATCAACTCTTTAGGTGAAGAAAATATATAAAATTATAATAACATTATTACTGTTATATGTTTATTACACTAATATCATCGAAGTATTTAAATACTAAATTTAAATATATAAAATGTAAAATAATCTGTCTATTATTTGGCTTTTTTATTTCTAATATACTTTCAACTATATCTGCACAAACAGGAGATTGGAGTATAATAGCAGCAGCTATTATCATAGCTTATAATGAAATTATTAGTAAAATTGTATACAGATATAAAGATAATAGATTTATTATTTTTACTATTATTAATAACCTAAAAATAGGTATAATTTATGGCTTACTGGTAGATGCATTCAAATTGGGTAGTTAATATTTGCAATTAATTAAAAAAAGAGTCAAAAACTTATATATTATACTTCATACTATTGACTCTTAATATACTTGATAAATCAAAATTATTATACACCAATAGGAGATACATCTAGTACCATATTTAAAAATAATGCTGGATCACCAGCTTTTGGTTTTTGTTCTTGTGGCCTAAATGTTCTTACTGGTCCTGACCATAATAATTGAGGCATACCTTGTTTGATTAAAAATTCTTTACCCATGCGTGGAGTTTTTAAATTAAATGGTACTTCACCTTTACTTCTTTGAGCAATAATACGTCTTCTTTGATAAGGAACAGTATTATCACCAAAATTTTCAATATATTCATCACTATTTAATAACATATCAACAAAAGCTTCTAAACCTTTTGAAGCAATAATAATAGAAAAAGCTAATTTTTCTCTTTTATTATATATATCACGACCAAGCACTCTTTGAATAGACATTTCTACAAATCTATAATTATTATTAAAATTATAATTTAAATCGCGAAATGATTCAGATAGTAATAAACCTTTAATAAAATCTTTTACTTTAATTTGATTAAACCTTAATTGAGATTCTAAAAAAGGTTCAGTATTACTACTTAAAATTTGATGTTCACTAAATATTTGTCGATACGCTGCCCATATAATTTCATCCATTTCATAAGCTGTAGGCAAATTTTCAGTTGTATAAATTTTAGGTTGTTCTTCTCCAGGATAATACTCAAAACCATCAACCCTTTGATTTTGAGTAGAAAATGAATAATTCAATACAGGTATAGACATATTTCATCTCCAAATTTATTTATACTTTCAAAAGTTTTTAAGTTTTTTTAGGTTAATTTCAATCTATAATAGTGATTAATTTATGAATATTACAATAAAAAACTTATAAATATAATATACATGTCATTATAAATTTTTTATATTTATATATATGTAAAATAATCTATTAATACACACTATAATAGAAAACTTATAAACATTAAATAATTTAAAATAGATATAATATAAATTATAGTGCAAATTTATAAATATCGTATGAACAATATTAATAATTTAACTCTGGAACAAGAATTTAAATTAGCCATATATAAACAAAAAATATATAAACTAGATGATAAAAATATCAAAAAACATTTGATTCTAATTTTACAACAAATGATGATAAAAGATAATATAATTAAATATTTTATTAAAAATTCTACACCATGAAAATATTAAAAAATATTAATTTGTTTTTTATTTGAGTATACAAATATAATATATTATATCTCGATACTAATACATCAGCTGAGACAAAAAACAACAGCTGAAACAATCAAATCCTTCAAAAAATATAAGGAAAGTTCTATGCTTGATGCATTTTCTAGAGTTGTAGTAAATTCAGACGCTAAAGCTGCTTATGTAGGTGGAAGTGATCTAGAAGATCTTAAAAAATTTATAGCAGATGGTAACAAACGTTTAGATTCTGTTAACGCTATTGTTTCTAATGCTAGCTGTATCGTTTCTGATGCGGTATCTGGAATGATCTGTGAAAATCCAGGTTTGATTTCACCAGGTGGAAATTGTTACACTAATCGTCGTATGGCTGCTTGCTTACGTGATGGAGAAATTATTCTACGCTATGTTTCTTATGCTCTACTTGCTGGTGATCCTTCTGTTTTAGAAGACCGTTGCTTAAATGGTCTTAAAGAAACATATATCGCTTTAGGTGTACCAGCTAATTCTTCTGTTAGATCTGTATCAATTATGAAATCGGCTTCTGTTGCATTTATAAATAACACAGCCTCTGAACGTAAAATTGAAATTGCCAGTGGAGACTGTTCTGCACTTGCTGCAGAAGTTTCAAGTTACTTTGAAAAAGTATCTTCTTCAATTAGCTAACTTGATTAAGTGAAAAAGTACAAAGTATTTTATATATTTCAAACAAATACAATACTTAGATATTCATTAAGGAGATAAAAATGAAATCAGTTATTACTACTACTATCAGTGCAGCTGATGCTGCTGGTCGTTTTCCCACTAGTTCTGATCTTGAATCAGTGCAAGGTAATATACAACGTGCTGCTGCAAGACTAGAAGCAGCAAAAGCACTAGCTGATAACTATGAAGCTGTAGTAAAAGAAGCAGGAGATGCTTGTTTTGGCAAATACCCATATTTAAAAAGTGCTGGAGAAGCTGGTGACAGTCAAGAAAAAATTAATAAATGTTATAGAGACATTGATCACTATATGCGTCTTATTAATTATTCATTAGTAGTTGGCGGCACAGGCCCTCTTGATGAATGGGCAATTGCTGGTGCTCGTGAAGTTTACAGAATTCTAAATCTTCCTACATCTGCATATATTGCTGCTTTTGTATATACTCGTGATAGATTATGTGTACCTCGTGATATGTCATCTCAAGCAGGTGTAGAATATACTGCAGCTTTAGATTATGTAATCAACTCTTTATATTAATTAAAGTTTAAAAGATTAAGAAATTATAAAAAAATAAGCTTAAAATCTATAAAAACAAAATTAGATTTTAAGCTTATTTTTTTCTTAAAATCTAATTCTCCTAAATACAATGTAATATGTATATAGAATATATTAAATTTTCACAAACATTTCGGAGAAAAAATATGAGTTGGAACTCAATAGAAAATGACTTAATTAATATGTCTTTCGCTTTTTTATTAATTACACTTTTAATATATTGGTTTAACATTAGTATTCACAATACTAAAATATTATCTAAAGTAGGTACAATATTCACTATTTTTATTAATTTATGCTTGGCTAGTTCATTACTTATAAGATGGATTAACCATAAATACTTTCCTTTAAGTAATTTATATGAATCATTAATATTTTTAACATGGGTCTTAACTTTTATTCATTTAATTATTGAAAAACAAAATAATAGTAAACTTATAGGAGCCATTAATATACCAATATCTTTATTCATAATTGCTTTTTCTAGTTTTGTTTTACCAGCTGAAATTAAAGAAGCTTCTCCATTAGTTCCAGCATTAAGATCTAACTGGTTAATGATGCATGTAAGTATTATGATGTTTAGTTATGCAACACTTATACTTGGGTCATTACTATCTATACTATTTTTAATCCTTTCTAAAACAAATAAATATAAATTTAGTGAAACCAATTTAGTATATGATAACAATAATATAAATAACCATAAAACATACTTACTATTTAATAGATTGAATCTCTTACAAAGTGTTGACAACTTAAGTTATAGAATCATAAGTTTAGGATTTCCTATGCTAACAATAGGTATTATTGCAGGTGCTGTATGGGCCAATGAAGCATGGGGATCTTACTGGAGCTGGGATCCAAAAGAAACATGGGCATTAATTACATGGATAATATTTGCTACATATTTACATGCAAGAATAAGCAAATCATGGACAGGTGACAAACCAGCCATTTTAGCATCTTTAGGCTTTATAGTTGTATGGATTTGCTACCTAGGAGTTAATTTTCTTGGTAAAGGTTTGCATAGCTATGGATGGATTTAAACAATAAAAAATATATTAATTGTTGTCTATTTTTTTTAATATTATTTAAATTTAATTTAGTATATAAATATATAAAAAAACTAAAATAAAATTAATTATGAACATGAATACAATTATTTTACTAACAATAATACCAAACACTACTGCATGGTCTTTACAACACGCTTTCATAATGATTTTATCAAATCTAATATGTATAGGTATTGGAAGATATGCCATTCAAGTTAGAGGCTTAGGACCTGAAATACCTATTGTGGGATTAAAAGAATTTGGTTTACCGGAATTATTAGCAACTACCAGCCTTGGTCATGCTATAGGAGCTGGAGCAATTATTGGACTAAGTAGTATAGGCATATTAACTTAAATATATGTAATGGCTTTATATTTTATAAAGCCATTCAAACAACTCTATTTTAAAATTTTTTCATAAAACATACCCATACGACGAAATTTTTTATATCTTTTTTCTTTCCTTTGTTGATTACTTAATTGATTTAATTTTTCTAATTCTATTAACAAATGTTTTTTCAAAGTTTCTGCTGCAAAGATAGGGTTTGCTTGTGAGCCTCCAATAGGCTCTGGAACAATTATATCAATAATACCCAAAACTATTAAATCAGAAGATGTAATTTTTAAAGCTTCTGCTGCTTCTAATGATTGTTTACTATCTTTCCATAAAATAGCAGCACATGCTTCGGGAGTTGCAACAGTATAAACTGCATACTCCAGCATTAAAATTTTATCTCCTATACCAATACCCAATGCTCCGCCAGAACCACCTTCACCAATAATAGTACAGATAATAGGTACATCGAAAGAAAACATTTCTCGTAAATTTACTGCTATTGCTTCGCCTTGACCTAAACGTTCTGCTTCTATACCAGCCCAAGCACCAGGCGTATCAATAAAAGTTAATATAGGACACTGTAATCTATTAGCTAATTGCATTAATCTTAATGCTTTTCTATATCCACCTGGAGATGCCATACCAAAATTTCTTGCTATATTTTCTTTTGTATCTCTACCTCTTTGATGACCAACACAAACAACTGTAAAACCATCTAATTTACCAATACCACCAATAAGTGCTGAATCATCTGTACCACCTCTATCTCCGTGTAATTCAAGCCAATCATCTAAAATTAAGGGTATATAATCCAATGTTGTTGGTCTATCAGACTGACGAACTAAATGTAAACGCTGTAAAGGAGTTAACGACTCAAATACTTCTTTTTTTAAAAAATTTAAACGTTTTTTTAATATATTAATCTCTGTACGTATTGGTAATTTATTTGTACTAACTATTTTGTTCAATTGTTGTATTTGATACTCTAATTCAATAACTGGTTTCAAGAAATCTAAAGACAAAGCCTTTCTACTTATCATAATTTTAATAAAACTAATTTAAAATTGTAAAAATTTTATGAATATACAATTAATATTCATACTATGAATAATTAAATAACATATACTTTAAAAAGTTATATAATATAAAAATGCAATTTGATGTATCTAATGTCATATTTAGAATCTCATCTGACAAATCAATACTATTTTGCAAAAATAAATAAAATATGTTAAAAAAATTGGGATCATCAAAACGTTGAGAAATACGTGTAGCTGCTCTAACTAAATCATCATAATTTAAACCTCTTTCTCCTTGTATGTAATTTAAATGGCAAACTATACTAGATTTATAACATTCTTCAGAAAATACACTCATTTTATTAACACCCTGATATTTTAATAAGTCTAGAGGAACTATATCTATAACAGTTTCATTTAAAAGACCTGTTTGATTTGTTTCTACAATAGAATTTTTAGGAATCAAAATATTTGTAGATTTAACAAAAACTAGTAATAAAATAGAATTTAAATCTATTTTAATTTTTTTTACATAACCAACATTAACTCCTCGCATTCTAATACTAGTACCTTCACGAATACCATAAGCGCTTTTAAACTCAATAAAAACCGAATAACCGGCTTTATCTACATTAGTATTAATTAAAAAACATAAAAATACTGTCAAAATAATAAAAATCAACAGTATAATAACACTTTGTATATGCTTCCATGAATTAGTATATTTTATCATTATATTTACTCTATAAATAATAAATATATAATATTATGCTATTCTTCAAACTATCTATTAAATAAGTTTTTTTCAAAAAATGTTTACAAAACTATTTTAATCATAAAAATATATAGATACAATATATTAATTAATAAAAAATGGAAAAAGTTATTCAATTATTAATTGAATAACTTTTATATTAAAAATTTATATATTTACTTGAATATAAACTTAACTTGAACTTAATAAGCAAGACCCATACTTCTGGTAGTTTCTGCTCCTAAATACACCCTAACACTTAAAAAATCTGTTGGACAAGCTGTTTCACATCTTTTACAACCAATACAATCTTCTGTTCTTGGCGCAGAAGCTATTTGTTTTGCTTTACATCCATCCCAAGGAACCATTTCTAGAACATCACAAGGACATGCACGAACACACTGTGTACATCCAATACATGTATCATATACTTTAACATTATGAGCCATAGGGGAATAACTTTGAATATTTTTATAACTTTAATACTATAATATAAAAACTAATAAGATATTACTAAAATTCATTTTAATACATACAATTATTTTATTTATAAAAAACTTCATAAAAAGTCATGATTTTATATTTATTTTGAAATCGCACGAAAAGATGAATACTCAACATTAGTTAAAGGACTAGATTTTTCCGAAGGAGGAACCATTTGCCAAAACATATTTAAATAATTATGCCAATTATTTAAAATAGTTTTTGCTTTATTACTTTTAGTTTTTATTTCATATAGTTCAATAATATTTTTTAATTGTTCTTCTGCCTCTTGAGTTATGATTCTTTGTACACTAATTATTTCATGATTTACTTTTGAAATAATGTCACCATCTTCATCTAAAAAATAAGATAAACCTCCTGTCATACCAGCTCCAATATTGCGACCTGAAGGACCTAAAACTACCACTAAGCCTCCTGTCATATATTCACAAGGATGATCTCCAACACCTTCTACTACTGCTTGAGCAGCTGAATTTCTAACAGCAAATCTTTCACCCGCTTGACCATTAGCAAACAAATAACCTCCTGTTGCTCCATATAGACATGTATTGCCAATAATCACTTGATTGCTAGCATTACTATGTTTACTATTTTTGGGTGATATAATTATTTCTCCTCCATTCATTCCTTTTCCAACATAATCATTAGCTTCACCAACCAAATTTAAATGCATTCCTTTCAATATAAAAGCTCCAAAACTTTGACCGGCTACACCATCAAAATTCAACTGTAAATTACCATTAAAACCATAATTTCCATATTTTTTAGCAATTACTCCAGAAATTCTCGCCCCAACTGCTCTATTCACATTTACTATCTTAACTTTTTTTATAATATCTAATTGATTATCAATAGCATTTAAAATATTTATATCATTTAATAAATCATTATCCAATACAGAACCATTAGTATGAACTGCTTGATGAAAAGATTTTAAAGTCTTCTGATCGTTTTGCCATAACAATGTTTGTAAAGTTAAATAATTTGTTTTATTTAACTTTTGATGTTTATAATTTAATAATTGTCCTAAACCAATAATTTGCTTTAAGCTAGAATAACCTAAAGATGCTAAAATTTGTCTTACTTCTTCAGCAATAAAAACAAAAAAGTTAACCAAATCTGATGGAATTCCTGGATAACGATTTCTTAAATCTTGTCTTTGTGTAGCAACACCAACAGGACAATTATTTGTATGACAAATTCTTGCCATGACACAACCAGTTGCTATCATTGCTACTGTACCAAAACCAAATTCTTCAGCACCCATTAAAGATGCTAAAATAATATCTCTACCAGTTCTTAAGCCACCATCTACTCTTAATATAACTCTTTCACGTAAACCATTTTCTACCAAAGTTTGATTGACTTCTGTCAAGCCTAACTCCCATGGACTGCCAGCATGCTTAATAGAACTTAATGGTGATGCTCCAGTACCTCCATCATGTCCAGAAATTTGAATTATATCAGCATTTCCTTTTGCAACTCCTGCTGCAATAGTTCCTATACCAATTTCTGCAACCAATTTTACAGAAACATAAGCGGAAGGATTAATTTGATGTAAATCAAAAATTAATTGTGCTAAATCTTCAATAGAATAAATATCATGATGAGGTGGAGGAGAAATTAATGTAACACCTGGTTTACAATTTCTTAATGAAGCAATATAAGGACTAACTTTTTTACCCGGTAATTGTCCTCCTTCACCCGGCTTAGCTCCTTGTGCAATTTTAATTTCTAATTGTTTTGCATTTACTAAATACTCAGGTGTAACACCAAAACGACCCGAAGCAATTTGTTTAATCGCAGAACTAGCAGTATCATTGAGTTTTAATCCTTTAAGATGTGAAAAAGATTTAGATATACCAGAACCATCAATATCATTTATAGTTCTAAAGCGACTAGGGTCTTCTCCTCCCTCACCAGAATTTGACTTACCACCTATTCTATTCATAGCTATAGCTAAAGTTTCGTGTGTTTCTCGTGAAAGGGCGCCTAAAGACATACCACCTGTACAAAAACGTTCTAATATTGCTTCTATGGATTCAACTTCCTCTAAATTAATAGAAGGCCTATTACTTTTAAATTCCAGTAAATCTCTCAAGTTAGTTGGTGGACGATCATTTAATAAAAGTTTATATCTTGAATAAAGTTCTGGATCTTTATTACGTACAGCTTTATGTAAAGTTTTAGACATTTCTGGATTATTAACATGATATTCAGCACTTGGCCTATACTGAACATAACCTAAATTCGGTAATTTCTTAGGTAATACAGGCAGAAAAGCTGCATTATACCTATGAATAGTATGATCAAATAATTCATCCAATGTAATACCATTCAAACGAGAAGTTGTACCAACAAAAGCCATATCAACCAACTGACTACTTAAACCTAAAATTTCAAAAATTTGAGCACCATGATAACTTGAAAGTAAAGAAATACCCATCTTAGACAAAATTTTCAATAATCCTTTTTCAATAGCAATACGATAATTATTTTGCGATTGTGTAATTGTTAGATTTGGTAATTTTCCTTTTGACATTAACTTCTGAGTTCTAGAATTATACCACCAACTTCTTACAGTTAAAAAAGCAGCATAAGGACAGACTGCACTTGCTCCATATCCAATTAAACAAGCAAAATGATGAGTGTTCCAACATTGAGCTGTTTCTACTACTAATGCAACCTTATGTCTCAACTGATTATTAATTAAATAATGATGTACTGACCCTACAATTAATAATGGGGGTATAAATACTTGCTGCTTTACTAATTTATTTATACGATCTGTAAGAATAATAATTTGAACACCAGAACTAACATCATACGCACAGTTTTTACAAATTCTGTTAACAGCTTTGTGAATACTACTTTTCTCAGACTGATTCACATAAATACTAATAGAAGAAACTTTAAAACCGTAGTCATATAAACTTGATAATTCTTGCTCATTAAGAATAGGAGATTCTAACTTAATAGAACCAGCCATATGATCTTGAGGCATTAATAAATTACCTTTTGGACCCAAATAGACATTTAAAGACATTACTAAACTTTCTCTTAAAGGATCTATAGCTGGATTTGTTACTTGAGCAAAACGTTGCTTAAAATAATCATATAATAAATGAGGCTTTTCAGATAAAACAGCTAATGGTATATCGTCTCCCATACAAAATGTTGGTTCCTTAGCAGAACTAGCCATATGCTCAATTACCAATTCTACATCTTCATTTGTATATCCAAAAGCCGTATGTAAACGACTTATATCAATAGAATCTAACATTAAACTATCAAGATACTCTTGAGACTTAAAAGGTTTTTGATATTCCTGCAACCATTTTCTATAAGGAAATTTACTTGCAATAACTTGCTTAACAGTCCAATTATCTAAAACTTTATTATTCACCATATCAACACAAAAAATTTGACCCGGACCTAATCTTCCTTTCTGAATTATTTTATGTTCATTAAAATTAGATACACCAACTTCAGATGATAAACTAATAAAACCATTATTAGTAATAAAATAACGAGCTGGTCTTAGACCATTTCTGTCTAATGTTGCACCTACTATCTTACCATCACTAAATACAACTAAAGCAGGACCATCCCAAGGTTCTTGTAAACTATCATAATATTCATAAAAATCTATAATTTCTGGAAAATTTTTTAATGCAGGTTGATTCTTATAAGACTCAGGAATTAAAATCATCAATGATTCTTGAGGACTTTTACCTGATTTTACAAACAGCTCTAGGACAGAATCCAAATTGGCAGAATCACTATTTTCATAATTTGTAATCGGTAAAAGAATTTGTTGACATTCATGCCAATATTCATGACTTAATAAAATCTCTTTAGATTTCATCCAATTTAAATTACCTAACAATGTATTAATTTCACCATTATGCGCCATTAGTCTCATTGGTTGTGCTAGAGGCCACTTAGGCATTGTATTAGTACTAAATCTTCTATGATATAAAGCAAAATTACTTTCATACATTAAATTTGATAAATCTAAATAATACTGTGACAAAATTTCTGAGCGAACCATTCCTTTATATACAATAGTTCTAGAAGAAAAAGAACAAATATAAAACTGTTTATTAAAATCTGATAATGTTTGCGCAATTAATTTTTCTATTTTTTTTCTAGCAATATATAATTTTCTTTCTAAAGAATCACCTTGTAATTTAGAAGATACTATAAGCTGCTGAATAAAGGGTTGAGTCATATAAGCATATCTACCAATTATTGATGAATTAACTGGAACATTTCTCCAACTTATTACAAGCAATTCTTCTTCTTCTAATACCCATTCACATATTTTACGCAAAGGCTCAAAATTTTTAGAAGGAAAAAAAATGTTTGCAACTGCCATATACTGAAGATCATCAATATAATCTTCATAAACATCGTTTAGAATTATTTTCCAAGGTATCTGCGTCATAATACCTGAACCATCACCTGAAACACCATCAGCACTACAACCACCTCTATGCTCCATACAAGTTAAAGCATTTAAAGCTTGTACCACTAAAGCATATGAAGGTGAATGATTAATTTGAGCAATAAAACCTACACCACAAGCATCTCGTTCAGTAATAAAAGAAGGATAACCTGGATACTGAGCCAGTTTATTAGTAAAATTTTTAGATATTTGCATACAGTACTATTATTTGTATTAAACTAAAATATATCAAGATTTTTTTTACTTATATATTAAAATAATGCATTTCACAACTATCATTTAATCTGGTACTAAATTGAAAGATGTAGAAATAAAAAAATTTCATAATATATAATAATTGACACTAATTTAACTCATATATGATTACTTGTTAAATTAAAAAATATTATAAATATTGAATAAATAATTATAATATCAATCAATCAAAAAAAATATCATGAACCTAATATTACATATTTTTTTTAAAAAAATACATTACATCTTTCTATTCATCATTAACATATAAAAACTTTTTTTTCATGAATAAAGATAAAACAATTGACTCTAGTCAAATTATATACAAAACAGAAGAATTACTTGAATTATCACATAATAGATACAGAATAACAATTCAAATCGCAAATAGAGCAAAAAGAAAAAAATATGAGGACATTGATACTATTGAAGATCCAATGATCAAACCTATTGTGAGAGCAATATTAGAAATGTTAGATGAAATTACACAACCTGAAATAATTATTGATTAAAGCAAGTATAGAAGAATATCTTTTTAATATTTTTTTTTAAAAAAAAATGAATAAAACTGTATAATACATCGATAAGAACTAATAATTATTAGTTCTTGAATAGTTATCTTATTTCCAATAAAGTTCAAGGAGAAATATAATATGCTAGATGCATTTGCTAAAGTTGTAGCACAAGCTGATGCCAGAGGAGAATTTTTAAGTAACCAACAAATAAGTGCGTTAGAATCTATGGTATCAGAAGGTAATAAACGATTAGACATAATTAATAAAATTAATTCTAACGCTTCTGCTATCGTAACAAATTCTGCTCGTGCTCTATTTGCAGAACAACCTCAACTAGTTCAAGCAGGTGGTAATGCCTACACTTCTAGAAGAATGGCTGCTTGTTTAAGAGATATGGAAATTATACTAAGATATGTCAGTTATGCCATGGTGGCTGGAGACTCTAGTGTACTGGATGATAGATGCCTAAATGGTCTAAGAGAAACATATCAAGCTCTAGGAACACCTGGTACATCTGTAGCAGTAGCTATACAAAAAATGAAAGAAGCTTGTATTGCATTAGCAAATGATCGAAATGGTGTAACATTAGGAGACTGCAGCTCTTTAACTGCAGAATTGGGTGTTTATTTCGATCGTGCAGCAATTGCAGTTACATAACTTATTAAAACTTATATAAATCATATTCAATCAATTAAGGATATAATTAATTACTATGAAAACACCTATTACAGAGGCCATTGCATCAGCTGATAGTCAAGGAAGATTTTTAAGTAACGGTGAATTACAGTCTATTAATGGAAGATATCAAAGAGCTACTGCGAGTTTAGAGGCCGCAAAAATATTAACCAGTAATGCACAGAGATTAATTACAGGTGCTGCTCAAGCCGTTTATACTAAATTTCCATTTGTAACTCAAATGCCTGGTCCCACTTATGCATCTAGTGCAATTGGTAAAGCTAAATGTGCGAGAGATATAGGATATTACTTAAGAATGACAACTTATTGCTTAGTTGTAGGTGCTACTGGACCGATGGATGAATATTTAGTTGCAGGTTTGGAAGAAATTAATCGTAGCTTTGAATTATCACCAAGTTGGTATATAGAAGCATTACAATATATTAAATCTAGCCATGGCCTATCTGGTCAATCAGCAATTGAAGCTAATACTTATTTAGACTACGCTATTAATGTATTAAGTTAAATCCTATTTAAATTAGATAACTAGAAATAGAAAATTAAATACTATGATAAATTTATTTCTAGTTTTCTATTTCTTAAATATATATTAAAATCATCAATACTTAACTTTAAAATATAAAGCCTTTATGTATATGTTTAACAATTAAACTTGAAATATAATATAACCAAGTAATATTTTTTAATCCTACTATATAACAAACCCAAAATTTGATTTTTCTATTTAGTATTATGAAAAACGAAACTCTTCATCCTATTATTCTCGCAATTCTTGACGGTTGGGGATACAGCCATAATTCAAACGGTAATGCTATAAAATTAGCTAATACTCCGAGTATAGATTATTTATGGAATAATTATAACCATACACTTTTACATGCATCTGGTAAAGATGTTGGCTTACCAAATAATCAAATGGGTAACTCAGAAGTAGGACATACCACTATAGGAGCTGGAAGAATTATTAACCAAGACTTAGTTAGAATTAGCACATCTATCAAAGATAAAAGCTTTTTTAACAATTCAATCCTAAATAATATTTGTAAAAAAACTGAATTAAATAAATCAAAGCTACATCTTATTGGTCTTTGTTCAGATGGTGGAGTACATTCACATATTTCACACTTAATAGCATTAATTAAAATAGTGAAAAACTATGATATTACAACTTGTATTCATGTTATTACAGATGGAAGAGATACAAAACCAAATGCTTCTCAACTATTTATTAAACAAATTATTGATGAAATTAAAAATACAAAGAATATTAATATATGTACAGTTAGTGGCAGATATTATAGTATGGATAGAGACTGTAGATGGCCAAGAACACAAAAAGCATATGATATTTTAACCAACAACAAAATTCATACTAATAGTGACGACCCTATAACCCTAATTCAAAACAATTATGATCAAGGTATTTCTGACGAGTTTATCATACCCACAAGAATACACTCAGGAAAAGTTAGTGATAATGATGGAATAATTTTTTTTAATTTTCGTCCAGATAGAATTAGACAATTAATTCACTGTTTTACAAAACAAAATTTTAAGGGTTTTAAAACTTATGCAACAAAGAATCTAAACGTAATTAGTTTTACACAATACGATTCCAGTTTATGTATACCAATAGTATTCCCACCACAACATAAAGAACATTTTTTAGGAGAAATTATTTCTCAACAAGGCTTAAAACAATTTAGACTAGCAGAAACAGAAAAATATGCACATGTTACATATTTCTTTAATGGCGGTCTTGAAGAACCATTTCCTGGAGAAGATAGAGAATTAATATCCAGTCCTAAAGTTGAAACATATGACTTAGCACCAGAAATGTCAGCTTATACATTAACAGATAGTGTTATCAAAGCCATCAAAAAAAATCATTATCACTTTATAGTAATTAATTATGCTAATCCGGATATGGTAGGACATACAGGTAATTTATCTGCTACTATAGAAGCTATTAACACAGTGGATAAATGTATTGGGAAATTATTTGAAGAAGTCCAATTAGTCAATGGCCATCTTATTATTACGGCAGACCATGGAAACGCAGAATATATGTTAAATGAAAATAATGAACCATGTACTTCTCATAGTACCAATCTAGTTCCATTTATACTAATAAATAATAATAAAAAACAACAAACTAAAAAATTACGTAATAATGGCTGCTTAGCTGATATTGCACCAACAATACTAGAAATACTTAAATTGCAAGTTCCTCAAGCAATGAATGGTAAATCATTATTAAATAACAAATAAAACAATCCCTTAAAAAAAATCATATAAAAATATGTCTACATATAACACTCAACTCTATAAATATATCATTTTAAATAATGGTGAAATCAATAATAATTCTCATTTTCATAAATTAATACCAAAACCATGGCAACTAATTTTAATCAGTGACGGTTCTTTTACTAAAACTTTAACATCATTAACAGGTCAAAGAACACAGATAGATATATTAAGTCAATACACATATGAACTAATTAATAGTAAAAAAAAAGAGAAATATGGTTAAAAGATTACAAATACAAAAAGTTAGCTTTTGCTAAATCTTTATGGTCAAATACCAATTTTCTTAAATTACCAATATACAAACCAATAGGTGAATCTATTATAAAGTATAAAATTGATATATATAGAGAAATTCATGAAATATATTATGGATATTGTAAATATTTAGAAGATCAATTCAACTGCCAAGGTCCTATATGGGGAAGAAAATACACTATGTATTATAAAGAAAAACGCTTAGCAACTCTAGAAGAAACTTTTGCTCCTCAAATAATTGATTTTTTTTATTAAAAAAATGGTTTGATTAAATAAAATTTAAGTGTATATGTTTAATTTATTAAAAAATCAAAGTAATCGTAGATTTCATAAAATTATTAATCAAGTAAAAAACTTTAGTAATATTTTTCATAAATACTCAGATAATGAACTAAAGGAACAAACAAAAAGATTAAAAGTAAAAATAGCTAAAGAAGAGAATGAAAATGAAATTTTAGCGGAAACATTCGGAACCGCTAAAGAGGCTATTAGACGTGCTCTTGGATTAAATCTCTTTGATGTACAAATTTTAGGAGGATTAATACTAAATGAAGGCAAAATTGCAGAAATGAAAACTGGTGAAGGTAAAACTATAGCTGCTATTTTACCTTCTTATTTACATACACTTCAAGGAAAAAATGTACATGTAATTACAGTAAATGACTATCTTGCCAAAAGAGACTCAGAATTAGTTAAAAAAGTTTATCAATATCTAGATATTAGTATTGGTTTAGTGCAACAATCAATGACTAGTGAAGAAAGAAAAAAAGAATATAATAAGGATATTACTTATCTTACTAATAATGAATTGGGTTTTGATTATTTGAGAGATAATATGGCTATTAATACACATGATATTGTACAATCAAATCTTGATTTTGCGATTATTGATGAAGTTGATTCTATTTTAATAGATGAAGCCAGAACACCATTAATTATCTCTGGACCATATGAAGCTCCCATTAATAAATATATTACATCTTACGATATATCTAAAACATTAAATAAAAATCTTGATTATGAAATAGATGAAAAAGCAAGAAATATCATTTTAACAGATCAAGGGATATTAAAATGTGAACATGCATTAAATACTAATAACTTATATAGTTTGGATAACCCATGGATCCAATATATTCTCAACGCATTAAAAGCTAAAGAACTTTTTTTAATCAATGTACATTATATTGTAAAAAAACAAGAAGTAATAATAGTAGACGAATTCACTGGACGTATAATGGAAGGTAGAAGATGGAGTGATGGATTACATCAAGCTATAGAAGCAAAAGAAAAGGTTGAAATTAAACCAGAAAATCAAACTCTTGCTTCTATTACTTACCAAAATTTATTTTTACTTTATAAAAAGCTATCTGGCATGACAGGAACAGCAAAAACTGAAGAAACAGAATTAGATAAAATATATTACTTAGAAGTTCAAGAAGTACCTACTAATAAACAATGTAAAAGAAAAGATTTAGCTGATTTAGTATATAAAACAGAATATAGTAAATGGAAAGCCATAGCAAATGAATGTTACGACATGCATAGACTAGGGAGACCAACTTTGATTGGAACTACTAATGTAGAAAAATCAGAATTTTTAGCTAAGATCTTAGATGAGTTTAATATACCATATAATTTACTGAATGCAAAACCTGAAAATATTGCTAGAGAAGCAGAAATTATTACACAAGCAGGAAGAAAATCAGCAATTACAATATCAACAAATATGGCAGGAAGAGGTACAGATATTATTCTAGGAGGTAATCCTTACATAATGACTAAAATTGTATTATGCAATTATATATATCGTATTCTTAAATTAAATAAAACATACAATTTCAAAGAAATTGAGACAAATATTAAAATTAAATTAGAAAAAATTACAGACAAAGATATAAAGATAAATATTAATAATATTAGTATAGAACAATATATAGAAGAAGAAATTAATTCAATAAGTAGTCACAAAGAAAAAAATAATAAAATACAAAATATTTACCTAGAAATTTTAAAGGAATATAAAATTTTATTTAATAGAGAAAGACAAGAAATACTCACACTAGGAGGCTTACATGTTATAGGAACAGAAAGACATGAATCAAGAAGAATAGATAATCAATTAAAAGGACGTGCAGGTAGGCAAGGAGATATAGGATCATCACGTTTTTTTTTAAGTCTAGAAGACAATTTATTCAGAATTTTTGGTGGAGATAAAATAATAAATCTTATGCAAACACTTAATATTGATGATGATATACCTATAGAATCAACTATTTTAACTAAAAGTTTAAACTCAGCACAAAAAAAAGTTGAAGCTTATTTTTATGATGTGCGCAAACAATTATTTGAGTATGATGAAGTAATTAATAACCAAAGACAAGCTATTTATTCAGAAAGAAGGAGAATTCTTAAATCAAAATTTACTAGAGATTGTATACTAGAATATGGAGAAAGCACAATAGATGAAATACTAAACTTATATAGAAATGAAAATAGAATCAGCAGAAAAATAATACTTATTCAAAAAATTAAACAATTACTCAGTATAAATGATAAGTTCTTAATAAATGATATATTAAACATGAACATAGAAGAAATTAAATATTTTTTATATGAACAATTAATAATTACATATGATTTACGCGAAAGCTATATGGAACAATTAAGACCAGGTTTAATCAGGCAGCTTGAAAGATATTATTTATTACAACAAATAGATAAAGCTTGGCAAGAACATTTAGAAAAAATGATTATACTAAGAGAATCTATAGGATGGAGAAGTTATGGACAACAAGATCCGCTTATTGAATATAAAAATGAAGGTTTTCAAATGTTCATAAACATGGTTACTTACATTAGACAAACAGTTATATATTTAACAATGAGATCACGTTTAATTGTAAGGCTTGAATAAATACAATAAAAGGTTGACATTCAAAATAAAATTAGTTAATGTGTATTTTAAGTATTTTCTTATGATAATATACTTATATATTTTAAGCCCCCATCGTCTAGAGGCCTAGGACATCTCCCTTTCACGGAGGTAACGGGGATTCGAATTCCCCTGGGGGTACTATAACTTATAAATTCTTTTACTTCATAGAACTTTTAATTAAATTACAAAAATTACCTAGTAACTTAACAGAATTTACTGAAGAATTATTAAGCATAATTCTCATGAATGCACTTCCTATTACCATTCCATCTATATACCAGCTAGATATTGACTTTGCTTGATCAATACTAGAAATTCCAAAACCTAACATTATCGCTTTATTTGTTTGACTCTTAATGTCCTTAGCTAAAATATTAATTGTATTATCTATCTGATCTCTAACTCCAGTTACCCCACAACTACTAACTAAATAAATACATCCTTGAGATTTAGATATAATACGTTTTATCCTATGCATTGAGCTAGTAGGAGCGATAAATAAAATTAGCTCTATATTATATTTATCACATAATTTGATTACGTAATCAGCTTCTTCCAAAGGTAAATCTGGAATAATTAAACCTGATACACCAGCTAATGATATATCAAAAATAAAATTTGAAATTCCTTTAGCTAAAACTGGATTATAATATGTAAATATAATAATAGGTGCATTCAAGCTTGGTGTTACTAATTTTAACATATTGATTATATCATCTATATGAATCCCTTGGTCTAAGGCTATTTTAGAAGATTGTTGGATTACAGGACCATCAGCCAATGCATCAGAATAAGGTATACCTAGTTCAATAACATCTGCACCATTATTATCTAAAGCATGCAAAGCATTTATTGTTGTACTAAGATTAGGAAAACCAGCTGTAATAAACGGAACTAAAGCACATTTGAAACTATTTTTACGTAATTTATTAGAAATTAAACTCATATATTAACCACAAATATTAATAAAAAAATAATAATTATATCTATATAAAATTTAACTAAATTATACTAAAAAGTATAAATAGGCTGCCCGGGACTCGAACCCGGAACTAATCGGTTAAAAGCCGAGTACTCTACCATTGAGTTAGCAACCCTATAAAAAAAGTATAAATCATAAATCTAATAGGCACAACAAGATCATAAAAGTTCTTATAAAATTTTAGATATTATTAATTACTTATGAATACACATATACAAAAAAAATTTAATCAAAAATTCAATATATTTTTATCAAAACATAAATTAAGAAGCATACTCATAGCTATATCTGGAGGTCAAGATTCTATATGCCTCATTAACTTAATAGAAGATTTTCAAGAAAAGTATAATAAAAAACTAAAAATTACATATATATATATCGATCACCAATGGACAAAAAGAAGTCAACAACAAATTAAACATCTCATTAATATAATTAAAAAAACAAAAAAAAAATTTATTATACACCAAATAAATCAATCAGTTAATTCTGAATTGAAAGCTAGAGAACTAAGATATAATATATTAATTAAATACTCAATAAAACATCACTATAGACATATAATAACTGCACATACACAAACAGATAAGACAGAAACTTTTTTACAACACATAATAAGAGGAACTAGCCTCAATGGCCTAACAAGCTTTAATGAGTATAGAAAATTCAATAATACAATACACCTTTATAGACCTTTACTAGAATTCAAAAGAACAGAAATTAATTGGTTGTGTCGTAAATTATATTTACCCATCTGGTCTGATATTACAAATTATAATTATACAATTAATAGGAATCGTTTGCGCAATGAACTTATACCTTATATTCACAAATATTTCAATTACAATATAGATAAAAAAATTAACGATTTTCTCATTAATGCAAAACTAGAAAATGAATATATAACACAAAATGCAATTAAACTATATTTATATAGTCGACATAAAATCAATATAGCATTAAACTATAATTTAATCTATAAACAACATATAGCTTTACAAATAAGAACATTACAGATTTTTTTTTTCATAATTCAAAATACAGTATTAACCTACAACTAATTGAAAATATCATCTTTTATATGAACAATAAAAATATATGTCATAAAATAATACCATGGAAAAACTTCTATATAACTTTATTTTATCAATGGATATATATTAGGTAAATTTATAAAAAATCATGGATAACAATTTAAATCTAACTATAGAAATGCTAATACAAAAACACCCTATCATTTTATTTATGAAAGGCGACAAGAACTCTCCAAAATGTAATTTTTCTAAACAAGTGGTAGATATACTCAATACATTTAACATTGAATACCATACAATTAATTTATTAAATGATATCTATATGAGAAATGAAATTAAAATATACTCTCAATGGCCTACTATACCACAACTTTACATTAACCAGCAATTTATTGGAGGTACGGATATAATAGTAGATTTATATAAAACATTTAAGTTACATGAAATTTTAGAATTACATACAAATTCTTAAGTATCAAATATTAAAATAATCAACAATCTTAATCAGTATAAATAAAACATATTCTTCCTATTTAAAACCTATACAAAAAAAAGATCTAGAAAATTAGATATAATATGAAATCAAAAAAGGGTATAATTAGTAGATATATAATATTTACTAAATTAAAAAAGGAAAATTAGATATATGATTAATTGGCAAGTAATTGGTCAACTTGTATCACTAGGTATTATTGTTTTAGTTGGTCCAGCAGTTATTATTTTACTATCCTTTAAAAAAGGTAACTTATAATATATATATTTTTCTCTAAAAATATGAAAACTATGCAGGTATTGTAAATATACTCATTCCTGCATACTTGTATTTCTTTATTTATACTTCACTTGACGATTAAATATATTGTAATAATAAATTTTTGTCAATTTCTTGATGATTACCAGCAAACTCACTATCTGGATTTAAAAATAACATACAATGACATTCTTTTCTTTCTCTCATAGGAACACAAGGACAGTTCCAATAAGCATTTATTACTTCTCTTGGTTTATCTTCATAATGACGACATGGACATAAAGGAGAACCATATTTATCTTTATGTTTTGCTAAACCTTCAATCACTACTGCGGTCACACTAATATCCGAACAGAAATAAGTTCCTGTTCTTTGTGCATATACCTCAGAAAATTTACGCATTGCTTCCAAATTAGACAGTTTTAATTTAGATAAATCATTATTCATAATAAAAAATTCCTACATATTTATTATGTATATAAATTATATTTTCAACTGAAATTATTTATTTATACTAAAAATACAATAAATTAAAATATAAAAATATTAAATTTTACAATATTTAAATCACAAAATAATAAATTTATACTATATTATCATTATAAATTTTATAAATATAAATAGACATGACTGCATCATATTTACCATCTATATTAGTACCTTTAGTAGGAATTATATTTCCTGGTTTAACAATGGCACTATTATTTTTATATATTGAAACTGAAAACATTGCTTAATTTATTTTTTAAATTATAATATATAAAATGAATCAGTCGCTTATAAAAAAAGCGACTGATTTAAATAATTTATTATACAATTCTTTAAAATTCAAAATAAAACTGAAAGCTTTAAAAATTATAAAGAAGAGCCAATACCAGAATAAGAACCATAAATAAAAATTCCCAATACAGTAATAGCAGCTATACCACCTACTGTAGCAACCAGCCATAAAGGAACTCTACCCGTACCTGTCATTGTTATAAGTCTCCAATTATAAATGATAAATATTAAAATTCAAATTATACGTGTAATATATATTTTATCTCAAAAATAAAATTATACTAAATTCAATTAATTAAAGAAATAACTAGAAAACAAAACTGCAAGAACAAAAATCAGTAATAAACCCCAAAACAAAGATGTACGATTTAATTCTACAGGCTCTTTATTAGGATTAGGACCACTCATAAAAATCTCCTATCGTTGAATAAATTGCATAGATGTAATTGCACCTAAAAAAAATATAGTTGGAATAGCAAGACCATGAATTGCTAACCATCTAAACGTAAAAATGGGATATGCTATAGGTTGATTTAAATTGCCTCTACTCATAATAATTCTATAAAACCTCCTTCTAGATTCCTTTAGTTAAATCCTCTAATTCTTGTTTTGCACTAAAACGATCATTGACCAATGGTACTTGCTGTCGATCTTGTGTAAAATACTCATTTGGTCTAGGAGTTCCAAAAATATCATACGCTAAACCTGTACTAACAAATAACCAACCAGCTACAAATAATGCTGGTATAGTTATACTATGAATGACCCAATAGCGTATACTAGTGATAATATCAGAAAAAGGGCGTTCACCAGTTGATCCTCCTGACATAATAGCTACCTCCTAAATAATATAAAATATAAAACTATTTATCTTCATGGATTATAATAATAAATTATATACTGAAATATCATAATTAACTACTTTTAGTATATATCTATTATAAATAATACAATTATACTACTTAAATAACACTTTTAATAAAAAAATTAGTAATTATATAGAAAATATAACTGATATAAAGCTTTAATATATATAATATATTAAATTTAATTAAATCAACAATCAGATAAAAAAATATCTGAATATCAATCAGCTTTTATTAAATCAAACCAAAAACTTGTACCTACAAATAAATGACTTTGTAACATAATTTTTGTTTTATGTTTACTTAAAATATTAGTAACAATTGATAAGCCTAAGCCCGTACCTTCTAATGTATGTACATGATTTTCAATTCGGACAAACCTATGAAAAATACTTTTTTGATCTATCTTATCAATACCTATACCTTCATCAATAATTTCTACTCTCACCATATTCTTACACGAATTAGCCATATAAACTTGATTGAAATCAGAATTTGTAGGTAGATATAATCTTAAAATAATATTTCCATTGAAAGTTGTGAATTTTATTGAATTACTAATAAGATTTGCAAATACTTGTAATAAAGAATTTTCATGAGCCCAAACACACTTAATACTAGGATCATACTCAAATATTATTTCCACATTATTATAATTAGCAATTAAATAGGATGCGTTAATTGAATCATTAATAATACTAATAATATCAACAGGTGTTAAAATATAACTAGATACTGACTCTAAACGAGAAAGATTTAATATATCATTAACTAAAATAGATAATCTTTTAGTTTCATTATTAGCTATTTTTAAAAAATGCACTTTTTGTTTAGTAGTTAAAATATTATTATAATCCAACAATGTTTCTAAAAAAGAACTAATACTAGATAAAGGTGTCCTTAACTCATGAGATACATTAGTAATAAACTGATTTTGTGCATCATTTAACTGAACTTCACGACTAATATCTTGTACAATTATAGCTACACCTGTTAATACATTACTTCTGTGCTCTAAAACGGTTGTTAATAAAAAACGAAACGTTTTCTTTGAACCATAATCTAAATTAATATACACTTCTTTTGTTTGATATTTCATATCTTGCAAATAATGAGATTTAATAAGACTATTCAAAATGGGCAATAAAGCTTCATTAACATGAGAAGGTAAATGAACAAATATACGTTGACCCAAGATATCTGTATTAGACCAATTAAATGCTTTTATTGCTATCTGATTTGCAAATAACAAACGTAATTCTGTATCAACTAAAATAGCACCATCAGCTATTGTAGAAACAATAGTTTCGAGTTTCATTTTTTCTAACATTAATTTATTCAGATTCTTTTTTTCATAAGACTCTAAACGTTCAGCCATATCATTGAAACCAACAATTAAGTCACCTAATTCGCCATCAAAACTTAAATCTATTCTTTGATTAAAATTACCAGAAGAAATATTTTTAATACCTAATAATAACTGTTTAATAGGCTCAGTTAAAGTCAGCATATTAAATGCTATACCAATTATAACCATAAACCATATAGATACAAAAATAGCCATACTAACACCTCGAATCAATTTTGAAGATGAAATAAGAATCGGATTTGAATTAATACCTAAGTCAAGACTTCCAAAGTTTTTCCCATTTTTTGTTAAAGGTATAGTTATATCTATAATATAATCATTAAATACAGTATTATACTTAACTAAAGGAATACCAAACAAAAAATTTTGAGTTTCAAGTTGAAATAAATTTCTATGTAATTGCAATAGACTTTGAACCTTGTGACTATAAACAGGCAAACTAAAAAATAAACTACCATCTGTATGGAATAATAAAATATATCTAATACTAGATATATTTAAATAAATTTTTTCTACAAAACTAGCAAGTTCTTGCTTGTTATTAGTCTCTACAAAATCTATTATATTTGATACAAATAGTATTCCCAAATCCTGACAGAAGCGAGTATCTGTAATTATTGAATCTCCTTGAATAATGGTTAAAGACCAAAATGTTAAACTACTCATTATTAACGATACCACTAATGTCATAAATACCATAACACGTGTTTTTAAATTAATATTAGACCACCAATTAGAAATATGTGAAATAACTTTTATATATATCATCATTATAGAATTTTTAAAGAACTACCTAAATCACTAAACATATAATAAGAAAGTACAAAATTGAAAATAAATATAAATAATAAGGATAAAACAACAGATGAAGTAGTGTATTGTCCTACACCTTTTGCACCACCTTTCGCCAATAAACCATATGAACAACTTACGATAGATATAATTAGCCCAAAAAACATTGATTTAAAAGAGGACTTTAATAAATCAAAAAAAAGTAAAGAAGAAAATATTGAATTAAAAAAAAGACTAGGAGTAATAGCATATAAAGTAAAGCAAACAAATACACTACTAGCTATACTTGTTACAAATGAAAGAAAATTTAAGATAGGTAACAATAAAAGACAAGAGATAACTCTCGGAATAATTAAATAAAATAAAGGATCTGTATTTAGTAAATACAAAGCATCAATTTGTTGAGTCACTTTCATAGTTGCTAATTCAGCAGTAAAACATGAACCAATACGACCAATAATAATCACAGAAGTTAGAACAGGAGATAATTCACGAAGAAAAGCTATACTTACAACTGCGCCTATTAAAGATGTAGCATTTAAATAAATAAATTCTTTAGCTATTTGTAAGGTAAATACAATACTTACAAAAAATGCTGTGATTAAACTTATACTTAAAGATTCTGGACCGACTACAAACATAGTCTCTAAAAGAATTTTGAATTCTAAATCTGAAACTTTATAATTTATTATTCGATAATAAAGCGATTTACCAATATTTACAAAATATTTATATAAATAAATACTTAAGTGAAAAACCATATATGTATATATTTAAATTATTTAAACCATATAAAAGAACAAATACAGTTGTATTGCATAAATAAAAAATTTCGATTAAGATAAAGCTATTAGGGCGGTTAGCTCAGTGGTAGAGCGCCTGCCTTACAAGCAGGTGGTCACTGGTTCAAATCCAGTACCGCCCAATCAAAAATAACATTCAATAAGTTATATTAGGGCTCATCGTCTAAGGGATTAGGACAGGGACCTTCTAAGTCTCTAATGTAGGTTCGAATCCTACTGAGCCTATCAAGTAAAAATATTAATGAAAGATTGCATCCACAACTTGCTGAACTTTTGAACCTGAATCAACTGTTTCTAGAGGATCTTTACGAAGTCTATGACGTAAACATAAAGTGATTACTTTTCTAATATCTGACACTTCTACATTTTCTCTAGAACTATAAGCTGCATATGCTTTAGCAGCTCTATTAGTGACAATATCACCACGTAAACCATCTACATCTAATTCACCACAAACCTCTGAAATTTTAACTCTCAAATCATAGTCAATAGTCGTTTTAGGTAATATTTTTTGAGCATTAATAATACAACTCTTCAATTTATTTTGCCGATCTTTAAATTCAGTTAAACATGAATGAGGATTACTATCAAATTTATTACGCTGCTCAACAATTTTAACTCTTAAAGAAGGTTCTCTAACTGTACGAATTTCAGCATGCATCCCAAATCTATCTAACAACTGAGGTCGCAATTCGCCTTCTTCGGGATTACCAGAACCAACAAGTACAAATCTAGAAGGGTGACGAATAGAAATACCTTCACGTTCAACAGTATTCCAACCCGATGCTGCAGAATCAAGCAATATATCTACTAAATGATCATCTAAAAGATTAACTTCATCTACATATAAGATACCTCTATTAGCTTTTGCTAATAAACCTGGCTCAAAAGTTTTAACACCTTCAGTTAATGCTTTTTCAATATCAATTGTACCACAAACTCTATCTTCTGTAGCTCCTAAAGGTAAATCTATCATAGGAACTTTAGTAAAAACAGTTTTAATGCTTGTTCCTTCATATAATTTTTCCTTTACTGTATCTGTCATTAACTCAAAATCAGAAATATGTGAATTACAAATATCATCTTCAACTACTTCTATTTCAGGTAATAAATCAGCTATTGCTCTAATAGTAGTTGATTTACCTGTACCACGATCTCCCATGATCATTACACCACCTATTTTAGGATCAATTACATTAAGAATTAATGCTAATTTCATTTCTTCTTGGCCAACTATAGCAGTAAAAGGAAAAATTGGCCTTGTTATATCTTTTGCAATACTCACGATAGTAATTATATTATTTCAATAATTTAATAAAATTAGCTAATATACATAACTAACCAATAATCAGAAAACCTTTTAAAATTCTTCTTATACTATTTTTTACTCATCTTAATAATAGAAACAATGTGTAATAAAACCCTATGATAATATTATTCTTAAGAATAAAAAGTTAAAAAATAAGTAACAACAAAAAAGATGTAACATATTATTTAAAAGCTACATCTTAAAACATTAGAATTGCTTAAAATCAAAATAAACTATTGATATAAATTTGTTCCTAACTGTATTGCTAATACAGCTGAAACTAAAGCAAAAAGTAAAGCTACAAAAATTTGGCTATCACTAATCATAATACTCCTAAATTATTAATGTAATTCTTAATTATCAAATATTTTCTATTTATTGGGTATTATACAATAAACCATATATATAAAAGCGAGATAAAATAAAATATTAACAATTAAAAAATTTGACATAAATCATATGTACTAACTAAGTTAAAAATTGCAGGAAATTTTAATAATTGTAAACACTATTTTGATGCCAATCTAATTTTTCCTAATTTTGCCCATTCTTGCATAGACTTTATTTTAATATGATCTGTAAAGGCTAAAGGTACAATATCAGAAATTGAATTAATAATATCATTATTATTAAAATCTCGCTTTTCATAGAAAGCATTATTCATCGCTTCAATAATAGATTGCTGAATTTCTGAACCGGAAAAACTTGCAGTTAATTTACTCAAAGACTCAATATCATACTTTGTCCATGTTAATGGTCTTACTTTCATTAAATGAATTTGAAAAATCATTTTTCTTTCTTGTAAACTAGGTAAATTTAAAAAAAATATTTCATCAAAACGACCTTTTCTTAACATTTCAGATGGTAATGATAATACATCATTAGCTGTAGCAACAACAAATACTTGCTTTTTTTTTTCAGATAACCAAGTTAATAAAGTACTCAAAACTCTATTACTAGTTCCACTATCACTATTAGTTGTTAAACGATTGAATGCTTTATCTATTTCATCTATCCATAAAACACAAGGAGAAAGATCTTCAGATATATTAATTACTTTTCTTATATTCTTTTCAGACTCACCCACAACACCACCAAAAATTTTTCCAACATCCAATCTAAACAGAGGCAATTGCCAATGTTGGGCTATAACTTTAGCACTCAAAGATTTTCCAGTGCCTTGAATACCCACTAATAATAAACCTTTAGGAATAGGTAATCCATAACTTTGTGCTTGTTTTGAAAAAGCATTAGACCTTTTTTGTAACCATTGCTTTAAAGAAAATAAACCACCAATATCTTCTATTGTATTACTAGCAGAACAAAAGTTTAAAACATCAGTCTGTTGGATAAACTGTTTTTTTTCTTCAGTAATTAAATGAAAAATATATGACGGTGATTGTTGTGTGAATACTAATTTTGCTATCAATTTTCTAATAAAATCCATTGACATTCCTCTACAAGCAAATGCCAAATTATCAATATCTATATCATAACACATATTAAGTATACTAAATAGACGCTTTAATTCTGAACTAATCTCTTCTATATTAGGCTTAGGAAACTCTAGTAAAGAGATATTATCCTTAAGAATAATAGGTATATTAACTTCAGAAGCAACTATAAGAATACTAACATTAATATTTTTTAATGTTTTTGATAAATTTTTTATCTTACGAGTTATGCTAATATCATTAATAAATAAATGAAAATCTTTTAAAATAAAGACTTTAGCCACATTAACATCTAAAGTTTCAATAAACTCTAAAGCAGCTAAGGGATTTCGTTGAGCATGACCTAAATAATTAGGATTACCTGTATATCCATCAATAAAATCCCATGAATAAATATTACTATTAAATTGTTGACAAATGATTCTACTAATCACATACTCCAATCTCTCTTCTTCATTTGTTACAATATATATAAACAAATACCTTGATGATATTAATAACTTCAATTTTTGCTCAAAACGCATATTCACCCAGTATATAATTCAATAAATAAATTCATTACTCAATATTAAAATATTTATAAATTAATTTTTTTCCTTCCCTTTTTACGTTTTTTATTTAAAATACGTCTACCACTTGGAGTCTTTATTCTTGCTCTAAAACCAGACTTTTTAATTCTTTTGCGATTACTTCCGCGTAAAGTGCTTTTACTCATATATAAACCAAATTAAAAATGTATAATATTATATAAGCCAATAATTAATAATCAATTATACTTTGACCATACTCATGATACCATAATGATAAAAATATATTTAGCCTCTTTAATACTTATTTTATCCGCTGCTTGCTTTATAATAACGAATGAAATTTACAAAAATTTCAAAAACTATAAGTTCATAAATTCAAAAATAAACAAAAATCACAAAGAACTTCTTGAAATATTACAAGTTCATATTAATAGAAAAAATTGGCTTGCTTGTATTATAAAAGTGGAACAAATAATTAAAAATAAAGAAAATTTATCAATAGAATACTACAACATTATAGGATATTGTTACTATTCAATAAAGATATACCATCTTGCCAATTACTATTATCAACAAACCATACAGCAAGAACCCAATAACATAATTGCACTATTTAGTCTAGGAAAAATATATATATTAACAAAGAAATATAAAAAGGCTTATGATATTTATAATACAATTATTATCTTAGATTCAAATAATAAAATAGCAAAAAAACAGGTTAAAATATTGAATAAATATTTATAATCGGGATAGCAGGATTTGAACCTGCGACATCCTGCTCCCAAAGCAGGCGCGCTACCAAACTGCGCTATATCCCGTATACTTAATACAATATAAATTATATAATATAATATATATTATGTCTACTATTATAATTTAAAAACTACCTTGGATACCAAAACATACCTTTAACTCCATCAGGATCTGCAATAAAACCTAAATTATGATAAAAACTTACAACTTGAGGATCTGCAAATAATGTAATTGTACTTATATCAGCACATCTCAATTCAACTATAAGTTGATTCATTAGTATTTTACCTAAACCTTTTCCTTGAAAATCTGGGTGAATAACAACATCCCATATAGTCGCATGAAATACTGTATCAGATGTAGCTCGAGCAAAACCTATTAATTTTTTATAACGATCTTTTTTATAAAAAAGACATATTGTAAGAAAACTATGATCAATAGCAGCTTTTACTTTTTTTAAAGGCCTACGTACCCACCCAACTGCATCACATAATTGCTCTAATTCATATAAATTAATATTTTTTTCTGTAGTTAAATAAATATCTACAAATTTACCTTTAGTTTCTAAATTTTCTACTAATACAATATCTTTTAGTGAAGATTCTGTATTTATATTATTATATTTGTTAAAAATGGGATTAACTTTAAAAAATTTTTTCCAAAAAACCATAATGATATTATTATTTTTACAAAACTTCAAATAAATACTCGAAATAATTATTGATAAAATAGTTCAAGCAAATTTTGTACTGCAAATTTTCAATAAATGTTACTATGTATATAAAAAAACGTATTTATCGGTTATTGTTTAACATATAAACAATTATCATATATTACTTCATATATAACCCTTTGTTATATTAATAATTATTGCATAAGGAATAAAAATTTAAATTATGAAACAAATATTTGCCATAGTATGGATGATTACAATACTAACATTAACTCAACCTGTTAATACATTTGCAGAAATATCTAATTTACAACCATGTAAAAACTCTACAGCATTCTCTAAAAGATTAAATAATAGTATTAAAAAACTTGAAAACAGAATGCAAAAATATGATCCCGCAACACCACCATATTTAGCACTTCAAGAACAAATTAAAAAAACACAAGTGAGATTTGATAACTATAGTAAATCAGGTGTCTTATGTGGAACAGAAGGTTTACCACATTTAATAGCTGATGGAAGATGGAATCATGCGGGAGAGTTTATGGCTCCTGGCCTTTTATTTATATATATTACAGGTTGGATAGGATGGGTAGGAAGAAAATATATCCAAGAGATTGCTACAACTAACAAACCTACTGAAAAAGAAATTATTATTGATGTACCTCTTGCAATTAAATTTTCTGTTTCTGGATTTACATGGCCATTAGCAGCAATAAAAGAATTCACAAGTGGCGAATTATTAGCTCAAGATAATGATATTACTGTATCACCACGCTAATTAAATAATGATTTTATCAACATATTAATAAACTTATAAATATAAATCAAATAAATTTATGAATAAAAACTTATTAACATATCTATCGACAATCCCAGTAGTAGGAGCTATATGGATTACATTTACAGCTGGTTTTGTAATTGAAATTAATCGCTTCTTTCCAGATATTTTATTCTTTTCATTATAAAACAATAAATAACAAGCTATATATCATAAGCTTGTTTTGTTTTGTTGAACTCACAAATTTTTATTAACATTAAGAATATAGTCTATCAAAAAATAACATGAGTTTAATTAGTCAAATAATTTTAGAAGCAGATAACGAACTAAGATACCCTAGTATAGGTGAATTACAATCTATACAAGATTATGTACTAACAGGTGAACAAAGAATAAAAATAAGTAGCAAATTACGTAACAAAGAAAAAGAAATTATACAAAAAGCTAGTAAAACTATTTTTCAAATTCACCCAGAATACATTGCTCCGGGTGGTAATGCAGAAGGAGCACGCAAGAGATCTTTATGTTTAAGAGATTATGGATGGTACTTACGACTAATTACTTATGGTATTTTAACTAGCGACAAAACTTCTATAGAAAAAATAGGTATTATAGGTGTTAGAGAAATGTATAATTCACTAGGCGTACCAATTTTAGGTATGATAGATGCTATTGAGTGTTTAAAAAACGCAACTGTAGAAATGTTAAATAATGATGAAGCTGGATTAGTATGTCCCTATTTTGACTTTATTATACAAGGCATGTCACAATAAATATCAAATAAATAATAGTTGATTAAGCCATATACGTAATGTTATAATTATAGTATACTCGGAAAATTACATATGTAATAGCTGAAATTTGTCAGAACTGGAAAGTAGCAGCAATTAAGCTAAATTACACAGGTAAATTTTCCGGGTTTTACTATTTGATATATCTAATAAATACAAAAATATCAAATATTGATTTAAGATTCAGTTCGGAACAAACATGTAACTGAAAAATAAAATTAAAAAATAAATATTTATTGTAAATATTCAATGGAAAATATTAATTTTTTATAATTCAATTGAATTTTAAAAGTAATATGGTATTATCAATTCTGCAAGGAGCAAGAATTCTTGCAACAGGCTCTGCTGTTCCAGACTTATGTATAAAGAATGAAGAATTAAGCCAAATAGTTAACACATCAAATGAATGGATAGTTAATCGTACCGGAATAAAAGAAAGAAGAATATTAAATAATAAAGATGAATCTATTATAACTTTAGCTTCATTAGCATCAATCAAAGCATTAAAAAATGCTTCAATGAAACCATCAGATATTGATCTAATAATACTAGCAACCTCTAGCCCTAATGACCTTTTTGGAAGTGCAGCACAAGTTCAAGCAAAAATTGGAGCAAATAGAGCTGTTGCTTTTGATTTAACTGCAGCATGCTCAGGCTTTGTATTAAGTATTATCACTGCAGCACAATTTATACAAAACGGCAGTTACAATAATATTCTTATTGTTGGCGCAGATGTTTTATCCAAATGGATAGACTGGTCTGATAGAAGTACATGTATTTTGTTTGGAGATGGTGCAGGTGCAGTAATTATGCAATCATGTGCAAAAGAAGATAATGGAATACTTGGTTTTCAACTAAATACGAATGGAAAAGAAGCACACCAATTATCTATACCTTATAAAAAAAATGAAATAAATAATAAAAAAAATGATTTACTAAATATTAACCAAGGTCAGTTTGAACACTTATATATGAACGGAAAAGAAGTTTATAAATTTGCTGTATCTCAAGTACCTATTAGCATACTAAAATGCTTAAAATCACTTAATATATTACCTGAAAATATACAATGGCTTCTATTACACCAAGCAAATGAACGTATTTTACATGCTGTGGCTAATAGATTATCAATAACCTCTAATAAAATTATATCTAACTTAAATAAATATGGTAACACGTCTGCAGCATCTATACCAATTGCTTTAGACGAAGCATTAAAAGATAAAAAAATTAAAAAAGATGATATTATAGTTATCTCAGGTTTTGGTGCCGGACTTACATGGGGAACAGTAGTAATACAATGGAAATGTTCATAAACAAATAAAAAGATTAAACTTCATATACAAATTAGATTTAAAATATTGGTATATAGTCAATAAAGATATATATCTTTAATAGTAAACATAAAGAGAAACTATTAAGTTATAAAAGTTTATTGATTAATAAACTAATCTTTATATTATATAAACAAGGATTTAATATGACATCATCTTTATCTAGTTTTTTAAATAGCTTAATTTTAGGTGCTTTAATTGTAGTTATACCTATTACAATAGCATTATTATTTGTAAGCCAAAAAGATAAAACATTAAGAAATTAAAATGTAACTAAGGAGAATATAAACATCTCATGTTTTCATTGATATGTTATCTCCTTAGTTTAAAAAATTAATGCAATAAGAACAATATTATTCTATACTATCAGTACATAAAAAACTATGTCTCTATCTGAATGGCTAGCTACAAAAAGAAATATATATATCAAAAACAACATAAAAAAAATATCCTCAGAAATACCTGAGGGTTTATGGATTAAATGCAATAATTGTGGATTGTTAATGTACTATAAAACTTTACATAAAAATCAAAAAGTATGTCCAGAATGTCACAATCATTTTCCTACTTCTAGTTATGATCGAATTGAGCAAATAATTGACAAAAATACTTGGCTTCCTATTAACAATAATCTTGCATCTACAGATCCACTTGGCTTTTGCGATAAAAAACTTTACGAAAAACGATTACATGATATGCAAACTAAAACAGGCTTATTAGATGCAGTACAAACTGGAATAGGAAACATATATAATATTAAAGTAGCATTTGGTATTATGGATTTTCGTTTTATGGGTGGTAGTATGGGATCTGTAGTTGGAGAAAAACTAACAAGACTAGTCGAAAAAGCAACAAAAATGAAAAAACCTGTTATTATACTTTGTGCTTCTGGAGGTGCTAGAATGCAAGAAGGTATGCTCAGTCTAATGCAAATGGCAAAAATATCTTCAGCACTACAAAAACACCAACAAGCAGGACTGCTTTATATTCCCATTTTAACTTCTCCAACAACAGGTGGAGTAACTGCCAGCTTTGCTATGTTAGGAGATATTATAATAGCAGAACCAAATGCTTTGATAGCATTTGCTGGTAGAAGAGTCATAGAACAAACTATAAGAGAAGATCTACCTAAAAACTTTCAAACTTCTGAATATCTTTTTAAACACGGCTTTATAGACCTAATTATTCCAAGAACACAACTGAAGCATACCTTACATAAATTACTATCTTTTTACTATAGCGAAGACAAATAAATATATATAATAATATTAAGAAAACTTGATTAAAGATATTTACTTTAAAAGTGACACTACAATAAATATAATTAAATAACTAACTTTAATTACTATTTATAAAAAAAATAAAAAAATACATATTTTATAAGTATTTTTTTATTTGTTTATTTATTATGAATATTATTACGATAAACATTAAAAATTATTTAGATATAATTATGCAACAACAACGTATTTGGCCATTTTTTGTATTTATCTCTTTAGTTTCTAGTATATTATGTTTTCCAGCTAACGCAATAGAACTGGACGAAAGTACTAGAACTGTACAACTGGAAGAATCAGGTAAAACTATTCTTTTAACCCCAGAGCAAGTTAAAAGAGGTAAAAGACTTTTTAATAATTCATGTGCTCAATGTCATAATGGAGGGATAACAAAAACAAATCCTAATATTGGTCTTGAACTTGAATCACTACAACTAGCAACTCCACCAAGAAATAGTATTAATGCTTTGATTGATTACATGAAAGATCCAACAAGTTACGATGGAGAAACTTCTATTGCAGAATTACACCCTAGTATTAAAAGTGCAGAAATTTTTCCAAAAATGAGAAATTTAACAGATGAAGACTTATTTGCAATCGCAGGCCATATATTGGTACAACCTAAATTAGGAGGAGAAAAATGGGGAGGAGGAAAAATTTATTACTAATATAAATATTAATCAAAAACTATTAAAATTTTTATATAATATATACTAAAATCATATACTCCTTAGGAGAGAATTTAATAATGAAACTTTTATCTACATTATTTTTTATTTTTAATACATTCTTTTTTTCAGCACAATGTTTAGCTGCAGATCTTGAAGCTGGTGAACAAATTTTTACAGCTAATTGTTCTGCATGTCATGCTGGAGGAAATAATGCCATTATGCCAGAAAAAACTTTAAAAGAAGACGTACTAGAAACAAATGGAATGAAAAGCATAGAAGCTATAACTACACAAGTAAAAAATGGTAAAAATGCTATGCCAGCTTTTGGCGGACGTTTAGCAGACGAAGATATAGATAATGTTGCAAATTATGTATTATCACAAGCTGCAAAAGGATGGTAAAGAAGTTTACTCCATATTATTACCTTTAAAATATAAAATTTGCTAAAATCATAGATAGTTTACGTAAACTATCTATTTTACTATTTTATAATGTATAAATTAATTAAGAAATATAAAATTTATTACTAAAACACAATGAAACATAAAAATTATCCAGCAATGCTTTTACTAGAAGATGGCACAAAATACTATGGATGGTCTTTTTTTAATTCTATTAAATCTATTGGTGAATTAGTATTTAATACAGGTATGACAGGATATCAAGAAATCATTACAGACCCTAGTTATGCAGAGCAAATGATTATATTTACATACCCAGAAATTGGCAATACTGGTATTAATGAAGAAGATAACGAAGCTCATACAATATATATTAAAGGTATCATAGCTAAAAACATATGTCATCAACCAAGTAACTGGAGACATAATATAAATTTTATAGACTACTTAGTACAAAAAAAAATTCCACATATATTTGGAATAGATACGCGTACATTAACAAAACATTTAAGAAATAATGGCGTAATGCATGGGTATATAACAAACAATATATTTAATACTCAAATGATAGTAGATATGATTCAAGTAACTTCTAACATAAAATGTAATGAACTAGTTAATAAAGTAACAACTAAAAAATTATATAAATTAACATTAGCTGAGGAAAAACCTAAAACATACTCTCATTTGAATCAAAAAAATCACTTAAAGAATCATGCATTATTTAATATTGCAGTAATAGATCTAGGTGTTAAGAAAAACATATTATCAAGATTAACAAACTATGGATGCAATATAACAATATTACCAGCTAATAGTAACTATAATACAATCAAACAATTAAAAATCGATGGAATATTATTATCTAATGGACCAGGTGATCCATCATCTATGATTGATATTGTAAAAAATATAAAAGATATCATTAATTTTTGTGATATACCTATATTTGGTATATGCATGGGACACCAAATTCTGAGTTTAGCTTTTGGAGGTCAAACTTTTAAATTAAAATTTGGCCACCGAGGTCTTAATCATCCAGCAGGCATGAATCAAAAAGCTGAAATTACTAGTCAAAATCACGGATTTGCAGTTAAGTTTAACTCATCATTAAATAAACAATTAGCTATTAGTCATTTTAATTTAAACGATTCTACTATAGCAGGCATCGTACATAAAAATAAACCAATTTTTTCTGTACAGTATCATCCAGAAGCAAGTCCAGGTCCACACGATTCAGAATATCTGTTCAATCATTTTATTTACTTAATAAAACAATCAAAAACAAATAAATGATGAGAATATATTAGCTTGTCCAAGCTTTATGATTAAACAAAGCAGATAAAACTTGCACACCTCGTAACTGGTTAAATAAAGGCAAATGCCCATGTGGAGCATTTAAACTCCAATTAAATTCATTAGGATAACGAAGTGGTTGACTCTTATAAGTCCAACCTATATTCTGCCATAATTTATTCCAATTACAATTATTAGCTAACCATATCTGTCTCTGCTTAGAAAAACCAAACTTTTCTCTAGAATATATTCTCCATAGTAAATCTATCATTAATAAATCATCTGAAGGTATCTGTGATATATCAGTGAAATATAACCAATTTCTTTTATTATCATCATCTAAACCCACTAAATTACATAATTTTTTTTGTGTTAAACGATCTGCCTCTTGATAACGATAATTTTGCAATAAATTTTGTAAATTTTTGTAATCTAAATCAAGTGATGACTTAAATTCCATTAAACCATTAGGAAAATAATTTCTTAAACCTTGCTGAATTACTTGAAAATCAGAAGTATAAAGAGTTTGAAACAAAGTACCATCTAAACAAGATATATTTACCTTAGTCAATATACGACGACTTATTAGCAACTCTAATAAAGCTTCATGACCGACCAAACCATAAGAAAAAATATCTTGAACTAAAGATAATTGTTGCTTTAATAAAATACTAAATTGTAATTCATTAATTTTTTTAGAAACTTCCAAATTGCTGTTTAGCTTTTGACTCATGTGTAAAAAAATAAAAAATAGAAGATAGATATAAATATTATAATAACAATTACTTAAAAAAACTTACTTATAATTATTATAAATACTACTTAATATAAAACGTATACAAAATATTACACTATTACCTAAAAAACTGACGAAAACATATAAAAAAATTTTACTTATAATAAAAACAAATTTTTCTACTTGTGGTACTATTAAATCCTGTATTTCTATAAAGAAAAATATTAACAACTGAAATTTAGAAAGTAAATAAATATCATCTAATCTAGAAACATAAATATATTTAATAACTAAACCTGAAGAACTCAATAACCATACTTTATATCTAGAATCATAAATAGATTTAGGCTGACTAATATATAATTGAATAATACTCTGAACTAATAAAGTATTAAGAAATAAAGTAATAGATCGCATTGAAAAATAAGAAATATTAGACAAATGATTATTTTTTATAAAAGTAATAATACTAAATAAGGAATTTTTCTTACTTAAAATACAATATATTATTAAATCACTCACTTGAACTAATAAATTTTCAAACAAAACATATACATGACTTATAGGTGTTTTTTCATAATCAAAAACAAAAAAGTGATCTTGAATTTTAGAAGAACCATGAGTTAAATAAATCAGCAAATGCTCAATAAGCAAATGATATTCATTTAAAATAATTCTCCAATAAGTTGAAGAAATACTAAAAAAATCATCATAACTGTATTTACATTCAGGTATAAACCGTTTTAAAGATTTATAAATTAGATCAAATAAAATTTTAGAACTTAGTAACTTAATACTGGTAATTGTTAAATCTAATGCGATAATATCTAAAATAATTATCTCTAATTCTATCAAAACATTAGAAAATAACTTTCTTTTATTATTATGATCTAATAAATCAACATATAACTTACAATTTGTATAATTTGATAAATTATGAGATAATTTCTGTCTTGTATTATAAAACAAACTTACAACCTGTTTATTTAATTCAAGACTTTGATAACGCGGCCAATATTGAATCATAATTTTAATAACATTTTTTTGATTTTAATACCTAAATTTACAGATAACTAAACAATCTATAATACCATATCTAACTTTTTATATATACTATTAATTTATAACGAAAAAATTTAAAAATAAAAAAACAATCAATATACTGAATATCAAATTAATAACTTTAATACTATAATGAATATTAGATAAATACTTAACATCAAATAATTACATTATATGAATAATTATTATTTTGCTATTGCAAGTAAAAAATTTTTGGTTGAGGCAGAACCTATTGAAGAAATTTTAAGAGAAAGAACAAATTATTACTTAAACAATAAAAAGAACATAGATTTTTGGTTTGTGGACAATCCTCAATTTATTTATAAACCAGAATTCAAAAATTTAAAAAAAAAGATTAATAGTACACCTGCTGCTATAATATCCTTAGATAAAGAATTTATTGAATGGATTAAATTAAGAATCAGTTTTGTTTTAACTGGAGAATTTAAATCAGAATCTTTATAAACACAGAAAATTAAAATACTTAACTCTCAATAAAAATTTTATCTTGTGCAGGTGTTACAAATAAAGTTAGGATTTCTTGACTAAAAGTTTCAGCTGCTTTTGATTTATACCTATTAGGATTTATAATAATAGATAACATTCTTTTAATAGTTACATTTTTTATTCTAGCCCAATGTAATATCCCTAATTCTAATTCTTTTGCAATAGCAGAAACTGATACAAAAGCTGCTCCTAATCCAGACTGGACTGCATTTTTTATAGCTTCTATAGAATTTAACTCCATTTCTATCTTAAATCTACTACTATCTATATCATGTTGATTTAAAACTTTATCAATTACTTTTCTAATTGTAGATTCAGTATCCAGAGCAATAAATCGTAAATGATACAAATCTTCTTTTTGTATATCAGATAATTTAGAAAATGTATGAGAAGTCGGTAAAATCAATGCTAATTCATCTTCTGCATAAGAAGTGACTTGTAAAACATCTTTTAATTCACTAGGAACTTCTCCACCAATAACAGCTAAATCAATCTGCCCATTAGCAACACTCCAAGATATAAGTCTCGTAGAATGTACTTGTAATTGAACATTGACCTGAGGGTATCTTTGTCTAAATAAACCTATTAATCTCGGCATTAAATAAGTTCCCGTAGTTTGACTAGCTCCAATTACAAGCGTACCTCCTTGTAAATTCTGTACATCTTCTAAAGCACGACAAGTTTCTTCACATAAAGCAAGAATTCTGTTTCCATACCTAAGCAATAAATTACCAGCTTCCGTTAACTTAGCTTGTTTATTAGTTCTTTCAAATAAAGGAATGCCTAATTGTTTTTCTAAATTTTGAATCTGTAAACTAATAGCTGGCTGAGATACATATAAGCTATCAGCTGCACGTTTAAAACTACCTTCTTTAATAATAGCTTTTAAAATTCTCAGTTGATCCAAATTAAAAGGTAAATCTTGCATACTTAAAAATAAATCAGTAAAAAAATATAGAATTTACATAAACATTATATAACTATTATAATTAATATAAAACTCTCTTCTTAATATTAAATTAAAATGTATAATAAATTATACATTAATATAGAATATCAGTATAACATTATCTAAAACATTATATTACTAATTTAATTATAATATAATTATTCAAAAATTTTAGGAAACAATATATGGACGTACGATTAATTATAGTATTAACTCCAGTACTAGCAGCTGGTTCTTGGGCTTTGTATAATATTGGCAGAGTAGCAATACAACAATTTCGCAGTATGTAATTTTACAAATATCAAATATAATACAGAAAATAATTAGTATCAACTAAGGAATACAAAAATATATAATATTTTGTATTCCATAATAAGATAAAGACTTTATAGCAAAAAATTTAAACTTTTTCACACAAAAATAAAATTATGGCTGTTCCTAAAAAACGAACTTCAAAATCAAAATCAAAGTCTAGAAAAGCAAACTGGAAACATAAAGCCTATTTTGAAAGCCAAAAAGCTCTTTCTATTGCAAAATCACTACTTACAGGAAAAAATAGTAGCTTTATTTATATTGAAGATACTGATATTAGTAAACAAAATATATAAAATTATAAAATAAAGAAATAATAAAGGTATTGTCAATATCAATAAAAAAACAAGGTGGAAATCATAAATTTAACTCGTAATCAACCATCTATTATCAATATAAAGACAAGTTTTATTTTAAATTTTCAATATTCAAAAGACATTTGGATCTTAAATTGTAGTCAAGGATGTCAACATTTAATGGAAAAAAAAAATTTAAGAATTAATCAAATATCTAACATCATCGTTACAGAAAAAAATATTGATAATATATCTGGATTATTAGGACTTTTATCTAGTTTAAGCCTCATTAATAGAAAAAAAAAATTAAATATATACGTATCTCAAGGAATAGAAAAGTATATCATTTTAAGCAAAAAATATGCTAAAACTAATTTTCGTTACTGCATATATTTATATATATTACAAACTGGTTTAATAGTGAGCAATCAAGAGTATCAAATTTATACATTTAATAATAAGTTAAATTTTGAATTTTTGCTTACTGCAAAAAACAAGTATGGTACATTCAAATTAAACAAAGCACAAAAATTTCGATTTCCTGTCGGTCCAATATATGGAAAACTCAAGAATGGGTATAGCTTTTTATTACCTGATGGAATTATTATAGATGGATATAAATTTACAAAATTCAATAAATCAGGAATCAAAAAAAGCGTATTAAGCAATAAATACCACACGAGAAATAGTATAGAAATTAGTAATAAATCACAAATAATAGAACATAAATTTATAGTATAATTATTACTAAAGAAATCAAACACAATATATATTTAACTTTTTAATATTTTTTACAAAATTCAATATGAACTACGCCATTATTGAAGCAAGCGGCAAACAATTATGGATTAAAGAAGGAAGATTTTACGATCTAAATTATATTCCAGGTGAACCAGGAGACTTAATCACATTAAATAAAATACTCTTAGTTAACAATAAAAATAATATAAAAATAGGACATCCTTGCCTTAAATCAATTACTATAAAAGCGAAAATTTTAAGACATATAAAAGGAAAAAAAATAACTGTTTTTAAAATCAAACCTAAAAAAAATAATAAATTAAAACAAGGACATAGACAAAAACTTACCAGACTATTAATAAAAGAAATTTTAATATAAATAACATAGAAGACAATAAATAACAAAAAATGGCACATAAAAAAGGAAGTGGAAGCACTAAAAACGGACGAGACTCAAACTCAAAACGATTAGGAGTAAAAAAATATGGAGGAGAAAGTATTATCAAAGGATCTATAATCATAAGACAAAGAGGGAGCAAATTTAAACCAGGAAAAAATGTAAAAATGGGTAAAGATTATACTATATTTGCAACTATTGACGGCATAGTTAATTTTCAAACTATCCAAAAAAAAATAAAAAAAGTACATGTAATTAGCAATAATCAGATAAAACAATAAATATATATTATAAAAAACAATTTATAAATATCTAATAACGAAACTTTATGCAAATTTATTTTTTCTATAAATCTTAGAAGCTATATTTTGAAAATGGTAAAAAAAATAATAATTTCACGTTTTAATAATATAGCAGCTATTTTACAAAATAATAAAGTACAAGAAATTATTCCTATAAATAAAACGTATCAAGTTAATGATATCTACATAGGTATTGTTCAAAAGATTTTCTCCAGTATAAATGCAGCTTTCATAAAAATAAGTAATCATGGAAAAAGTGGATTTATACATATAAGTGATATCAAACACTTAAAAAAGAATAGGTACATCAACCAAATTAATGATATACTTTCAATTAATCAAATACTTTTAGTTCAAATAATCAAAGAGCCTACTATAAACAAAGGACCTAGATTAACAACAAACATTAATTTATCTGGCAAATATACTGTATTAATGCCTTTTTGTAATACAATATGTATCTCACATAAAATATACGATCACAATGAACGTATACATTTACATTCATTAGCTATTCTTCTTAAACCATCTATGATGGGAATATTGATAAGATCTTCAGCAGAAGGTAAAAAAACTAAAGCAATAATAGATGATTTGAATTGCTTAAAAAAACAATGGCATTCAATCGAAAAAATTGCTTTATGCTCACCTTGCCCTAATTTAATCTATAAAGAAAAAGATTTAATTCAAAAAATAATCAAAGACTACTATGATAACACTATTAACAATATTATTATAGATTCAGAAAATGGACTACAACAAATTAAATACTACATAAAAAAGTGGAACTGCACAAAAAATACTCGTATTCAAGCATATAAAAAACCCGAATGTATTCTAGAACACTTTGATATCACAAAAAATATATCAAAAGCGTTAAAAACAAAAGTAAAACTTTCTTCAGGAGGTCACCTAATAATAGAAAGTAATGAAGCTTTAACTGTCATAGATGTAAACTCTGGATCTTTTAACAAATCTGATAATTCGAAAGAAGCTATTTTAAGAACAAATTTTTATGCAGCTATTGAGATTGCATATCAATTAAAAATACGTAATTTAAATGGCGTTATTATCGTTGATTTTATAGATATGTTATCACAACAAGATCAATTACAACTACTTGAGCATTTCACTAAATTACTTCAACTAGACTATGCAAAACCACAAATTGTACAGCTATCTGAACTAGGACTAGTTGAATTAACAAGAAGACGTAGAAGACAAAGTTTACAAGAACTATTTAATAGTAAAAATAATATCTATTTAAAAATATCCTCAAATTATAATTATAACCAAAATGAAATAAATACAAATATCTCTAAATACTTACTCAATAAAAATATTAAATCTTTATTTTTTAATAAAAAATTTAGAAAAAAAATATTAATAAATTATAGAAATAAGAATTGTCAACATCATTTATTTTCCAAAGATTTTATTTATCTAAATAAAAAAAATATTATACATTTATTAAACCCTAAAAAAAATTATATAATTCCTTTTCTTATTTATTCTACTACTTTAAATAAAAACTAAAAAACCACAAAATATATAAAAAAATATATATTTTATGGTTTTTATTTTTAACATATAGTATGAGCATTAATTTTTCATATACAAAAATTAATAACTAGCCATTAATAGCAGGAGCAACTAATGCAACAGGTAAAGATTGACCTGAAGCTAAGTCTAATGGGAAGTTATGAGCATTACGCTCATGCATTACTTCCATACCTAAGTTAGCTCTGTTAAGAATATCAGCCCAAGTATTGATTACACGACCTTGACTGTCAACAACAGATTGGTTAAAGTTAAAACCATTCAAGTTGAAAGCCATTGTACTAACAGACATAGCTGTGAACCAGATACCTACTACAGGCCATAAACCTAGGAAAAAGTGTAAAGCACGAGAGTTATTGAAACTAGCATATTGAAAAATTAAACGTCCAAAGTAACCATGAGCTGCAACAATATTATAAGTTTCTTCTTCTTGACCAAACTTATATCCATTATTAGCAGACTCATTTTCAGTCGTTTCACGAATTAAACTAGAAGTTACTAAAGAACCATGCATCGCACTAAATAAAGAACCACCAAATACACCCGCAACACCTAATTGGTGGAAAGGATGCATTAAAATGTTATGTTCAGCTTGGAATACAAGCATAAAGTTGAATGTACCAGAGATACCTAAAGGCATACCATCAGAGAAGCTTCCTTGACCAATAGGGTAAACAAGAAATACTGCTGCTGCTGCTGCTACAGGTGCTGTAAAAGCAACTGAAATCCAAGGACGCATACCAAGACGGTAGCTTAATTCCCATTCACGACCAATATAGCAACATACACCTAGTAAAAAATGTAGTACAATTAATTGATACGGGCCACCGTTATATAACCACTCATCTAAAGAAGCAGCCTCCCAAATAGGGTAAAAATGAATACCAATCGCCGCAGAACTAGGAATAACTGCGCCAGAAATAATATTATTTCCATATAATAAAGAACCAGCAACTGGCTCACGGATACCATCAATATCAACTGGAGGTGCAGCAACGAATGCAATGATGAATACAGATGTAGCTGTTAATAATGTAGGAATCATTAAAACACCAAACCAACCGATATATAAACGATTTTCAGTGCTAGTGATCCAAGTACAAAAACGTTCCCACAGGCTTGCGCTTTCGCGTCTTTCTAAAGTAGCAGTCATAATAATAAAAATTGTGTTTAGGATAAATAAGGATACTTCCCAAGTTTTCAACACTTGTTAGATATATTATTACAAAAATACTTAAACCTTGTAAAGATATAAATTTTTAGAATAACAATAGTTCAGTAAGTCTATTGTAAAATATGTACTTTTCACTTGACCTTTCATAGTATATAAATAAAACTATAATATAATTAGAATAAGAATATATAATAGTGTTACTTTCATTCTAATATCTAAAACAATAAATAATTTACTTAATATAATATTAATCAAATGTCACACTTAAGTCGTATTAAAACATCCATTACGAATGAAGAAATATTGAAAAAAACATTAAAAGAGCTAAATTTTACATGTATCAATAAAACAATAAATAACCAACAAAAGACCATCACTAATTCTAATAATATTATAGTTCAACAAAATGGCAAAGACCTATTTATATTTTCTTGGAATGGCAAACAATATTCACTTTTAGCAGATTTGCAATTATGGAACCTAAATATACCATATGCAAAATTACTAGAAAAAATCACTCAACAATACTCTTACAATGCTATCCTTAAAGAAAGTGCTAAATATGGATTTGAAAATATTAATCAAAAAACACTTGAAGATGGATCTATACAGCTAGTAATTCAGAGATGGCATTCATAGAATACATGTATATAAATCATTTTAATAATATAATTCACAAATTAAATGCAGACGGAGAGACTCGAACTCTCACGAGAAACTCTCACTAGAACCTAAATCTAGCGTGTCTACCAATTCCACCACGTCTGCTTTTCAAGATTCATTAAATTAAATAATATCAAAAAATTTTATGAAATACAAGCAATTAGAATATTATATATAATTTAATATAGAGCTTGTAATAATAAATATTTTTTGTTATTATACTATCCATAAATCACATAGAAATCCTCAGTAGCTCAGTGGTAGAGCGATCGGCTGTTAACCGATTGGTCGTAGGTTCAAATCCTTCCTGGGGAGATTATAAATAATCATTAAAAAGTCAAAGAAAAATAGTTTAAATTAAAAATGAATACTGTTATTAATTTTTTAGAAATGAAATCATATTATTTACAACAAAAAATATACATACTGTTCTATTCCAGATTAAATTACTCTTATTTATATAGCTGCACATTATCATTAATAGGTGGTATATTAACATTTTTAAATCCTTGTTTAATATCCATACTACCAATTAGCTTTTCATCTATTCAAAAAATAAACAAAAAGAACTATAAAAATGCTTTTATATATGGATTAACAACCAGTAATATAATAGTGATTATAATAATTACTATATTTGCTCAATTTTATAGTAGAATAGCTTTTTATATCCCTATATTTTCATCTATATTAACAATATGCATCGGACTTAATTTATTGGATTTACTTCAGATAAATTTTTCTTTTTTAAATAAATGGTTAGAAATAAAAAAAGATAATAATTATTATATTACTAATTGGATTACCGGTTTTACAATAGGAATCAATTCATTGACATGTAGTACACCAATATTAACAACTATTACAGTATGGCTAAATTATTCTCCTAGTGCATTATGGGGTGGATTATATATTTTATTTTTTTTAACAGGCTATACTTTACCTGTTTTTTTTTCGTAAAATTTATATCAAAATATAAAAAAACAAATATTATAAATAATACTTGGAACTATTTTTTACCAACTACAGGATCTATATTAATTACCTTGGGTTGCTTTAATTTATTAGAGAATATATTTTAGCAATGTAATAAAAATATATAAAACATAAATTTTAACAATGAAGTATTTACAATATAAAACTTTAAAATGGAAAATTATTAAACAATTAAGTAACTTAAATTTTTCCATTACACTACTATTAGCAATAAGTACTATTAGTATATTAGGTACAGTTATTGAACAAGATAAAAACACTGCATACTATCAATCTAATTATCCTATTAAATCTTCTATGATCAATTTAGTTAACTGGAAAAATATTTTATACTTTGGATTAGACCATATATATACAACTTGGTGGTTCATATTACTTATAGTTTTATTTTTTTGTAGTTTAATTATTTGTACATTTTCACAACAACTACCAAGTTTACGCAATGCACGTCATTGGAAATTTATGCCTTATGGCCATGATAAAAATTCTAGTATTAATTATTTACCAATAAAATCATTCATTAATATAATCTATAGCTTCAACTACTATAATTATTATGTTTTTCAGCGTAGTAATAAAATTTATGGATACAAAGGTTTAGTAGGAAGATTAGCTCCTATACTTGTACATATTAGTATCATCATCACTCTTACAGGTAATATATTAGGACTTCTTACTGGCTTTACAAGTCAAGAAATAGTACCAAAAGGAGAAATATTCCACATACAAAATATTATAAAAGCAGGTGCATACAGCCATTTACCATATAATATAGTAGGGAAAATAGATAATTTTTTTATAGAATATAATCAAAATTCTTCTATTAAGCAATTTTATTCATTAATCTCATTATTCAATAATAAACAAAAGAATTTAATACAAAAGAAAATCTATGTAAATTCACCACTAAAATTTCATGGATTAACATTTTATCAAACATCATGGAATTTAGAAGGCTTAAAAATTCAGCTAGATCATAACTTAATACAACAAAAATTAAAAGAAATAAAAATAAATGAGGTGAGAACATGGATATACAATTTTAATTTCATAAATCATAAGTCGTTATTTTTTTTAATTAATGGACTAGATAACAAAATATTTATATACAATTCATCTGGGCAATTATTAAAAAACATTAAAATTAATGAAACATTTACAATAAATAATCATAAAGTTATAGTGAAAGATATTATACCCAGTACAGGAATACAAATTAAAACAGATCCAGGAATTCATATAGTATATTTAGGTTTTTTAATATTAATAGTAAGTATTGCTACAAGCTATCTCTCTTACTCTCAAGTTTGGATCAATGGTCAAAAAAATAAAATTCACTTAAAAGGAATTACAAATAGAGGACAATTGACTTTTGAAGAAGAAATAACTAAAGTGCAAAAATTTTATATTAAAATAACAATTTAAATTTAATAAACTAAATTTTTATTGATATAAAAAATTTTCAATAATTTTACATCCCCCATCAGTCCACAAACTCTCTGGATGAAATTGGATACCTCTCAATAAATTATATTGTTTATGACGACAAGCCATAATTTTACCATCTTCGGTCCATGCAGTAATTTCAAGTTCACTAGGCAACTGATTATTATCAATAACTAAACTATGATAACGAGTTGCTAAAAATGGGCTTGGTAGATCTTCAAATATATCTTCTTGATCATGAAAAATTTTACTAATTTTACCATGCATAGGTTCATTTAATTGGACTATATTACCTCCATAAACATACCCAATACTTTGATGACCTAAACAAACTCCCAAAATAGGAATTTTATGGGCATAATAATAAATCAAATTTAACAATGTACCTCCTATATTAGATGGATTACCTGGACCTGGAGACAAAATAATATGGCTCGGATTCAAAATCATAACATCTGTTAAAGATAATTCATCGTTTCTCATAACTTTAATTTCAAAACCTAATTCACCAACACATTGAACTAGGTTTTGAGTAAAACTATCATAATTATCTATAATTAAAATCATATAATTTTCTCTTTATTTAAAATTAATAATAAAAATTAAGTATTTAACATACCATATAGAGGTGAACTAGGACTTGCTGTTGAACTTTTATTCATTCTTCCTGCAAGATATGCCATTCTACCAGATATTATACTATGTTTCATAGCTTCTGCCATTAATCGAGGTTTAGATGATTTTGCAATAGCTGTATTTAATAAAACCCCTGATGCACCTAACTCCATAACATGACAAGCTTCACTAGGCGCACCAATACCTGCATCAACAATTACAGGAATATTTGAATTTTCAATAATAATTTGAATATTCAATTTATTTTGTAAACCATTGCCTGAACCAATAGGAGAAGCTAAAGGCATAACTGTAGAACACCCTATATTTTCTAGTTGCTTAGCTAATACAGGATCTGCATTAATATAAGGCATAACTGTAAAGTTTCTTTGAACTAAATACTCAGCAGCTTTTAAAGTACCAATAGGATCTGGTAACAAATATTTAGGGTCGGGTATAACCTCTAACTTAATAAAATTATTATTAACTTGACCTAAACGTTTTGCAATTTCTTTACCTAAAGAAGCAACACGTATAGCTTCTTCAGCTGTTTTACATCCCGCTGTATTAGGTAAAAGCCATAACTTGTTCCAATTAAGACCATCAATCAAATTACTTTGACCCATAATTTTTGCTCTTTGAGCTCTTCTTATAGCAACTGTAACGATAGCCGCCTCGCTTGCAACAATGCTTTCTTGAGCTTCTTGTAAATTTTTATACTTACCAGTACCAAGCATTAAACATGAAGAAAAAGTTTTTTTATTAATTACCAATAACATAATTGTAATAAAAATATAAAATAGTTTTATATACACAACTTAAAATATTAAAAAAAATATTTGAAAATTTATATGATTCTATTGTAAAATCAAATTAAGTTTCATACAAACAAAACTTATAAAAATATTTAAAATTTATTAATTAATACTTAAAAAAATGAAGCATTAAAATATACAATAAAAGAATAAATTATACTTTTTTATTTTCAACATTAATTACATTTATATCACTATGGCCACTCAATTGCCTATATGGATCATAATTATAATCAGTACTTTATTAAGTAGTATAATTGGTATATTGTTATATCAAGTTTATATTTACTTTAGAAAAAACAATAATAATTTTAATAAAACAAGTATTACAATTGTAGATAGAGCAAGTTCTATACTTCCTTACTGGCTACCTCTTTTAGAAGGATTACAAAATTTTGGGCAACAAATATTACCAGATTATCCCTTTAGTTTAATGAGTATATATAAAAAAACTCTTATGCCAATCGTAATATTTTATGTTACACACCCAGCATTAGCATTTGTAGTATTCTTTATATTGTATTACCTATTTGTAAGAGCTAAAAGCCCAATTCCTGATAGACCTTTTATCAGATTTAATGTTTTACAATCTATTTTATTATTTTTAATAAACTCTTTATTAGGTGCCACTTTTAGAGCTTTACCAATTGAATTTCGCATGAGCCTATATGGTTTTATGTTATGCAATACATTATTTTGGTTTGTACTATCAACTATTATATACGCTGTTGCAAAATCGATTGAAGGTAAATATGCTAAAATACCAGTTATATCACAAGCTGTAAAAATACAGATAGATAATAGACTATAGTATAAAAATTTCAATAAGAAATTATGATTAAATTCAACAACTACGAAACAATATATATTTTAAGACCAGATATCACAGAAGATAAAAATTTAAATTTAGTAAATACATACAAAGCATTAATAAATAATTTAGGTGGCCAAAATATCTTAATACAACATAGAGGCAGACGACATTTAAGCTATAATATTAACCATTATTATGATGGAATATATGTACAAATGAACTATCAAGGAAATGGTCAATTAGTAAATAGCTTAGAAAAATCTTTAAGATTGAATAATAATATAATTAGATATTTAACAACAGTCAATAAAGAATTACAAGAATAAATACATTGAGTCTTGATACTGAGCTACCTTTCCAAAAGGCTTCCCTATTAGTATTCTCGCCGCTGTAGTGTTTAACAACCAAGTTCGGGATGGATTGGAGTGGTTCCACTACGCTATAAGTATCAAGACATAATTTTGCTATTATAAAGTATAAATTTAAAAAGTTTACGATCTATTAGTACGTCTCAGCTGAATATATTACTATACTTACACTTGACGCCTATCAAACAGTTAATCTTACTGTGATCTTAAAGAGTACTCATCTTGAGGTATGCTTCCCACTTAGATGCTTTCAGCGGTTATCTTTACCACACTTGGCTACCCAGCGTTTACCGTTGGCACAATAACTGGTACACCAGAGGTGTGTCTCTCCTGGTCCTCTCGTACTAAGGAGAGAGCCTCTCAATACTCTAACGCCTGCACCGGATATGGACCGAACTGTCTCACGACGTTCTGAACCCAGCTCGCGTACCGCTTTCATGGGCGAACAGCCCAACCCTTGGGACGTACTACCGCCCCAGGATGCGATGAGCCGACATCGAGGTGCCAAACCTCCCCGTCGATGTGAACTCTTGGGGGAGATCAGCCTGTTATCCCTAGAGTAACTTTTATCCGTTGAGCGACAGCCTTTCCACTCAGAACTGTCGGATCACTAAGACCGACTTTCGTCTCTGCTCGACTTGTAGGTCTTGCAGTCAAGCTTCTTTATGCCTTTATACTCTAAGACTGATTTCCGACCAGCCTGAAGAAACCTTTGTACGCCTCCGTTACTTTTTAGGAGGCGACCGCCCCAGTCAAACTGCCCACCTGAAACTGTTCTTTGGCCGGTTAACGGCTTTCAAAGTTAGAATCCTAGTATAATTAGAGTGGTATCTCACTGTTGGCTACTATATATCCGCAAATATATTATCTTTGCCTCCCACCTATACTGCGCAAAGTATACCCAAATTCAATTCCAAGCTACAGTAAAGCTTCATAGGGTCTTTCTGTCCAGGTGCAGGTAGTCCGCATCTTCACAGACAATTCTATTTCGCCGAGTCTCTCTCCGAGACAGTACCCAAATCGTTACGCCTTTCGTGCGGGTCGGAACTTACCCGACAAGGAATTTCGCTACCTTAGGACCGTTATAGTTACGGCCGCCGTTCACCGGGGCTTCAGTCGTTAGCTTTGTTTAATACTAACCAACTTCTTTAACCTTCCGGCACTGGGCAGGCGTCAGCCCCCATACATTGTCTTACGACTTCGCGGAGACCTGTGTTTTTGATAAACAGTCGCTTGGGCCTAGTTATTGCAACCCTACAAGGGCACCCCTTCTTCCGAAGTTACGGGGCTATTTTGCCGAGTTCCTTAGAGAGAGTTATCTCGCGCCCCTTAGTATACTCTACTCACCTACCTGTGTCGGTTTGAGGTACAGGTATTTGTTATTTAAGATATTTCGAGCTTTTCTAGGAAGTATGACGTCAATCACTTTAGTACTTTAGTACTTTGTATTCATTTTTTAGCTCAAGATGTTTTCGCCATCTATCTTCACCTTCAAGAATTTAAACCGGTAACCAAAATCCGGCTGATTTAGCCTTCTTCGTCCCTCGATATCAATAACAAACAGTACAGGAATATTAACCTGTTATCCATCGACTACGCTTTTCAGCCTCACCTTAGGACCTGACTAACCCTTCGCGGACGAACCTTCCAAAGGAAACCTTAGGTTTTCGGGGCATTGGATTCTCACCAATGTTTTCGCTACTCAAGCCGACATTCTCACTTCTGTTTCGTCCACATTCATTTACACTAATGCTTCAATCTAGTACAGAACGCTCCCCTACCGATGTAAACATCCCACAGTTTCGGCAAATAACTTAGTCCCATTCATTTTCGGCGCAGGATCACTAGACCAGTGAGCTATTACGCACTCTTTAAAGGATTGCTGCTTCTAAGCAAACCTCCTGGTTGTTTTTGCATTCCCACTTCCTTTACCACTTAGATATTATTTAGGGGCCTTAACTGGTGGTCTGGGCTGTTTCCCTTTTGACAATGAAGCTTATCCCCCACTGTCTCACTGATTGACTACACACTTAGTATTCAGAGTTTGCCTCGATTTGGTACCACTTTCGCAGCCCGCACCGAAACAGTGCTTTACCCCTAAGGTTAAGCATCAATCGCTGCGCCAAAACGCATTTCGGGGAGAACCAGCTAGCTCCGGATTCGATTGGCATTTCACCCCTAATCACAGCTCGTCCGCTGATTTTTCAACATCAGTCGGTTCGGACCTCCACTTAGTGTTACCTAAGCTTCACCCTGGCCATGACTAGATCATCCGGGTTCGGGTCTACAAACAGTGACAAACGCTCTATTAAAGCTCGCTTTCACTATGGCTTCGATATTCTCTATCTTAACCTGCCACTGCCTGTAAGTCGCCGGCTCATTCTTCAACATGCACGCAGTCAAACGTTAAGTCGTTCTACTACTGCTTGTAAGCTTACGGTTTCATGTTCTATTTCACTTCCCTTCCGGGGTTCTTTTCACCTTTCCCTCACGGTACTGTTTCACTATCGGTTATCTAGGAATATTTAGCCTTACGAGGTGGTCCTCGCTGATTCACACGGAATTTCACGTGCTCCATGCTACTTGGGATACAAATAAAGACTATTATGTTTTCGACTACAGGATTATCACCTTCTACGATACAATATTCCAATTGTTTCGTCTAACTTTTTTCATCTTAATTTATTTGTCCCACAACCCCACTAAAACTTATTAAAGTGGTTTAGGCTATTCCCATTTCGCTCGCCGCTACTCAGGGAATCGCTTTTGCTTTCTTTTCCTCTAGTTACTAAGATGTTTCAGTTCGCTAGGTTCGCTCTTGCCTACTTATTAATTCAGTAGGTAGTATTAAAGAGTTTCCTCATTCGGGTACCTCCGGATCATAGCTTACTTCCAGCTTCCCGAAGCATTTCGTTGGTAGTCACGCCCTTCATCGCTTCTAGATACCAAGGTATTCACCGTAAGCTCTTAAATTACTTTATAAATTTATTGACTAAATAATAGCAATAAACATGAAGTTTAACTTCATTACTTGGAGATAAGCGGATTCGAACCGCTGACATCTGCCTTGCAAAAGCAGCGCTCTACCAACTGAGCTATACCCCCTCTGTTTATTGTTTGGGCCATACTGGATTTGAACCAGTGACCTCACCCTTATCAGGGGTGCGCTCTAACCAACTGAGCTAATGGCCCTTATATTTTATAAATGATTAACGATCTAGGATAAAACTTATATTTTCCTATTTTTTATCTGTATCCCTAAATAAGGAGGTGATCCAGCCGCACCTTCCAGTACGGCTACCTTGTTACGACTTCACCCCAGTCACTAGCCCTACCTTAGGCGCCTCCATCCAATAAAGGTTAAGATAACGACTTCGGGTATGGCCAACTTCCATGGTGTGACGGGCGGTGTGTACAAGGCCCGGGAACGGATTCACCGCCGTATAGCTGACCGGCGATTACTAGCGATTCCACCTTCATGCAGGCGAGTTACAGCCTACAATCCGAACTTAGATTATGTTTATGAGATTAGCTTACTTTCACAAGCTTGCAACTCTTTGTCATAACCATTGTAGCACGTGTGTAGCCCAGGACATAAGGGGCATGCTGACTTGACGTCGTCCTTACCTTCCTCCGGTTTGTCACCGGCAGTTTTTTTAGAGTGCCCAACTGAATGATGGCAACTAAAAACAAGGGTTGCGCTCGTTGCGGGACTTAACCCAACATCTCACGACACGAGCTGACGACAGCCATGCACCACCTGTATTTACATTCCCGAAGGCACTTTTCATTTTCATGAAAATTTGTAATATGTCAAGCCCTGGTAAGGTTCTTCGCGTTGCATCGAATTAAACCACATGCTCCACCGCTTGTGCGGGCCCCCGTCAATTCCTTTGAGTTTCACTCTTGCGAGCATACTTCCCAGGCGGGATACTTAACGCGTTAGCTACGATACTGCACGGATCGATACGTGCAACATCTAGTATCCATCGTTTACGGCTAAGACTACTGGGGTATCTAATCCCATTCGCTACCCTAGCTTTCGTCTCTGAGTGTCAGTAAAGGCCAAGTAGAGCGCTTTCGCTACTGGTGTTCTTCCCAATATCTACGCATTTCACCGCTACACTGGGAATTCCCTCTACCCATACCATACTCTAGTCTAAAAGTTTCCACTGCTGGCTTAGGGTTGAGCCCTAATATTTAACAGCAGACTTATTAAACCACCTACAGACGCTTTACGCCCAATGATTCCGGATAACGCTTGCATCCCCCGTATTACCGCGGCTGCTGGCACGGAGTTAGCCGATGCTTATTCCTTAAGTACCGTCATATCTTTCTTCCTCAAGAAAAGAGGTTTACAACCCACAGGCATTCTTCCCTCACGCGGTATTGCTCCGTCAGGCTTGCGCCCATTGCGGAAAATTCCCCACTGCTGCCTTCCGTAGAAGTCTGGACCGTGTCTCAGTTCCAGTGTGGCTGATCATCCTCTCAAACCAGCTACTGATCGTAGCCTTGGTAAGCTTTTATCTCACCAACTAGCTAATCAGGCGCGAGCTCATCTTCGGGCAGATTTCTCCATTTCACTAAAAAGCATATGGGGTATTAGCAATCGTTTCCAATTGTTATTCCCCTCCCAAAGGCAGATTCTCACGTATTACTCACCCGTCCGCTACTAAAGCATGAAGCTTTCGTTCAACTTGCATGTGTTAGGCATACCGCCAGCGTTCATCCTGAGCCAGGATCAAACTCTCCGTGTT